TAATGTTATTAATAAAGAATAGGTTCGAAGCATCCGAACAGTTTATTTTTTTCCGGCCGGAGGCCCGACTGAAAGGAGGGGAGGGCGAGCCAATTTCAAATCTTTACTAAAATCTAAATCTTTTTTTGTTATGGACAACGATAAAGAAAAAAAAAAATTCAAAAATTTTTACCAAAGTTCCGAAGGACGACATAGGGATATTTCTAAAAAATATACTAAAACACTACCTGCCCCCAAAAATAGACCAAAAGAAATTTATAAGATAAAAAAAAGAGATGATCTTTTTTTACTTTATAAAATTAATAATATAATTAAAGAACGTACTTTATTACAACCAAATCAACGAATTTTAATTGCTGTTTCTGGTGGACAGGATTCTATTTGTTTATTAAAAATTTTATACTATTTGAAAAATAAATGGAATTGGAAACTAGGTATTATCCATTGTGATCATCAATGGAATAGTCGTTCAAAATTCCAAGCAGAACATGTTGCTTGTTTAGCTTTCAATTTACAAATTAATTATCATGAAGGTATAACAATTCACTCTGTTCAAAAAGAAGGCATTGCACGAATTTGGAGATATAATATAATTCAAACTATTGCAATTTCAAATAATTATAGTGCTATAATTACTGGTCATAATGCTAGTGACCGAATTGAAACACTACTTTATAATTTAACTAGAGGAAGTGGATTACATGGTTTACAATCAATAAAGTGGAAACGATATCTTTGTTTTTTTCGTGTTACTCAATCGGTTCTTTCGAAAAAAAAAGATAGCCTACGGGCCTTTAGGGTAACTCCGGCGAAGAGACTCCCAAAAGAACTTCCAACATTCCCTCCTAAAGTCGGCCCTCCGGCTTTTTTATTTAAAAAATTAAAATACATAAAAAGATTTGATTGTTTTTCTTTTTTTCTAAACAAAAAACAATTATATTTAATTCGTCCACTTTTAGAAAGCACACGTACCGAAATACGAAATGTATTTAATATTTGGAAATTACCTTCTTGGCCTGATTTAAGTAATAAAGAACTTAAAATTAAAAGAAATCGAATTCGTCATCGTCTAATTCCTTATATAAGACTACATTTTAATCCTAACATTGATCAAACTTTAGTTAGATGGTCAGAAATCGTACAATCCGAAACTTTTTACCTTGAAGAATTAACAAACTATCTTCTTTCAAAAATTGAAATCAAAAAGAAAATTTTTTTAAATAGCTACGCGACTAAAATTTCTTTGCTTCGCACCTTTGGGACATCAGGCAAAAAGCAAAAACAATCTTGGGAACAAAATTTTGATTTTTATCAAAGTGCAATTCCTATTGCATTATTACGCTCATTGCCTTTATCTATTCAACGCCGTCTGTTAAAAGAATATATCTATAGAAATACAAGTCGCATTTTAGGATTTCAATATATTGAACAAATTCGTCTATCTTGTTTACTTAATACGTATTTATCGACCAATATCCCCATCTCGTCGCCGGAAGGCTTTAGCTCAGAAAATTATTTTTATCTAGCAAAAAAATATCCCTCTGGGACCTCCGTCGGCAAAATTACCAAAGGGCCGAAGGCGGAAGGTCCCGAAAGGGAGGGCCGTAGGCTCGGGAAAGAACAAGAAAAAAACAGTAAAATTGTAACTCCTTGGATTCTTTTTCCTGATGGAATTAAATTAGTAGTTAGAAAAAATTATATTTTTTTATTCTATCCTCTGAGAAAGTTATAATAAAAATAAAATGCTTCGCAACACTGATGCTAACGCACCTTCGGCTCCGGCGAAAAAGCCCACTGCTTATAAATGCTCGCCCCACGCTACGCGCCTTCGGGGGACCTACGGGGAAAATCAAACTTTTATTTTTATTTTGTTGTTTTATATCAAGCATGTTTCATTGTAATTTGTCTACTGACTCAATCGAATATAGATAAGGGTTTTTAGATTTTACAATAATGATTTATCAATAAGAAAAATTTTTTTATAAGAAGATATTTAAGAAGCTGTTTCGCTCCATCTGTAATGTGGAGCGAAACAGCTTCCACATTACAAATAGGTGCGTAGCAATTGAATAAATTCAATTTTCTATTTTTAACAAAAGCCAAGAGGTGCGGAGCAAATATAGAAATAATTCAATTTTCCCAAAGGCCCGACTGAAAGGAGGGCCGACTTTAGGAGGCGGAGGCCCGACTGAAAGGAGGCGCGTAGCGTGACCTACTGGGAAGGAGCGGGCAAATTAAAGATTCCCTTTTCGAAATGCCAACAAAGCAATTACTAGTGGACCTGAAAGAAGTATAAAAGCTAAAGCTGTTAGTTGTGCAACTACTTCTAAATTCATGTTATTATAACCTCTCAATTTCAATTATAGTGGTGAGCCTCCTACAGTCGGCCCTAGACAAAGAATAAAAGCTATTCCAAAAAAATATTATCTACAATTACTATAAATTGTATTTCTAAAAATTACTAGAAATTTTAGTATTAGTATAAGTTATTTATCTCAAATTTTTGTTCAAGTATAGAATTATAGCCATACTTGATTAAGATGTATAAAATAAGAAATGAGTTTTATAGCTCTGTAAGCTTTTAAAGAGCTTCATTCATACGAATCAATAAACTCATGGGTTGAGAAGATGATAAAGTGAAATCACACATTTGTGTGAATAAGAAAAGGATAACAAAATGACGCTAATTTCCGACAGCCAAATTGTTGTAGCTCTTGTAAGTGCATTCGTAACAGGTATTTTAGCGTTACGATTAGGAAGAGAATTGTATCGATAGACTGATAAATATTAATTTTTTTGAACTCTTTTTTAGAGGTACGCAGTCATAAAGGACCCCCCTCTTCGAGGGGGGTACCTAGTGAATTGCTACGTACCTATTATTTCTATTTAAGAAAACCGGGGGCGAGGAAATTTATTATTCTTTTTTTCTTGTTTTTCTTCAGATCCACCCTTCGGCCGAAGGCGCTTCGGGGAACTCCGGCTACGTCGGATAAAACAACATATTCATTGAAAGGTGCGTAGCACTGATTGAACTTTCTTAAAATATCCCCTCCCTTCGGTCGGACCTCTGGGAAAAATTCTTTATCACAAAAAAAAGATCCCTTTGCCTTCGCCGGGGTTTGGGAGGCCGACTTTTAGGAGGCGGACCTCCGAAAAAAATATTGAGTAAGTATTTAAAGTTGTTTTTATTGTTTTTACCAAGAAAAAACCAATAGTTTATTTATAAAAAAAGCTGTTTTGTCTTTCTTATAAGGGGGTAAAGGTAGACTTCATTGTATTCTCATGATAGACTACACTACAACAAAACTTTTGGAGAGATGGCTGAGTGGTCGAAAGCGACAGATTGCTAATCCGTTGTACGACAAAAACGTACCGAGGGTTCGAATCCCTCTCTCTCCGTATTTATTCAATACCAATACAACAATATTTATCCAAGATTTTTTTCTTAACTAGCTAATCGCCGGGGGTTCGATGGAATTATTCTTTACGTCCAGGATTGCGGCTAGGGTCATTAGATAGAAAACCAAATACAAAAAGAGAAACAAAAAAGATGACTACTGTATAAACAAAAAGCTTAAGAGTAAGCATAACAAAACCTCCAAAATCAATACTTCAAATAGGATAGAATTGGAACAAAAACTATATTTAATACTTTTCTTTCTTCTCGTTTACGAATAAAGGCTCCTTTGATTCTTTAAGGTCCTAAAATGCAAAGGATGGGCGATTCTTCGCACTCCTTAGAACAAAATAATAAGAATTGAATTTATGGAAAGATTGTTTTCTTTCATAAACAAACATTATCGATCGTACCGATGAAAAAACTTTTTTAGACAAAAAATTTCTTCCAACAACGAAGCCTTCTTAACAGGAACCCAAGAACAAAGAAACTCAGCGAGGAATTAGATTAGAATAGTATCTTCATAGGTCAGTATACGTGAATTTTTACGTATTCTAAATAAATAAATAAATAAAGAAATAAATAAATAAAGAAATAAATAAATAAATAAAGAAAGAAAGAAATAAAGAAAGAAAGAAATAAAGAAAGAAAGAAATAAAGAAAGAAAGAAATAAAGAATTATCTCACTACAGAACCCTTTGGGCAACATTTCTAGATTACTAATCTTTTTAGTTCGGAGAAAGAGGGATTCGAACCCTCGTTAGTTTAAGCTAAAACGATTTTCGAGATCGCCACAATCAACCACTCTGCCATTTCTCCTTAGTTGGAGATAAGAATTTAAATGCCGATGGTCCTTTTAGGAAAAACTTTATATTGAAAAGAGCCTTGCTTAGCGCCTCTCAAATATAGAATTAGCCAGTACGCTTTTTCGTTTTGAAAAGAAAGCCGGAGTCGCGATAGCACCGCCTTCGGAGGGCTCCTTTGGACCGGCGACCAAAGGGAGGCGCGTAGCGTCTTCGCCTTTAGGGATCTCCACCTCCCCTCCTTTGGTAACCTCCGGCGGTGAAGGTTGAAGGAAGCTCTTTATCTATATTATACGATATAAAAGCAATCATTCATGTGAAAGCTTTTACTGATTGGCATTTCTTTATTCTAAATACCAGATGAAATCAATAGTTTCCAATAGGGCCGAAGGCTGCTAAAAAAAAAGAATCTTTGGAATAGCCTACGGCCAGCTTTTTTTCCGGGGGGCGAGCATTTTTTTTAAAAAAATAACCTTTTCCCGGAAGTCTTAAGGTGCGAAGCAAATACGCTGCGCGCCTTCGGGGATATTTTCGTTTTCAACAGAGACCATAATTTTTCCGGGGGCGAGCATTATTGTTAGCTTGATTTCAAGAATTTATTCTTAAGGCGTGAAGCAAGGCTCTTTTAAAAATAGATCCTAAAGACCTAAAGTGGCTTCTCGAAGCACAATTCAATCTTGTCTGCCCCTATAGGGGCTCTTATAAAAGAACCAAAAAAATCACTTCAAACTTCATTTAGTTAAAAGTAGACAGTGATAATCCTTTAGGGGCAAAAAATATCCCCGAAGGGGACCTCCGGGAAAATTCTTTTATCGAAAACTGACTGCTGCTTGCCAAACAAAAGCCAATAGCAGAAAAAAAACAGGAATTATAGGCATTACATCCACAATAGGATCGAAAATAGCATATGCTTCTGGTAATTTAGCTAGAAGCACTGTCCCATTTGCGCTCAGATCCATCACAGTATCCAGATATGCGTTGGACATGGTTAACATAAATTTTCTCCAATAAATAACTGTAAACAATATGGAGTTCGCACTCAGGTACTCCGTAAAGGAAATCAAACTCAATCAAACATCTTACTACAGTTTCTTTTGACTTGGAAGAGGTGCGAAGCAACAAATATATTTTTTTCGAAAAGAATTTTTTTTCTATTTGGTATCTACTAGAGTAAGTACCAGAGAAAAAATTTTATTCCATTTCGATTTCCATTTATGTCGCCTTTACCGTTTTGAACATCTAAGCCAGCTTCCAGCGGCGGACTTTGGTCTATTTGAACCTACGAGAAATACGACTAATAAAATTTTGAAGGCGGGCTGCGACCTACAGTCCTAAAAAAAAAGAAAGCCGGAGTCGCGATAGCTTGAGATACTTATTTCATTACTTGACATATTAATTTGTAATAAGGTTTACTATTATTGAATTGCCCTAAAGGTGCGAAGCATTAGAGAAAATCAGGCGTAGCCAAGTGGTAAGGCAATGGGTTTTGGCCCCACTACTCGGAGGTTCGAATCCTTCCGCCTGAGAATGCTGATGATCTGATGAGCGTCCCTTTGGACCCTGTTCTGTTGGGAATTCGTAAAACTAAACTGCTTTGCACCGTGCTTCGCACCTCTGGGAACAGCGGACGCCTGAAAGAACTTTTATTTTTTATATTTTTAATCTATTAAATATTGAATAAGTTGTATTGTGTTCGTGAACTTTGTGTACAACAAATTTTCCCTTTTGGGACCTACCTCCGGGAAAGCAAAAAGTCAGGTACGAAAGACCACGAACTTGAGCTTCCAACTCCAATTTCAACGGAAATTTTCGGTACATACAGCAGATATGTGTGTGGGTCCCAAACAATTTCAAGCGCCTTCGCCGTAGGTCCGAAAGTCGCCCTAAGAAGAAATATTTCCCAAAGCCGTAGCCGTAGCCGGAGCCTGCCGGAGCGGGAGTGCGAAATGAAATTCGCTCGCCCCCTTCGCCGGAGGCCCGACTGAAAGGAGGCGCGTAGCGTGCGACGTTAGGAGCGGGGAGAAATGCTCGCCTCCGCTCGCCTCCGCCGGAGGTCCCCTCCCCTCCTTTCAGTCGCCAAAGGTTCACCAGAGGCCCCCAGCGAATTCCAAAGTGCGAAGCAGGAAGCCTACAGAGCTGCTGGGGCCACACTTTCTCGCTCAAAGCTTGCATCCCCCTCCCCCCTTTTCGGAGGTCCCAAAAGGGGTGTATCATGTGGCCTTCGCCATTGTGTGTAACCTAAAGGCGAGTAGCGGCTCCCTCGTCGCCCCTAGGAGTAGTTATTTAATCGAAGGGCGAAGGTCAGCTCCCCTCCTTTCAGTTAAGACTACGCTATACTTTACACGCTACGCGCCTCCTTTCAGTCGGGCAGAAGGGAGATCCCCAAAGGGGAGAAAGGCAGGAGGGCCAGAAGGCCGCCTCCGGTTCCCAAGGGCCAGAGGATGCTAACACTCGCCGAAGGAACCACTCGCACCACTCGCGCCAGGGAAAACCTAGAAAAGACCTAAACGACCTTCTTTATCCCTTTCTCCCGTTTTGGCGAACCCGTGAAAATTTGCGGAGCAAGCGGAGCAAAACCTCGGTGGAAAAGCCCGGACGCGCGAACCTTACGGACCCTTTTGGGCCCTTCGGGAGGCGCGAAACAAAAGGGGACCTAGCCAGAAACCCTTCCGACAGTTGCAGGATTTCCTACGGATCTCGGGGATCGAGGAGTGGAAAGGCGAGAAGTGGCTGAAAGCAGAGGACAAACCCATCGGCCCGGGAAGCGGGGGCTAGGGCCGCTCATTGAAGGAACTTCCAGCTTTCCTTTGAAGGTTAGACTTACCGGAAGGGAGGCGCGAAGCTTACTCACGCTACGCGCCTTTGCCATAACTTTGATTATTCTCCTTATGGTAGGTGCATTAGCACTTCATCTAGCTCGTAGGGCCATGTCTACTTCTATACTACGCACCTTACTTTTAGTAACCTCGGAAGGCGATTCTCGTTCTGCCTCCGTTGACTGGTACCGGAGGTTGATTACAAAAGTATTTTGAGGTGCGAAGCATATATACTAAGTATCCAGCTAAACGATGAAGTATACAGATATACAATGTATAGTAAGCTTTTCGCCTCGCCCTTAGGGCCTACCGGAGGCAATGTTACCGAAGGTCCCAAGAAACCTACGGTCCCAAGATGCTGAAGGCCCTACCAGCGGCTTGTGAGTTCTAAGTCAAAGTCCTTGAGGTGATACACTGTAAAAAGATAAAAAGGAACCTTTGGTAGGACCTTGGGCAAGTTGAGTTGCACCTCTGTCTTCGCTGCTCTCCTATGTCCCACCTCCCGAGGCTCCTGGAAGCTCCCTTAGGTTACCGAAGGTTTCCAAATTCTGCGCTTCTAACCCAAAGGGCAAGACGGAGTAACTGTTTTCTGGGCAGAAAGCTTTTACTTCGTTATTTAAGAGGTGTGCCCGAGAGGCCCAGCTCTGACTGAGCGACACTCTGTGCTTTGTGTTCCGCCACGTGCCGAAGGCAATGGACCTGCTACTACTTAGCGAGACGCCAAAAAGATAAAAGGATCCGCCTTCTTGGTTCAGAACGACTGATAGGTACGCCGCCCAGCTACCATTACATGGAAGGAGCCGAAGGCACATTCCTTTGGCGCCGACTGATTGATCGGTACGTCGAACAGATAAAAGAATCCGCCTTCCTGGTTCAGTTTACTGAGCATCCCTATGGGAGAGGACTGTGGCCTCGGAGGTAACGCTACGGGTACGGAGGGACGAAACGAAGATCACGCTAAGGGTACGGAGGGACGTTCAGTCGGCGAAGGAGGAATGTACTTGTAGATGGGCGGAGGGCAGAGGAGATGGGCAGAGGGACTCTCTGTCGGCGAAGGAGGACTGAGCCTTCGGCTCCTTCCTGCTTTTTAGCTACATCCGCTCAGGAGGCGAGAAGACTACTGAGACTTCGGTTTCTATAGTGTGACCGTAGGGATGCTCAATATGTGAGTCGGAACATGGAGGGAAGAAATGTGTCCGAACTAGTAAGTATCTGTTCGGAGTCCCGCTCAGTAGGAGCGGGGATGGAGCCTTAAGCTACTGGTACTTGTAGATAGGAAGAGTACCGCTTAGGGAGGACTGTGGCGAACCTAGGAGGTAACGATACTTACTGGTACAGAGGGACGAAACGAAGGTCAAGCTACGGGTACTCCTCTTTCCCTTCGTCTTCGACGGAGGTATCACACTTAGTATCCTCCTATTTCCCTTCGTCTTTGACGGAGGCCCGACTGAAAGGAGGCGCGTAGCGTGGAACAAATGGATGGCGAAGGGAGGCGAGGGAGGCGAGGGAAGACTGTGGCCACCTAGGAGGTCACACTACTGGTACGGAGGGAACAACGGAGGTCTCACACTTTGTATCCTCCTACACTACGCGCCTTAGTATCCTACTCTCACACTTTGTCTCCTCCTAGGTTCGCCACCTTCGTATCCTCCTAGACACCTTCGCCATCCATTTAGTCCCCCGAAGGGGGAGGGGAACAACTGGCATAGGGAGGCGAGGGAGGAAGGTGGCGAACCTAGGAGGTCATGCTAATGGGTGGCGAACCTAGGAGGTAACGATACGTACTAGTCCGAAGGGACGCAACAGAGGTCACGATACTTCCTGGTCCAGAGGGACGCTCAGTCGGCGAGGAGCCTGGTACTTGTAGATGGGCAGAGTAACGCTCAGTAGAAGAAGGGAATATTTACACGCCGGAGGGCCGCTCAATCGGAGCAGGGACTGTAGCGCACCTCGGAGATCAAGCTAAGGGTACGGAGGGAAGCTCAGTAGGCGAAGGAGGATTGTACTTGTAGCTGGGCAGAGGGCAGAGGAGATGGGCAGAGGGAAGCTCAGTAGGAAAAGGAGGATAGAGCCTTCGGCTCCTTCCTGCTTTCTAGATGCATATGCTCAGGAGGCGAGAAGACTACTGAGACTTCGATTTTCATAGTGTGACCGTAGGGATGATAAGTCGGTGCGTCTAAACCAGGAGGGCGGCCTTTGGTATTAATTCGGCGTACCGATCAGTAGTCTATGGCGGACAGATCCTTTGGCTACTTCCAAATACTGTTATCAATTCGGCGTCCTGCTAAGTAGTAGAAGAGCCCTTGCTTTAGGAAAGTGAAGGAAAAAGTAGAAAATAGGGACTCTTAGTCAGCGAGGATTAAACAGGCCGGGCAGAGCTATGTCTGAACACGTAAATATCTGTTCGGAGTCCCGCTCAGTAGGAGCGGGGACGGAGCCTTAGGGAAGACTGTGGAGCACATCGGAGGTAACGATACTGGTAAGGAGGGACCAACGGAGGTATACCACATCCTACTACGCTACGCGCCTTCGTCTTCATGCTAACGCACCTCCTACGATACGCGCCTTTGTATTAGACGGAGGCCTCCTTTCACACTTCGACATCCAGTTGGTCCCCCGAAGGGGGAGAGGAACAACGAGCAAAGGGAGGCGAGGGAGGACTATGGCCTCGGAGGTAACAATACTGGTCCAGAGGGACCAACGGAGGTATACCACTTTGTATCCTTTTACGCTACGCGCCTTTGTCTCTTCCTCGCCACCTTCGTATCCTCCTAGACACCTTCGTATCCTACTAGACACCTTCGTATCCTACTAGACACCTTCGCCAGTTGGTCCCCCGAAGGGGGAGGGAAACAACTGGATGGCGAAGAGAGGCGAGGGAAGATTATGGCGAACCTAGGAGGTAACGATACTGGTACGGAGAGAAGCTCAGTAGGCGAAGGAGGACTGTACTTGTAGCTGGGCGGAGGGCAGCGGAGATGAGAGGAGGGAAGCTCAGTAGTCGCAGAAGGACTGATCCTTTGGATCCTTCCTGCTTTCTAGCCGCATCTGCTTAGGAGGCGAGAAGACTACTGAGACTTCGGTTTACATAGGGGAGGACTGTGGCCAACTCGGAGGTCACGCTATCGGGTAAGGAGGGAAGAAACAGAGGTCTACCCCTTCGTATCCTACTATTTCCCTTTGTCTTCATGCTAACGCACCTCCTACGATACGCGCCTTTGTATTAGACGGAGGTATCACTTTGTCTTCGACGGAGGCCTCCTATCCCCCTTTGCCAGTTGGTCCCTTGAAGGGGGAGGGAAACAACTGGATGGTGAAGGGAGGCGAGGGAGGCGAGGGCGGACTGTAGCAAACCTCGGAGATCAAGCTAATGGTCCGGAGGGACCAACGGAGGTATAACTTTGTATCCGCCTATTACCCTTCGTTTTCGACAGAGGTCTCACTTTGTCTCCGCCTACGCTACGCGCCTTAGTATCCTTATCTCCACCTTGGTATCCTCCTCGCCACCTTTGTATCCTCATCGACACCTTCGTCTTCACGGGGGTCCCCCTTCGACAGTTGGTCCCCCGAAGGGGGAGGGGAATGCTAACGCACCTCCTACGCTACGCGCCTTCGCCGTAGGCCTGACTTAAAGGAGGAGCGTAGCGTGGAACAAATGGATGGCGAAGGGAGGCGAGGGAGGATTATGGCGAAGGGAGGCGAGGGAGGATTATGGCGAACCTAGGAGGTAACGATACTGGGTGGCGAACCTAGGAGATCACGCTAATGGTCCGGAGGGACCAACGGAGGTCTCACACTTCGGGTGCCATGAAAGTTGAAATTGCTAGACGCTACGCGCCTCCTTTAAGTAGGGCCTACTCTCTCACTTCGTATACTACTCTAACCCTTTGTATTTGACGAAGGCCTACCACTTTGTCTTCGACGGAGGTATACCACTTCATCTTCACCCTCCTAAAGTTGGGCCTCCTTTCACATTTTGTATTTGACGGAGGTCCAACACTTTGTCTCTTCCTACGCTACGCGCCTTCGTATTTGACGGAGGTATACCACTTCGTCTCCTCCTATTACTTTGTATACTCATAGAGAGAGAGGGATGCCATTAAGAATTTTAAGGATTTTAAGATTAATCAAAACAATTATTAGGACAAATAGATAAAGCTGAAAATTAGAAAAACCAAAAAAATGAAAGTACAAAAATGACTTTTATGAACATGCTTAGATATTATACCAAGAATTTATAATTTATTCTATATAAAAGTTGTTAATAAAGTAAAAAATTAAAACAATTTAACTTTTTGAAAAGTTTGACCCTAACCCTTAAAAATTTGAATTTTTTTGATTATTTTAAACATATAAAAGAGGATATGTCTCTTGCGGTAATGAAATTTTAGAAAGCCAAAGTTTGCGAAGCTTTCGATAGTGAGCAAGGGGTTTTCCTTTAGTTATACGATTAATACAATACTGCATTTTTTCACTTATTAAATGAGCAAACTGTGGAATCCTAACCTCCTGTCCTTCAATTACACGATAATAAGAATACCAATTATCTAGGGGGCAATGAAAGTTCCATGAATAATGATCACTTTTATTTTTTTGACATTTTGCTTGACTGGTTTTTATGTCGAAATTTACTTTATGATAGATAGGGTTAGAATTAGGATGTAAACAATTACGACGGTCATTATGTAATTGTTTACGAAGCTCCTCAATATGCAAATCACAAAGATCCTGCAATGGAGAAATTACGGAATCTTTCCACCAATCCGCAATACAAGAATGAAATAGTTTTGGATCCTTAGCGGAAACTCGCTGCTTTGTTGTTATAACCATATTATTATAAAGATGGTTTAACATTAAGAAAGAACGATGGTAAGAAGCTGCTGGACCAAAATAATCAATAAATAACATTCGAAAAAAGTTAGCATTATAGTATTCCGGGTTAGCTATAAAATTCATACGCATTTCAATATGAGTATTTATAGTAGATACCGACTTTCCTTTTTTCATCACCTCCTTTTTTTTACTATAAATTACGGTTCTTTTAGGTTTTTCTTTATCACCTATATACAAAGTCTCAATATCCAATTTACTGTCAGGTTTATTTATCTGTTTGTAAGCATTTGAGTAGCGACCTACGCGCTTCTTAAATGGTTCATCATTTAATTTTCCTATAGCCAATAAATGAGAACCACCCCCCCATACATGTCCTTTTTTAGTATCAATAGATATGCGAGGCATTATATCTTCAGTCATTTTCAAGCAAAGATCACTGCTAGCCATTTGATAGTTTATACCTAAAAGATCCAAACCTTTATCTTGTTGATCCAAACCTTTATCTTGTTGAGATAAAAAAGAATAATCGGATAAAAAAACAAAAAATTTCGGATCCAATTTGATTATTCGTTCAATTGCTATTTGACCACCGTTTACCACGTAATAAACCCCATATTTTTGTTGCTCTTCTTCTTGCTGACAGAAATTGAATGTATTACGACGCAAAAGAATTTCCCACGGATACTCAGGATCTGTAAATTCTAAATTTCTTTTTTCACATTCTGCAAAATGATTCACTAAAAAAGAATACTTTTTATCCGCCGCCAGTACTTGTTGCAATGTACGAAAAAAGCAATTTTTTTAAAAATCTTTACTACGATCTCGAAATTCCAATTTTTCTAAAGCAGGAGTATAGACGTCATCAGTAATATCATTTGGGGAAAGTACATGAACACACGGAGTTGTATTGAGTAATTGAAAATCAACATCTCTTGCTGTAATGGATTTTTGAAAACACGCAGGTCTACGCGAGTGTGGCACCTTTTTTTGTATATTATCATGATCTGATTCTATTTGACCAGTAATTTTTTCTGAAATAAGAAAATTTCTCCATTCTCCTTTATATTTTTTTGAACGGCCCATAATCAATTTGCACCTCCTAATAAATTATTTTACTGCGTACCAAATTTCTTCCAGTACATTTTGTCCCTCGACCCGCGCCCGCTACGCGCCTCCCTTTACCGGAGGTATCTCCCCTTAGGGAAGTCGAACCTTAAAAGCTTTAGCAAAAATGCACAATATTGCACCAGCCTTCTCCTTGAGGTCCCCCGAAAAATCATCTTTTGTAAAAGCTACTACAAAAAACATAATATTTGGGACGAAGCTTATTTAGATTATATCTTAGAAAAAAACAAATACAAAATAGAAAAATAATGCAAAAGGTACAAAAAAAAGAAAAATTTACTTTACGCAACCTCAAACATCTTTTACTCAACTTTGTAGACGGCAGAGAGTCAACTCACGTCGGGTACCTATTTCTTGATCCGTCAGCGAGAATCGGATCTTTAGGGTAGTCTTTACTTTTTTCGGTTAAGCCTATAGTCGCAAAGAATCTTGTAGCAGCAATGTATGTGGGAACACTTATTTGGGTAAGCTATTCCCGGAGGCCCGACTGAAAGGAGGCGCGTAGCGGGGGGTTATAGCAGGAGGAAGGGCTATACCAGGAATTTTCCTCGCTCAGTCAGCGAGGGACCCGAGCCCGCTACGCGCCTCCTCTGTTCTTTTGTCAATTTACGCTACGCGCCTACTTTCATTAAGGCCTACGGAAAAATAAAGATTTCCAGTTACCTTCGCTTTTTAATCATACCTCAGGCGAAGGCAAGCTATCATCACCTCCTTTCAGTCGGGCCTCCGGCGAAGGGGAGTCGAACCAATAACAAACTACGGATACTAAAAAAATGACCAATGTCCTGGGTTTATATCTTATTATATCTATTTAATATATAAAAAATTTTTGTGCTTTGAACCTTGGAAATAACAAGAGGAAGTAACAAGATTTACCCTCCCTCCTTTCAGTCGGGCCTCCGGCGAAGGCGCGTAGCGTAAATATTAAGTTAAGTAAGTTCATGTCCGCCACCTCCCAAAAGTCGCCGGACGCTACGCGCCTCACCTAACGGTCCTTCGGCCGAAGGGAGTACGAAGGAGGCGCGTAGCGTATTTTAATTTAAAAATACTACTTTATACCGGTTTTTGATCTAGAAAGAAATCTTTTTCAGATATAAAAGTATGTTTAATTTCGATTCCTAAACAACGAAGTTCTCGAATGAGTAATCGAAAACAGTCAGGTGGATCGATTGGTTTAGGAATTGATTCTTTAGCTACAATAGCACCTCGAACTTGAGAACGTCCTTTTACATGATCAGACTTAATGGTTAATATTTCTTGAAGCATATAGGCAGCACCAAATCCTTCAAAAGCCCAAACTTCCATTTCACCTACTCGTTGTCCTCCTCTATTAGATCTTCCTCTAAGAGGTTGTTGAGTAACTAAAGCATATGGACCACTAGAACGTGCATGAATTTTTTCATCAACCATATGAATCAGTTTCATCATGTACGCTTTTCCTACAGTAATACTTTGCTCAAAAATTTCTCCGGTCCTGCCATCAAATAAACAACTTTTACCAGGACTATTAGGTTCAAATAACCAAGGATAACCAGTCAATTTTCTAGCTTTATATAATTCAGAAAATACTAGCTTTCGGGAAGCTTCTCTTTCAAATCTTTCATCAAAAGGCATAATTCGATAATGGTTATTTAAATAACTTCCAGCTAAGCCTAATAGACATTCAAAAAGTTGACCAACGTTCATTCGTGAAGGCACTCCAAGAGGGCTAAGCACCATATCAACAGTAGTTCCATCTTGCATATAAGGCATATCTTCTCGAGGAAGAATTCGAGATACAACACCTTTGTTTCCATGGCGACCTGCTACTTTATCACCAACTTGAATTTTTCTTTTTTGTAATATATAAACATGCAAGCTAGAAACCCCGGAAGGACCTTGCTGTTCAATCCATCTTACATCGATAACTCTACCAGTTCCACCAGCGGGCAATTTAAGACAACTTTCTCGAGTAGTAATGGCTTGTACACCAAAAATGGCTTGTAATAATTTTCCTTCAGGAGAACGAAGAAGATGTGGTACTTCTAAAGGAGCTAATTTGCCTACTAAAACATCACCTGGTTCTACCCATGCACCTATTTTTATAATTCCTCGATAATCTAGATGTCTCAAAAGATATTTGTCTAAATGAGGAATATCTCGAGTAATAATATCGAATCCTTCAATATTTTCTTGAACGGAGATTTCATATCTTTGAATATGTATTGATGTATATATATCTTCATGTACTAGTCGATCACTAATGAGAACAGCATCCTCAAAATTATAACCTTCCCAAGGCATATAAGCCACTAATACATTTTTTCCTAGTGCTAATTCTCCGCCAACGGTCGCTGATCCATCTGCTAAAAGTTGACCTTTTCGAACAGAAGATCCTATCTTGACAGCTGGTCTTTGGTGAATACAAGTACCATTATTAGACCTTTCATAAGTAATAAGTTTCAATTTTTGTTGTACATTGTTTTTATCTAATAAAACAATTTGTTTTCCATCAACATATTGAATTTTTCCATCTTCTGATGATGTTAGAAGAGTACCGGAATCTAAACTAATATGAGCTTCAATTCCTGTTCCTACTATACTTTTTTCTGGTTTAATTAAAGGTACAGCTTGACGTTGCATACTAGAACCCATAAGTGTACGAGTAGCATCATTATGTTCTAAGAAAGGAATCAAAGATGCTCCTATAGCAAAATATTGAATAGGTAATATACTTCGAAGATTGATTTGATCCCACGATATACTAATGAATTCTTGTTGATATTGAGTTGATGTGGATCTTTCTTGCCATTTTTGACCAATAGCTAAACAATTATTTGTACCTATTTTTAATCTTTCATCTCTTCCAGCACGTACATACACTGTATATTGCTCTTTGACGTTTCCGCATATTTTATGTAATGGATTTTCTATTACTCCTTCCGAATCTACTCGAGCACAAATTGACAAAGAAGGAATAACACCAGCATTCATACCTTCTGATGTTTCGATAGTACAAATTCGTCCATAATGACTAGGATGAATGTCTCTTGTTCGAAAACTAGCAGTTCTTCTGGTTAGTCCTCCAGGACCTAGTAAACTTAATTTTCGTTTATGAGCCATTTCCGCTAATGGATTTGTTTGATCCAAAAATTGAATTAATTCATGTGAACCAAAAAATTGATTAAACATTTGCGTTAACGGACGAGATACCATCATACTTCGAGGAGGCAATATTCTTTTTGAGGAAATTCCTCTTCGTATTGCACGTCGTACTTGTATTTGTAAATCTACAAGACATAGCGATAGTTGTTTCCGTAACATATCAGCTACAGAAATGACATGTTTATTTTTTAAATGATCTATATCATCAATAGTAGCCTTCGGCCCATGTTCCGCACCTGGATGGGGTAAACTCATTTTCACTAGTAATTCTGCTGCTGCAATCAAATCTTGAGGCAATAGGTGCGTAGCAGACTTAGGAAAACTTAAATTAAGTCTTCTGTTGAGATTTAAGCGTCCAACAGTTCCTAATTTATAAACTTGAGCACACCATTGTTGTATTTGTTCAGAAATAATTAATGGATTTGCTTTTGGCTTCACTTTTTTTGGACCAGGAAGTTGCTTATATAAAGCAATGAGCTCTAATGTTCTTTCTCCCTCGTTTTTTAAACCGGATAATAAATCTTCTAATTTTTTTGTACGAGATTGAAGCCAATCAGGAATATCATTTATATCTAATCCTAAAGCAATTAATAAAAAAATAAGTGGTATTTTATGTCTATTATTGATTCGAACAGAAAGACGTCCTTTTTTATCAATTTCTAATCTTAATCTTTTATCCACATCTAAACAAAGAATAGTAGCGGTATACAAACCATTTCGATTAAGAATATAATAAATACCAGGATTTCGAAGTATTTGGTTTACAATAGTCCAAGATACACCATTAATCACAAAAGTTCCTCGAGGTGTCATCAAAGGAAGACTGCCAAGACATACAGTTTGAATTCTTGATTTTCCTTCCTTTGGAAGTGTTAATTGTATAGGAACATATAAATCTGTTGCATATGTCGTAAATTTATAAACAGCTTCTCTTTCTGTAAATAAGGGTTCAGTTAAAAGATATTTTTCAGGAATTAATTTAAATTCTATTCCTTGATTAGAATCATAAATAATTGGAAATTTACTTAACTCTTCAACAATACAATTATGTAAAAAACGACGAAAACTTTCTATTTGAATCTGAAGAAAATCTGGCAAAATAACCATGTTCATTTCCATAGTTTTATTAAAAAGTTATTTTATTTTCTTTTATTTGCTAGTATACTTTTTCTTTGAGTAGAAGCGCTACGCGCCTGTGCTTCGCGCCTACAAAATAAAATTTTTAATACTTCGCGCCGTGCTTCGCACCTAAAGTAAATTTGGTTCTAAAAAAAATAGTTACGTACCTATACCAGTAATTCTCTCTAGAACGTCCTCTCCAAAAGGGACAATACGTTTAGTGTAATAGGCTATCTTGTGAACGTAAAAAAGGCCTTTGGCACCAAAGACGACATTAAAAGTAGAAGAAATTTGTGCTTCGCGCCACTAGATCAATGCCGATGTTTCCCGGAGCCCCATCGTTGTGAAAGAGATTAGACTAAAATTGAATCATCTTCTAATAAAAAATAAAAATTCTTTCCTAGAATGCCGCCTCCGCCGGAGCCGGAGCCTGCCGTTCATGTCCGCCACCTCCCAAAAGTCGCCGGTCCCTTTGGGAGCCATCACCTAACGGTCCTTCGGCCGAAGAGAGGAATAATGCCGTAGCCCTAAAGGCGAAGACGCTACGCGCCTCCCTTTGGTCTCGGTCCCTTTGGGCGCCCTCCGAAGGCGGTAGGTGCGTAGCAATGAAATAGTAATAATCCCGTAAAAAATATTATATTTAGATGCGTAGCTACGTAAAGGCGTGAAGCGAAGACGGAGGTTTAAACCAATTAGTTCTTTAAGACAAGACTTCATATTAGAAAAAATTAAGTTACGCACAGCATCTTTCTTTCAAACTTTTTTCACATCGATAGTCTTTGTACAAACCCTAGAACTGTGAAATAGAATCATTGATAACAGATTTTTTAGAGAGAGGGCTTTAGCTACAGAAGGGCTTTCGCTCAGGGCCGAAGGCGTTTCAAAATGCTCGCCCCCGGAAAGTAAAATTATGCCGGTTCCAGGCCCTCTCCTTTACTTTTTTACAAATTCCGAAATGAACATCTTACATATTTATAGAATTCAATCCTCCTCACGCTTATGGTTCTTCCTTTTTTCTTAATGCTAATGGGTGACTTTTAGAAAGTCTGATAATAAGACCATCAATTTTTTTATTACGTAGGGCCTGAAACCGGCTTGCGAAGCGAATCTGCGACAAATGCCGATGGTCCTTTTGGGAGATTTTCTTTTGATTAAAAAGGCTCTTTTTTTACAGGTCCGAAGGAAGCTCGTGCGAAGCACAAAAAAATTCACTAAAAGTTATGAAGGGCTCTAGCTTGCGCGAAGCTAGAAAGATAATAAATATTGATTATGCATTCTTATCAAAAGATCGTTCTTCAGACCTTTTTCATAAATCTTCAAAAGAATTCTTACTTTATTAGCTTCTTTTTTGCCTACGGCCCTCTAACTAAGATTTATGAAAAAGAAGCGAAAAGGCTTTAGTTCGAAAATAGAATTGACTATACAAAAAAAGGATAGTATCATAAGAATTAATAGACTTGAGCAAAGAAATAGAAATCTGTAAAATTCAAAACAGATAAAGGCGACATGGCCAAGTGGTAAGGCAGTGGATTGCAAATCCTCGACCCCCAGTTCAAATCTGGGTGTCGCCTAAAAAAAATGTTCTATTAGTTTCTGTTTGAAGCGCCCTTCGAAACTTCTTTGAATTTTATTATTAGTCTTCTAATGGGTTTTACGTCTATTAAGGACCTAGGCTGATAAAGAAAAGAGGCGCGTAGCGTATTTTTAATTTACAAAATTTTTGTAAACTCAGCTGTACTACCATCCTCTACCCTTATACAAAATGTGATGCTCTATAGAACGTATAGCCTGACACAGTTTTTACACTTGGGTTTATCATGAATAGTACAGCCTTATTAGTTATTTTATTCTATTTTTTTTGAATTGCAAGCTTTTCTTTATATAATAAGAATTCTTTTCTTATCTTATTGCTTCGTACCTTTTTTGATAAATTTTATCTAGAAAAATTATGCCAATATATAAATTTCTTCTGTTTTTGCGCCTGCGGTTCGTGCTTTGCAACGCTTCGCGCCTTTTATAGATTTTTTTGAACCGAGAACTAAAAAAAAGTAAAAATATTTAATTCAACTTTTACTAGGTACGACGAAGGAGCGAAGGACGCTCAAACGCTACGCGCCTTACTATTTAGTAACAAAATTTAGAAAAGAACTTGACCGCTACTCGCCTCCCAAAGGGACCATTGGCATTTCAGTAACTTAAAAAAAATATTGATGCCGCCTGCGGACCTTCTCACAATACAATATAAGTTAAGTTCCGGATTAAATCTATAACAGCTACGCCACTTCGTCCCTAAGGCCGTATAATCTCCTCCCTTTGGGACTCCCAAAGGCGCGCGGCGATAGATCCCCGCCTCCTAAAAGTCGTCGGCCGTAGGCCCACCCTTTGCCAGTTGGTCCCCCGAAGGCGCGTAGCGTGGAAGGAGGCCCGACTGAAAGTAGGGCCGACTTTAGGAGGCGGAGGCCCGACTGAAAGGAGGCGCGTAGCGTGACCTACTGGGAAGGAGCGGGCCGACCAAAGTGGCTAACGCCCCCCCCTCAGCCTCCTCCAGCCAAGGGGGGGGCGTTAGCCGGCGAAAACGGGCCTTAAACAATAACTAAAGATAATTTTTTTTTATTCCCCCTCCTTTCAGTCGGGCCTACCGGAAAACACGCTGCGCGCCTTCGGGGACCTCCGGGAAAAGAAAAATAAGTATTGAAAAAGGAAAAGATTGGATAACTCTTGGTAGTTTGTAGGACCCCTGATATGATTAAATATAGAACTATTTCAAGAGTATATAAAAATACTAGGGGGTTAATAATGGATATAATTAGCATTGGTTGGGTCTCTCTTATGGTAGTATTTACTTTTTCTATATCTTTAGTTGTTTGGGGAAGAAGCGGCTTATAATAAATTTCTGTGCTACGCGCCAATACGGAATTTATTGGTGCGAAGCAAAATAAATTATAAATATTTATATTTGAATTATATTATTTACAATCTTCCGTTTAGAAAATTGTTCAAACGGAAGATTGTAAATAAGATTTGTTTTTCATTTGATATTTAAGCTTGTATAAAAATTCACAAAACTTTAAATTCTGTACAATTTCAACAAAGTTTTATCTTTACCACCAAAGAGCCGTTGACTGATTTTCTAAGATTCCCAAAGGTGCGTTTAGCACGGCATTTTTCTTTATTATCTTTTAAAAGATACTTAAGATTAAAGACCCCCGTAGCGCCTTCGTACCTTAGAAAATGATTAATAAGAAAAAATAAAAGGTGCGAAGCAGTTAGATTTTTAGTCTTTGGTATAAAAACTAGTATGACAATAATCAAGTGGATGAGTATAATCTAAATCAAAATATTTTTTTTTTACTTGGTAATACAGTGATATTTTTTTTTCTTCATAAGCTCTTTTTTTATTATTTAAAATAGATTGATGATTTGTTTCAGTAAGGTGAGAAGCATCTCTTTGAATTTCAGATTGGCCAAAAGCAATTTTTTTTTTCATAAAATTGAAGTCTGCTTCCTGCGGACCTTGTTTTGAAAAAAAAAATCTTTGCTTCGCACCTTTGGGACCTCCGGAAAGAAAGTCTTGGGACAAAAAATCTTCATTTGTTTTTTGAATCCCCGCTGACGGTAGCTCCAAAGGGGCATTATCCGTATTTTTTTGCTTCGCACCTATATAATACTCTGAAGAAAAAAGATTTATATTTTTTTGCTTCGCACCACGTAACCATAAACTTTCTCCAATAAAAAAAATAGCGGTTGCACTTGATAAAATTTGACATAATAATAAAATAGGATCTAATCGCCAACCTTGAAAAATTAAAATACCTCCACATAATAAACCAACGGAAGAAAAAAAAAGATCATAATCTCTGGATACGTCGGGTTTTTTTGTTTTAACCAAATATAAAATAAAGCCTATTAAAGCTAAACCTACACCAACAATTGTACTTGGTCCTAATTCCATGTGAATCATAGTGTCGATGGTCCCATAAAAGAAATTAGCTAAATTTTCCGGGGGCGAGCAATTTAAGGATGACGCCCCTCATCCATTTGGCGGATCCAAATGGAATAGACTATTATGTAATCCATAAAGACAGAAGTGAGAAGCACGGGCTTTAGCTAGACCAAAAAAATATATCTTTTTTACCGAGGTCCGACTTTAGGAGGATGCGAAGCCTTGCCCCCGGAAAAAAATTCTTTAGTCATCCCGTAAAAAATATTTCAACATCGCCGGAGGGCCGACTTTTAGGAGGCGGAGTACCCCCGGCGAAATAATCTTATCAAAAGAGTAAAGAAGTTGAGCTTCGCTCCTTTGCCACTTGTTGGTGAGCTTCCTGCGGACCTTGCATAGATTAAGAAAAACCACATTTAGGATTTTTATCGGATGCCTTCGCCGTAGGTCCCCCTTTACCTCCCCCTTCGCCAGTTGGTCCCCCGAAGGCGCGTAGCGTGGAGCCTTCGCCGCCGGAGGTCCACCCTTTGGGGGAGTCCCTTTGGGAGGCCGACTTTTAGGAGGCGGGGAGCCCTTTCTTTTGGTCCTTACATAGTTGTAAAAACCAAAAGAAAACAGAAAAAGGGCCCAAAGTGGCTGTTGCTCGAAGCAATCTTTAAATTAACTAAAGTTAATTAAGTTTAACTGTCTGCTTTACTTTCTGTTTTTACGTATATAATTAGTAAGAACGAAGTAGGAATAATAATGAATAAAGCAGTAGCAATTACTGCAAGGATATTGACTTCCATAATTATGTAGAGTTAGGTGATAATTTTACAAGAACTCGAGAATCTCAATTTTTTTATAAGCTATATACAGTCAAATGATACAGATTTCTACATTCCAGCAAAATACAATTAGTATAAGAATCTAATGCTTAATGACTCTAAAGAATTATTAATTATTTTTTCCGGGGGCAAGGCGCGAAGCAAAAGCGAAGTGGTACAAATAATAAATTGATTCCGCTTTCGAGCTGGCGGTGGTTTTCTGTCTTTGTATCATTCTCGTAAGCTCCCTCCGAAAAATCGGCCTCCCAAACCCCGGCGAAGGCATCGTCGTAAAGAAAACTATCAAAATTTTTTGCCTTGGAGAGGACTCGAACCTCCACGCTTCGCAGCACGAGATTTTGAGTCTCGCGTGTCTACCATTTCACCACCAAGGCTAATCTTATTTGATATAAGTTTATTCAATAAACCATGTTTTTACCACTCGTACTTTCTTTGCTTCGAGCAACAGCCACTTTTCTGTGCTTCGCACTATAAAAAAATGATTTTAAAAAGCGTAAGCTATGATCCACCGTCATACAAAAATATTCTTCTTATGATACAAAATAGGGTGCTGCTTCGCACCATAAGAAGAATATTTCTATACGAAAAGAAAAGACTTTTTTCTTAGTAGATACTTCTGCCATGTAAAGAAAAAAATTGCTACGCACCAATCTAAAAAATAAGAATGCTTCCCGTCTTTTGCTTTGCTCTTCTATCTACGGAAAAAGAAAAGAAATTCGAGTGCTTTGCTACTACGAAATGAATGGGCCGGGAACCGGCTCGCGAAGCATAAAAAAAGCCGGAGGTCCGACTTTAGGCGGGTATATTTACTTTTGTAAACCAAAGGCTTCGCGCCTCCTAAATTTGTTTGGCCCTTCGGCCTTTTTTTCGCCTCCGGCTTTCTTTTTTAGAAACTTTGTTCACTTCGCAAGCCAGTTTCTGGCCGTCAGAAAAATTTTAAAAAACAAGAAAATTATTCAATAACAGACTTTGTCTAGTTACATCAATAATAGGATTCATAAAAAAACCTAAAATACTTGAAGCTATTACACATAAAGTAACACCCAATTCAATTGAGCTAGAAGAAAAAATAGACATGGAAGGAGTAACATATTCTCGTACATAAGTAGACATTTCTTTTACTTCTTTTGTCATCATTGCTTTTATTACTCGTAGGTAATAATACAAAGAAATTACACTTGTAATAAGACCTGTATAAACGAGTAAGTAAAAACCAGATTTCCATCCACACCAAAATAAATACAATTTACCAAAAAAACCAGCTAACGGAGGCATACCAGCTAAAGATAGTAAACATATACTTAGAGCAAATGCTAACCAAGGATCTTTAAGATATAATCCTGTATAATCACGTATTTGATCTGTACCAGTACGTAAACCAAAAATAACTGTACAAGCAAAAGCACCTAAATTCATAAAAGTATAGATTATCAAATACGTAATCATACTAGCATATCCATCAGAATTTCCAACTAAAATGGCAATGAGTAAATAACCAGCTTGGCTAATAGAGGAATAAGCAAGCATACGCTTCATACTTGTTTGTGTTGCAGCAATTAAATTACCAAAAACCATACTAAGGAAGGCTAGTATTTCTAAAACTATATGCCATTGATCTTCAATTGCAGGAAAAACAATACTGAATAATCGAGTAGCAAGTGCTAATCCCGCTGCTTTTGAACCAACAGAAAGAAAAGCAACTACTGGAGTAGGAGCTCCTTCATAAACATCTGGAGTCCATTGGTGAAAAGGAACAGCTGAAATTTTAAAGCCTATTCCAACGAGAATACAAACAAAAGCAACCCAAAGGCCAAGTTCCCCTAGGCGCAACGCGCCATCGAAACCGACGGTAGATGAGAGATAAATTTCTTTACTTGTTATTCCATTTACTATTTTAGAAAGTTGTAATTCTCCTCCTGAAAGACCGTATAACCAAGAAAATCCATAAACAAGTATTGATGAACTTGCACCACCCATCAATAAATATTTAAGAGAAGCTTCATTCGAACGTATATCTTTTTTAGCTTGTCCAGCTAATAAATAAGAGGAAAGACTAAGACATTCAAGAGAGACAAATATTGTAACAAGATCATTTGCACCGCATAAAAACATTCCTCCCACAGTAGCTGTAATCAACAAAATTAAAAATTCAGCCGTAGTCATTCCAGAACGACGAATATATTCTGTAGATAAAGGAATACAAAGTGCTGATGATAAAGTTAAAAGACAACGAAAAGCTAAAGTAAAACCATCTACTTGAAAACTACCTAAAAAAGTAGTAAAAGCAAATTCATTATTTTTTAATTGAAAAAGTAAAATAAATGTACTTGTTAAAAAACCTAGCAAAGCTATATTAGATAGCCAAACAGATTTCTTATTAATAACATCGATCATTAAAATTGTTAATAAACAAATGATTAAAACACACTCTGGTAAAATAGTGATTATATTGTCTAATGAAAATATCTGATTAGTTTCCATAAAGTTTTTAATGTTTTTATTTCCCAATAAAACGCTGCACGCATTTGATGCTGGCGCACCTTTGCCGGTAGGTTCCCCAAAGGGGGAAATAAATATCTTTCAGAGAAAAAACGCTCCGCCCCTCCCCTAAAGGGGACATGCTGTCGCACCTACCGGCTCCAGCAAACTAGGGCCATAGGCAGAAGAACCATAGTTCTTTCAGACTATTTTCTTCTTTTATTACATAAAATAAAAAAAGAAAATAGTCTGTACTCTAAACAAATTTTTTCTATCTAATTTCGCCGATTAACTAAAGCCCTACGGCCTTTTACGGGACTCCTCCTGTTTCGCACTCCTCCGCCTCCTAAAAGTCGCCGGAGCCAGGGGAGGTGCGTTAGCATGGCCGACCAAAGTGGCTAACGCCCCTCTGGCTCCGGCTACAGCTTTGGGACATGAACGGCGAAGGGGGCGAGCGAATTTCATTTCGCACTCCCAAGACCTCTGGCTCCGGCTTTGGGAAAAAAGATGCTTTTTCTTCCCCGGAGGTAGGTCCCCAAAGGGGATTAATACAGAAAATTCAAAATTTTTGGGGAAATACATACTATATTACATAACGTAAGAAGAAACTATTTTTCGTCCCGAAGGGAGTTCCCGAAAGGAGGTGTTTTTTCATTTAATTTACGTCTTTTAACCCCCCCTCGACTGCCGTGCTTCGCACCTTTAGATATTTTGAATACCTTCTCATAACTACGTCATTGAGAAGGTATTCAAAACATAAACTACCGTCAAAGGACTCGCAGGGAACTTTCTCTCTTTTTGCAGAACTTGACACTTTATCAAAAAGAAGGCGCGTAGCAAAGAAATTTTTTTTGCCTGCCGATGGCTTTTGAGGACTCCCAACGGGGTTTTCTTTAAAGACCATCAGCATCGTTATCGGCACCGTTTTTTTTATCTATAGTGTGCAAAAGCTTTATTGGCTTCTGCCATTCGATGAGTTTCTTCTCTTTTTCGAATAGCATTTCCTGTTTGTCTAGCTGCATCCATTAATTCATAACTTAATTTAAAAGCCATACTTCTTCCAGGTCGTTTTCTTGCAGCAGCAAGTATCCATCTAATAGCTAATGCTTTTCCTTGAGCTGGTTTAATTTCGACGGGAACTTGATAAGTAGATCCACCTCGACGTCGGGCTTTGACTGCAACATTAGGAGTTACACGACGAATTGCTTGGCGAACTACAGCAAGAGGATTTTTTTTAGTTTTTTGTTGAATAGTTTTCATAGCTTCATGAAGAATTCGATAAGCTACACTTTTCTTACCGTTTTTTAAAATAATATTCACAAGCATATTAACAAGTCTATTTCGATAAACTGGATTTGGTCTAGTTAATCTTCCTTCATTCGTACTTCGACGTGACATAAATTAAAATTTTATTTAATATTTTCTTTTTTATATAAAAGCCAATTACTAAATTATTTAGGGCGTTTTACTCCATATTTAGAACGTCCTTGACGACGATCTTTAACTCCTACTGCATCCAAAGTTCCTCTTACAATGTGATACCTAACTCCAGGTAAATCTTTTACCCTACCGCCTCTTACTAAAATAACTGAATGTTCTTGTAAGTTATGGCCAATACCAGGAATATAAGCAGTCACTTCAAAACCAGAAGTAAGTCGAACTCTAGCTACTTTTCGTAAAGCAGAGTTTGGTTTTTTTGGGGTAGTTGTGTAAAAGTTGACAAATCAGTTACCTGAATCGTCACTCTCCAAAACCGTACGTGAGATAAAAACCTCATACGGCTTCTCATAATAATTACTTATTCATTTTGTGTATAGAAATACTCTTTGATAATAGCCTGAAATGCGAAGCAGGTTCGAAGGCCCGTTTTCGCCGTAGGTCCCAGAGGGAGGTGCGCCAGCAGAAAAAAATTTTTTTGATGGGTAGAGAGTGCTTCGCGCCATATGCATAGAAAAAAAATTAGCTTCCTGCGAACCTTTATTGACTTCAACCTTCCTTAATAACATAGACTTCTATACAAAAAGAAGTTTTCTTCAAAGATGTTTCTAGGTGCGAAGCATTTAGTTTTAGTTAGATAGGCTCGAAGCGAAGACCTGTTTCTCGTTAGAAAAATAAGGCGCGAAACGGGCACTGCCTAAAATAAAATACGCTACGCGCCTAGTAGTTAAGAAAAGGGCCCCCGAAACGGGCACGATGCGCGCCTATCTCAAGTTTACACTGGTCAAAAGTAAGTTCGAAGCAGTATTATTGAAGGGACCAGTATCGATTTTTAATCCATTTTGCCTTTTGCTTTCTATGACGTATAAGTCCCCAACGCCATAAGAATTGATAAAGAATTCGATTTACTTTGATAGCTACGCTTCTTTTATTTATATTATTAATAATAAAAGTATCTGCTAACGCACCTATAATCTCATTCAATTTTTGAATCAACTCTAATTGAGTAGTTACTTTGCTTTTTTGAATAATTTTTTTTATTAATCTTAAATATCTTTGTCTTAATCCGTTTGATACTTTTGTTAAATTATTCATTTTCCCAGAGGGGCAGCAGCCGGTTTGAGATAAATTATTGCTACGCACCTCTTGTTTATTTGTTTCTTCTTGTGAATAAGATATAGTATTTGTAAATCCAAACACACACCCCTTCCCAAAAATCGAAGTTCTAATGTGACTAGTAGGTGCGAAGATTACTTCGGAGCCTTGATTAAATTGATTAAAACTAGTTTTTTTATTTAATATCTGTGCTTCGCACCATGTATGAATTTTATTCTGATACCATTTTAACATTAGAAAATCTTTACATTTTAAAAAGAAAAAATTTTCATTATTTTGAATTTCTATTTTATTTTTCTTTCCCCATACGGGACCAAAAGGCGCGAAGCCTTTAGCTTGATACAAAAATAAACTATTCATTTTAATAAATTGATAAATTTGCTCAATCAATAAATACGAAATCCAATATAATAAAAAAGTATTTTTAAAAACTTTTATCTGGAAAAGTTTTTCTAATTCTAAATATTTAGTATTTATTTTAATTAATTGTCGAAATCTATTTTGTACACAGTGCTTCGCGCCTATAAGATCTACTATTTTAGCTAAAATGAAATAATTAGAAGAAGAAAACTTTTCTTGCTTTAAATAAAAAAAATTTCTTTCTCTTACATCTTTTTTCTTCAGATACAGATTTTCTTTTGTCTCAGAAGAAAAAATTGTCTCCCCCTTCCGGGCCTCTGAGCTAAAGTACTTTGTACCCTGGAAAGACATAGGTGCACAGCTATATCTCTTGACGCTTTTAAGATCAACAGAAGCGCCGTAAGCTGGAGAAAAATACTCAAACGCTACGCGCCTCCTAAAAGTCGGACCTCCGGGATCTTTTTTACTATATTGATAAGTAGAAAGAAAAATTTCCCAATGAATTTTTAATTGATTTATTATATTTTTTTTATTTGATTTTAAAAAACTTTGTGATAATTTTGATGTTGTCGATGATTCCGTAGGAAGAAGTCTAATTCTATTTTTTCTATATTGTTTCATAATTTAATATAGTATCTCTATTTCAACAAAAATATAATTTTTTTATCATTATCTAGAGTGCTTCGCGCCTTTTCTATTAAAACTAAAAGAATTGCATTTTATTACAAAAAACAAAAAGAAGAAGCTTTTTTCTAGTATGGTGTGAAGCAGTTTGTTTTCTTTTTTTTTCAAAACTATTCATCCAATATGCCGATAGGAACGAAGGTAGTTCACAAAGTGCCTAGAAAGACTCTCGGCATAAAGAATAATTTTGTAGTATGATTTCTATATACTTTAGACGTGGTAATTCGCTTTTGGAGTTAAACAAAACAAGAGAAATATAGAAATGATGTTTTATTTACAAGTTGGTTTTTCCTAGTTGCGAATTCCATTGAATTATACGGGTTAACGTCAGCTTATCCATGCAATTATGCACTTAGATAGATCCTTAAAAAAAGTTTTCGGTTACGCGTCTTTATCCGAAAGCAAAAAACTAAAGTCCTAAAAAGCGTTGTACTTTTTCAAATTAATCTTTATTGGCTACGCACCTTATTATCTAAAAATGATAATAAGGGCTGGGAACAATCAGACTTGAACTGATGACTTCCACCGTGTCAAGGTGGCACTCTACCACTGAGTTATGCCCCCCCTTCTTTTTCGAAAAGTTGTTTTTTTAGTTAATACTAAATAGCTTATGCCTTTAAAAATTACCAAAAAAAAGAAGTGTCAATAGTCCCGTGCGGGCCAAAGGCGATTTGGAACATTGACTATATTAGATAAACATTTTTTATAAAATAAATTTTTTTCTATATTATATAAGATGTCTTAAATGATTTGCACCTCTGCTAAGAGCGTCTCTTCTACTGGTATTTCTCTTAAAAGCATCGGAATGAACAAAAGAATATAGCATAAAAATAATTTCTTACTTTCTTTAAAAAAAGATGTTCTTTTTTCTGATTCAACTTCGCACCATACCGGATTCATAAAATAAAGAATTCAATCTCCCAAAGGTCCCCCTTTACCTCCCCCTTCGCCAGTTGGTCCCCCGAAGGCGCGTAGCGTGGAGCCTTCGCCGCCGGAGGTCCACCCTTTGGGGGAGTCCCTTTGGGAGGCCGACTTTTCGGAGGCGGCCGACGACTTTGACGGAGGCGGAGGGTGGCATTTATATTTTTTTGTCAATAACTACAATATAAAAGATTATTACTAGAACGTGTGCAGCACTATGAATAGATAAGAGTGCTTCGCACTTTTTCTACTTTTTTTGTTTTTGCTTTTTCTGAAATGTGATTCGCACCAACAAGTACAAAGAAAGTCTCTCTTATTATAATATGAAACGATAAGAAAACAAACTCATTTACCATGCTAGCTTCCAAGAAGCTTAAGAGAAAAAGAAGAAGGTGCGAAGCTGTTTTTTTATTTTATGCATCTCCTTTTTTCTTTAGGAGCTATTAATACAAAAAGTATATTAGTTAAATTTTTCCCAAAAGGGGACCTCCGGCTATTGTTATTGACTAATATCGCCCCAGGTAGGACTTGAACCTACGACCAATCGGTTAACAGCCGACCGCTCTACCGCTGAGCTACTAAGGCAAAAAATTCTAACAATAGAATTTTACCATTTCATAAGTAGTAATGACAATCTTATTTTTTTTTCTTTCGCTTGCTGCGCACCAGCACGAACCGCTACGCGCCTTTTATTTTCAAAATGATTACTCCTATAACCGCTTTGCACCTTTGATTGAGAAGAGGTTCTTTGTGAATTTAGAGACTGAAAACATCCCGAAGGTGCGCAGCAGCTCTTTCTTTTTTTAATAGAAAAAATTTAGAAAATAACAAATCATTCTATCATGGCGCGAAGCTCATTTTGTGTACTTTTTTTTTCTACTACACATTCGCACCACGGTTCGAGGAAGTGCACAAAATGTGTAGTAGAAGATTCAATAACTTAAAACGATATAGGGGTGTCAGCCGATACAAAAGATGCCTATTATTTTCACCAAAGCCGTTGTCAAATACTTGAAATCAGGCTCTCCGCCTTCGGCAAAGTCGTCGGCCCGCTCCTTCCCAGTAGGTCACGCTACGCGCCTCCTTTCAGTCGGGCCTCCGCCTCCTAAAGTCGGCCCTCCTTTCATTTCAGTCGGGCCTCCTCCGGCGGCCATTTTTTTAAGGGCCGTAGGCTCGGGGGACAATACCATCGATGTTAAATAGTTTGTTTATTAACTTAACTTAACTTAAACCTATTCTATCTAATACAATATTTTTCATGTACAATATTTCTAGCATCCATGGCTGAGTGGTTAAAGCACCCAACTCATAATTGGTTTTTTCGCGGGTTCGAGTCCTGCTGGATGCAATCTCCGTATTCAAGTATTATCTCTACCTGTCCAGTGGATGGCTTTGCGCCTAATAATAAAATAGAAGGACCGTAGCCGTAGCCGGCCGGAGGCGCGAAGCTCCCCAAAGGGAAGGCGGAGTGAAGCTCCCCAAAGGGAAGGCGGAAGGCTGTCTAATAATACTTTGTTTAAGCTTTTTTGGGGACTATACAAAAAAGAAAAAAAAGATATACTATCTTTTGTCTTTCTATTAAAATAAAAGATAAAAGCGCTCGCCTCCGGAAATAATTTTTCTCTTATGGGACAAAATCAAATCTGTATTCTAATAAAAATTTTCTTTCGGACTCAGAAATTTTTTATTAGAATACAGATTTGATTAGTCGCGAAGCGTAAGAGGCGCGAAGCTCCCCCTTCGGGGGCCTGAAGCTCTTTGATATATATCTATCTCCCCTTTGGGGACCCACTGCAAAAAGCACATGAAAGAGTAGAGGTCCGAAGTAAGCTCTGGCCCGTTTTCCCGGAGGTCCCCCTTTGGGGGAGCCGGAGGAGGTAGGTGCGACAGCATGTCCCCTTTAGGGGAGGGGCGGAGCGTTTTTTCTGTAAAAATAATTGTTAGTGCGAAGCACAAAGTTAATAAAGAATAAAGTTAATAAATTATGATAGATTACATAAAATCTCCTGTTTTAAAGTTCAAATTAATTCGTCTGCTAGAAAAAAATCAATATACGTTTGATGTAGATCCAAAAGCAACAAAAACAGACGTAAAATATTGGGTTGAGAATTTTTTTGGAGTAAAAGTTATCGGGATGAATAGTCATCGACCTCCCCGAAAAATGAAACGAATGGGACCAACTATAGGTTATCCAGTTCGATATAAAAGAATGATTGTAACATTGCGTGCTGGTGATTCTATTCCTTTGTTTTAATAAAAAATTAAATTATTTATATCTTTAGAATAAAATTATTATGGGCATTCGTTCTTATAAAGCTTATACACCGGGAACACGAAATAGGTCTGTTTCCCAATTTGAAGAAATTATTCAAATTAAACCAGAAAAAAAATTAACTTCTGGACAACATCGTCAAAAAGGACGTAATAATCGAGGTATTATAACTAGTCGTCATAGAGGTGGTGGACATAAACGTCTTTATCGACATATTGATTTTCGACGTAATAAACAAGGAATTATTGGTCAAATACAAACTATTGAATATGATCCTAATAGAAAAGCAAGAATTTGTTTAACCCAATATTCTGATGGTGAAAAAAGATACATACTTCAACCGCGAGGGATAAGAATTGGAGATGAAATAATATCTAGTCCAGATGCACCTATTGTTTCAGGGAATACCTTACCTTTAACCAACATGCCATTAGGAACAATAATTCATAATGTAGAACTGCAACCAGGGAAAGGAGGACAAATTGCTAGAGCTGCTGGTACAGTAGCACAAATTGTTGCAAAAGAAGGATCATTAGCTACTCTTCGAATGCCATCGGGAGAGTTTCGCTTAGTTTCTCAAAAATGTTTAGCTACTGTAGGACAAGTTGGAAATGTAGATGCTAATAATGAAAGTTTAGGTAAAGCTGGATCTAAAAGATGGTTAGGTAGACGACCAAAAGTAAGAGGTGTAGTTATGAATGCAGCAGACCACCCTCATGGTGGTGGAGAAGGTCGAGCTCCTATTGGTCGAAAAAGACCTTTAACTCCTTGGGGTCGACCAACACTGGGGAGAAGAAGTAGAACACGTCATAAGTATAGTGAAGCATTAATTTTACGTCGTAGAAAGCATTCATAATAAAAATAAATATTAAACAAATAACTACTTATTAAAGAGAAAAATTATACCCCATTCGGGGCCCATAGGGGGAAAAAATGGCACGTTCACTAAAAAAAGGTCCTTTTGTTGCAGATCATTTACTCAAAAAAATTGAAAGTTTAAACGCCCAAGGAGAAAAGAAAGTTATTATAACTTGGTCTCGTGCATCCATTATTGTACCGGGGATGATCGGTCACACTATTGCTGTTCATAATGGTAGAGAACATTTACCTGTATATATTACTGATCTCATGGTAGGTCATAAATTAGGAGAGTTTGCTCCTACTCGTACGTTTCGAGGCCATGCCAAGAGTGATAAAAAATCTCGTCGTTAAAAGGAGCGTAGCTAATCATGAGTGAAAAAAAAAATTCTAATGTTATCCGCCTAAAGTCGGACCTTCAAGAAGTACGAGCAATTGCTAAACGTGTTCGTATGTCTCCTCATAAAGTTCGTAAAGTTATTGACCAAATCCGCGGTCGATCTTATGAAGAAGCACTTATGTTATTAGAATTCATGCCTTATCGTGCATGTTATCCTATATTACAAGCTGTTTGTTCTGCAGCAGCTAATGCTAATCATAATTTAGGTTTAAGTAAAGCTAATTTGGTTATAAGTAAAGTTATGGTAGATCAAGGTCCAGTCTTAAAAAGATTTCGTCCTAGAGCTCAAGGGCGTGGTTATCCAATACGTAAACCGACTTGTACGATTACTGTATTTGTAAAAAATCAAACCTCTTAGAAGCGCCTGCAGCCCTAACGGTACACTTTTTGTTTTCTAGTTTTTTCAGACAAGATCAACCCATTTGGTCCTATAAAACAAAAAGTATATTAATTATCCAGAGCGGCCGCTTTGCACAGTGCTAAACGCACCTTTGGGAATACCCGATAGGCGTGAAGCATTTTTTACTAATAAAAAATTGAAACTAAAAAAATCTTTAAAGTACATTATTTTTCAAAAAAAGATACGATAATGGGACAAAAAATTAATCCACTAGGTTTTCGTCTTGGTGTTACTCAAAGTCATTTGTCTAATTGGTGTGTACAACCTAATCAATATTCAGAACTTCTTCAAGAAGATGAAAAATTGCGTAGTTGTATTAAAGAATACGTACGAAAACATGTTCGTACTGCTGAAAATTATGGAGGTATTGATCGTATTGAAATTCAACGAAAAACGTCTGCAATTAAAGTTGAAATCCATACTGGTTTTCCTAAATTATTTGTAGAAAAATTAGGTCCTCGTCTCAAAGAAATCAGAAGAGAAATGCAAAATACTCTACAAAAATCTAAACATCTCAAATTTATAATTTCTTTGGCAGAAGTAGAAAAACCTTACGCAAAAGCAACTATTTTGGCAGAATATATTGCAGTACAAGTTGAACGCCGAGTTGCTTTTAGAAAAGCAATCAAAAAAGCTATTCAATTAGCGAAAGAACAAGGGAATGTAAAAGGCATTAAAATACAAATTGCTGGAAGATTGAATGGAGCGGAAATTGCACGAAGTGAATGGGCTCGCGAAGGTCGAGTTCCTTTACAAACTTTACGGGCACAAATCGATTATTGTCATTATCCAGCTCATACTATATATGGCGTACTTGGAATTAGAGTTTGGATTTTTCAATAAAAAGATAATAATTAAAAATTACGGTGAAAATAGCGGAAAGGCGCAAAGCATTTTGGTAGTATAAACTTGTGTACCAATAAAAAACATACTGCGAACCTAGCTTCGCACCTTTAGATTTTACTTCCGAAACGAGTGTAGAAAAAGGCTGCTGCCGTAGACTGCCGCTTCCTTTTATGCCGGAGCCGTAGCCGGAGGTCCCTTTACCTCCCCCTTCGCCAGTTGGTCCCCCGAAGGCGCGTAGCGTGGAGCCTTCGCCGCCGGAGGTCCACCCTTTGGGGGAGTCCCTTTGGGAGGCCGACTTTTCGGAGGCGGCCGACGACTTTGACGGAGGCGGGGAGTTACGTAATATGCTTGCCCCCGGAACAAAAAATTTTATATGACTAGTATCTACCAAGAAAGGTCCGAAGGACGCAAAATTCCCGGAGGTCCCCCGGAGGGGGATCTAATTTGTTTGTAAATTCCTATCTCAAAGATGCCTAATGTATTAGTTTGTTGAGGATTAGCGCCTCTGACAACCAAAATTATAGAATCTTTGAGCCGGTTGCTAACGCACCCTTTGGGGGAGTTTTATTCTATTTTTTTAATCCTATCATATACTTTTTTTCTAATTAGCTGTTATGCTTAGTGTGCGACTCGTAATGATTGATTTTAATAAAGCTTTGCGATCTCCCCTAGGGACTCCCAAAGGCGCAGCGAGAGCTCTCCGCCTCCTAAAAGTCGCCGGCCGGAGGTCCACCCTTTGCCAGTTGGTCCCCCGAAGGCGCGTAGCGTGGAAGGAGGCCCGACTGAAAGTAGGGCCGACTTTAGGAGGCGGAGGCCCGACTGAAAGGAGGCGCGTAGCGTGACCTACTGGGAAGGAGCGGGCCGACCAAAGTGGTGGCTAACGCCCCCTCAGCCTCCTCCGGCCAAGGGGGCGTTAGCCGGCGAAAACGGTCCTTTAAAGGACCAAAGCTTCGCGCCTTTGGCTATCTATTTTTGTGCTTTGCACCTGTATAAAAATTTGATTCTTCTATATAGGGCTTTAGCTACCAAAGGCTCTAATAGACAAATAAAAGATGCTTAGCACCTTAATGTAGGGCGCCTGCTGGAATTTTTCTGAATAAAAAATCAATCAAAGTCTCTATTTTTTTGAGATGATCTTTCATGATTAATTTTTGATATGATACAAAAAGTTATTCACGTACAACGCTTCTCTCTTTCACCCACAAATTCTTAGTTTTTATACGAGATCATCGTTGAATGGAAGAGTTACTGTCAAAGAGGACGGAGTCGGTAACTTATATAAATTTTCCATAATAAGAAAAAAGAAAAAAACAGCTCCGCACCACAGGCGCGAAGCGTTATTTTTATGGAGCGAAAATAATATATAGAATTTTTTAAGCAAAAAATTATAATCTATCAAATGTATGGTCAAATTAATGTCTAACTCTTGTATTTAGACAGTAAAAAATCAGCAAAAAGGATTCTTACTCAAATTGTGAAATTTATTTTAAAATAAAAAATAAAAGATACTTTTGGAAAAAAGCTTGAAACTAGGAAACGCTAAGAACAAAACTAGTTTTATGTTAATGAAAAGCTTTGCTGTAGAAAGAGGACCTAAACATTTTTTCAATAATCATGAGAACGATGGAACCTTTGAATTTTTTACTTCCATAGGAGCAGAGCCTTCTACAGGAGAGTAGCTAATTCAGATGGAAGGATAGCGAAAGATGCCTAAACTAAAAAAATTGTCAAGTTTTACGGAGCATATATTCGCGCGTGAAAAGAAATTGGCAAAAATATTTTTTCTCTTGGTACGAGAATCGTTTTTGTAAGCCAACGGAAGGCGCGAAGCGATAAATAATAAATCTAGACCAACAGAGCCGTAATAACCTAACGTCTGATAAGAACTATGCATAACGTTATTTTCAAAGTCCCGAAGATCCCCTTTGGGGACCTCCGGGACTTTGGGATCCAACGATTTCTGCTTCGCGCCTCCAATAGAAAAAATATTATAACCCGCTCCTACGTCGCGCCTTCTGATTTACGGCGTTCATGAAATATAAAAAGTTTTTTCCCGCTGATCTCTCTGCTTCGCACCTCCTTTTGCCAAAGGTGCGAAGTTTTAGAGAAAACCCTAAAAGGGCCGTAGGATATTTAACAAATAGAGGCGCGAAGCGACTTGCTAGGGCTGTAGGCTTTTATTTTTTAGTGATAAAAAAATAACGTCCATTATCTTTTCATGAGGAGCTAGATGAAGAGAAATCTTCATGTCCAGTTTTGTAGTAGAGATGTTTAAGGTGATAACATCGACTGCACCCCTAGAAGAACAAAATATCGTAAACAACATAGAGGTAGATTGAAAGGAACTGCTACACGTGGAAATCGTATTTGTTTTGGTCGATTCGGTCTTCAAGCACTAGAACCTTCTTGGATTACGTCTCGACAAATTGAAGCAGGTCGTCGTGCAATGACTAGATATGCTCGTCGTGGAGGTAAGTTATGGATAAGAATTTTTCCGGATAAACCCATTACTATGCGTCCGGCAGAAACTCGAATGGGTTCTGGAAAAGGTGCTCCTGAATATTGGGTTGCTGTTGTTAAACCTGGGAGAATATTATATGAAATGAGTGGAGTATCAGAAACAATTGCACGTTCAGCGATGAGAATAGCATCTTATAAGATGCCAATAAAGACTCAATTTATCGTTGCTCCTAAAGAATAGACTTTGCCTATTAGGCGAGAAGCTGAAATCGTTGGAAGTTGCGAAGCATTTTCTTTCGCCAAGCTTCGCGCCTCTCTTTTGGGACCTATAGCAAAGTGAACTCAGAAATAGCCTACGAGTATGCTTTCAAAGGTACCGAAAGGGAGCGTGCTTCGCACCCGCTGGTTCCAACAAAGGTCCTCCCCTCCCCCGTTGGGTGGACCTCCTCCGGCAAAGCTCCGGCAGGCTCCGGCTCCCCCTTTGGCTCCGGGAAGGCGCGATAGCGGAAGAGTCGATCACTTAGTTAGGCGCAAAGCGATTAACAATCAAACTTAAAATATAAAATAAGTAACCTATTTTTTCTATGTTTTTTCCGATGCCCTTTCGGGCCTGCGGAGCCGTGCTTCGCACCTTTAGGATCCCAGGCGCAAAGCCGTATCTCCTAAGGCGCGAAGCTATATTTCTTTATACAAAATTGAAAAATGATTCAACCTCAATCCTATTTAAATGTAGCTGACAATAGTGGAGCTCGAAGGCTTATGTGTATTCGCGTCTTAGGATCAAGTAATCGTAAGTATGCAAACATTGGTGATATGATTATTGCTGTAGTAAAAGAAGCTGTTCCTAATATGCCACTCAAAAAATCAGAAGTTGTTCGAGCAGTAATTGTTCGAACTTGTAAAGGAATTAAACGTAATAATGGAATGATACTTCGTTTTGACGATAATGCAGCTGTAGTTGTGAATCAAGAAGGAAATCCAAGAGGAACACGAGTTTTTGGACCGGTAGCTCGAGAATTAAGAGATTTTAATTTTACTAAAATTGTCTCTTTAGCACCGGAAGTTTTATAACTGCTATGCACCAAGCTTCACACCTTACTTTAAGGAGCCCTCGAAAAAAGGATTTTCGTTGTTATGCTCCTTGTTTTTGCCGTCTCCGCTTCGCACCTTTTACGTCTGAAAGAACTATGCGTAATAATGTCTAAAAGAACTTTAATTAGATTATTTTTTATTGAGGTTCGCATGACAGGCTTTCGAGAGAAATTAGGGGCGTTAGCCAGGATTCCTTTCAGGAATTCAAGTTGCGCAGAATATAAAAAGACGGAGTTCACCCGAAGGGGGAGTGCGCAGCAAGTATCGAAAGCGCGAAAGCAGAATAGAGGAACATTTTTTTAGTTAAATTCTAGGTGCGAAGCAATCTTATTCTTAACATCGATGACCTTCGCGGACTATTGGCATTTTTTTTATTGCCCGAATCCGTAGGATTGTTTACAATACGAAGCGACTTCGGCCGAAGGTGCGAAGCTGCTATACTAAAAATAGTTTAAGCAAACTTAATTCTACTTGTGTGTCCCTACGTGCTTTGCACGTTAGGCGCGAAGAGGGGCGTAGCCGATCAAATTTTGACAATTATTCCTATTAGGTGCGCAGCACAAAGGGTTCAAAAAAGGTGAGAAGCACTTTGTTTGCCCTTTTTTACGCCTTGCTTTGGAACTTCTGGCAAAGGGGACTATCGTTGGAGGTCCCCGAAGGGGAGTTTTGGTGAATGGAAGAGCTCCCACAAATGGGTTCAAAGGTCTCTCACACTTCGCGCCTGGAATGATTTCTGGAAATCATCTCAAAGGTCCTTTTTGCCTGAGGTGCCTTTGGTATAGAAGTGTATTCGGGGTCTATAGAGAGACGGTATATAAATTTTATTTTTTTAAGGAGTCACAATGGGTAATGACACTCTCGCTAATATGATTACCTGCATACGTAATGCTAATTTAAGAAAAACAAAAACAGTTGAAATTTTAGCTACTAATACCAATAGAAGTATTGCTAAGATTTTGTTAGAAGAAGGTTTTATAGAAGAATTAAGAGAACGTCAACAAGATACAAAAGGTTTGTTAGTAATGACTTTACGCTATCACGGACGAAAACGTAAACCTTATATTACTACTGTAAAACAAATCAGTAAACCTGGACTACGGGTTTATTCCAATCATAAAGATATTCCTAGAGTTCTGGGAGGTATGGGAATTGTTATTCTATCAACATCTCAAGGTATCATAATTGACCGAGAGGCACGTGAGAAGCAAATTGGAGGGGAAATCTTGTGTTATGTTTGGTAAATATCAATTCTGATATCCAAAAAACGGCTAATGCCCCTCTAAAAAAAACTATTTCAATACAAATACAATGATTTCTTTCCGTAAATCTCCACTAACGCCTTTTAGATGCGAGTTTCGGAAAGACGTGAGTAACCTACGATTCTTTGATAACTTTTTTTAGTTTTTGATTGAATATAGTTTTATCTATCCATAGTAAATCAATCTATGGAAAAAGAGAGGTGCGAAGCAATGAGGAAACAGAATTTGATTGAAATGGAAGGAATAGTGACTGAATCTCTTCCAAATGCTATGTTTAGAGTATGTTTAGATAATGGATGTCAAGTCTTGGCTCATATTTCAGGGAAAATTCGAAAAAATTACATACGTATTTTATTAGGAGATAGAGTCAAAGTGGAATTAAGTCCCTATGACTTAACTAAAGGCCGCATAACTTATAGGCTGCGTACACGTTCTCCTAGTTAATTTTTTTGAGCTCAAGCCCAATAGTTTTTTAAAGGGCCAACTTTAGGAGGCTCGCACGGATAAAAATTTTTATTCATTTTTTAACCGGGGGCGAGGATCAGCTCCTACGCTGATGCCGCTGTCGTAGCCGGCCGGGGTCCCTTTGCCTTCGCCGGGGTTTGGGAGGCCGACTTTTAGGAGGCGGAAGCAGTAGCCAGCCGTAGGTGCGAAGCTCCCCAAAGGGAAGTAGTCGCGAAGAAAAAAAAGGCCGAAGGCGAGAAGCTTGCATCGTCCCGTAAAGTGCTTTCAGACGTGCAGCATTTAAACACCTTGAGGTTCTCCCATAGGGACCTCTGGCGAATGGATTGTATGGTAGGTTTTGTATGGGGTAATTTTGATGCTAGTAATATATAATAGAATAAATAGAATTAATAATTTCACTAATTTCCTTAACTAATTTCGGAGGTTTCAATCAAATGAAAGTAAGAGCTTCAGTTCGCAAAATATGTGAAAATTGTCGTTTGATTCGTAGACGTGGTAGAGTAATGGTAGTTTGTTCAAATCCTAAACATAAACAACGTCAAGGTTAAATTTGTTTAGAAAAATTTTTTCCGGGGGCGAGGCGCGTAGCGTCCGAAGCCGGCCGTAGGTGCAAAGCTCCCCAAAGGGAAGTAATCGCGAAGAAAAAAAAGGCCGAAGGCGAAAGGTCCCGAAAGGTGCGCTGCCAAATTTTTACTTTTTTTTAAAAAGAATCCCATTCAAAACTAAGTCGATAGTTCTTTCCCAAAAAGGGACGTAGTAAAAAGATTTGTTTTACTGCCAGAGCCGGTAGGTACTTAGGGAGTCCCACAAAGGTGCTTTAGCATGCGAAGCTCTATAGTAACCAAGTTAAAAAATTTTGCAACGCACCAATCTAAAAATATCATTGTTTTTATGAATTAGAAATTCGCAACTTTTTTGTTTACAATTAATAAAATAATATGGCAAGACCTTCAAAAAAAATAAGTTTACGTAAAGGTAAAAAAAGAGCTCCTAAAGGAGTTATACATGTTCAAGCTAGTTTTAATAATACTATAGTTACAGTAACAGATGTAAGAGGACAAACAATGTCTTGGTCTTCTGCTGGTTCTTGTGGTTTTAAGGGAGCAAAAAAAAGTACACCTTTTGCAGCTCAAACAGCTGCTGAAAATGCTATTTCTCTTTTAATAGATCAAGGTATGCGACAAGCAGAAGTAATGATTAGTGGACCAGGTCCTGGAAGAGATACAGCTTTGCGAGCTATTAAAAATAGTGGTCTTGTAATAAGTTTTGTACGAGATGTAACTCCTATGCCGCATAATGGTTGTAGACCTTCTAGCCAACGTCGCGTCTAATTATGATTTTTTTATTTTTCAGAAGATCAAAATATGGAAAAAAAGAGCGGTCTCATCCACTTTATTCCGGAATGGCAATGTGTCGATGATCAACCAGATAATAACCGACGTTTACATTATAGCCGATTTGCTTTATCTCCACTTTTAGTTGATCAAGCTATGACTATTGGTGTGGCTATACGAAGAGCTTTGCTTTCCGAAGTGGAAGGAATTTCTATTATTTCAGCAAATATTGTAGGAGCTATACATGAGTTTTCTACTTTAGATGGAGTTCGGGAATCTGTAGATGAAATTTTATTGAACTTAAAACAAATTGTTCTGAAGGGCGCTCCTGGCACTTCTAGAACCTCCTTGAGTCAAAAAGAATATCGTGCTTCTATTTTTACACAAGGACCTGGTGTTGTTACTGCTAAACATATTACATTTCCATCCTCCATTTTAGCTGTTGATCCTGATCAACCTATAGCTACGTTACTAAATGAGACTCAATTATGTATAGAACTTTTTATTAAACAAGGTGCGACGAAGGAGCAATTAACTCGTACTAAGAATGCTGCGCACCAGGGTTTTTTTATAGATGCTAACTTTTCACCAGTTCAAAAAGTCAATTATAGTATTCATTCTGTTGGAGATCCAAAAGGCTTACAACAATTTCTATTATTAGAAATATGGACAAATAAAACCTTAACTCCAGCTGAAGCTTTATATCAAGCTCATGCTAGCCTTTTAAATTTATTTCATAAAATTTCACCACCTATTCTCTCTAGGCGCGAAGCCGAGACACCATCCAAAAAGATTTTAAATCAAAATACCGATGGTTCTTTCGGGAGATTGATTTCTCTAGAAACAAAAAGAGATTCTACTCAAACTAATAATTCAACTATCCCTAAGGAGCTTCAGTCATCAGTTCGACTAAAATCTTATACTGATACTAATCTTTCAATCAATAAACAGATTCATGAGAATTTTAATAAAGAAAGTTTATCTATTGATGAGTTGGAATTATCACCAAGAATTTCCAATTGTTTAAAAAGAGCTAATATACATACAATAGCGGATTTATTAAGTTATACACAAGAAGATTTATTAAAAATTAAAAATTTTGGTAGAAAGTCTGTAGAGCAAGTTAGTTTAGTATTACGAAAACGATTTAATATGGAATTACTTACAACTAAATAAATTTATTGTCGCTTCGCGCGTAGCCTATTGCGATATTTTTTTTATAGAAGCTAAAAAGCGTAGCAATTTTTTTTCTGAAATATCATATATTTATTTCTACTGTGTGCCAAAATGCGCACAGTAGAAATAAATCAATTTTATCTTATTATTTTAGAAAAGTCCTAAAGTTAAAGATTGATCAATAGGTAAAGTAGCTCCAATACCTAACCAAACAGCTACTACAGTTCCAATCAAAAAGATGGTTGTAGCTACTGGACGTCGGAAAGGATTTTGAAACTTATTTACATTTTCTAAGAAAGGAACTGTTAAAAGACCAACGGGTACACTTGCCATTAACAAAACTCCTAACAATTTATTAGGCACAGTACGTAAAATTTGGAAAACTGGGAAGAAATACCATTCAGGCAAAATTTCTAGAGGAGTAGCAAAAGGATTTGCAGGTTCTCCAATCAAAGAAGGTTCTAATACAGCCAAACCTACGTTACAAGCAATGGTGCCTAAAATACAAACTGGAAACATGTATAACAAATCATTAGGCCAAGCTGGTTCTCCATAGTAGTGGTGACCCATACCTTTTGCTAATTTAGCTCGTAGTACAGGATCAGTCAAATCTGGTTTCTTGATTACTCCCATAATCTAAACTCCTTTTTGTAAGTTAATAAATAAATACCATCGCCGATATCAATGGTCCTCTTTTAAGAGTCCCAGAAATCCAGCGGTGTATAAAAAAGAAAAGAACTTTTTTAGCAAACAAAATAAGCAAAAATTAATTTATGGTGCGTAGCAAAATTATCTAAAAATAAATTATCCATAAATGTGTTCCCCTCTATGCACTATTAGAACAATAGCCATACTTCAGTTCAATTTATTTTTTTTCTTATGCGATAAATTATCTTTATCTTACGTCTTTCCAAAAAGTACAAAGCACTTGGTGCGCAGCAGAAGAAAAATCGCCACAGCCCCGAAGGGGCACTACGGCCCTACAATCTTTTTTTCTATTGACTTGGGCCTCTTTTACTTGCTTCGCAACTCCAGCAACTTCTCTTTTTTTTGATTTGAAGACTTACTATATTCTATTATTCTGTACTACGTCTTCAAATCAAAAAAGAAGCCGTCATGCGAAACTATATAATATAATTTCTATTAAAGTGGACCAGAAATACCTTGTTTTCTAATCATAAGAAAATGCATTAACATAACTACCGCTGTTAGAAGTGGTAATACAAATGTATGCAAACTATAAAAACGTGTTAGAGTAGATTGACCTACACTTACACTTCCGCGTAATAATTCAACCAACGGAGCACCTATTACAGGAATTGCTTCTGGTACCCCAGTTACAATTTTGACTGCCCAGTAACCAATTTGGTCCCAAGGTAACGAATAACCAGTTACACCAAAAGATACTGTTAATACTGACAAAATGACTCCTGTTACCCAAGTAAGTTCACGAGGCTTCTTAAAACCTCCAGTCAAATAAACACGGAAAATATGTAAAATCATGGTCATTACCATCATACTAGCAGACCATCTATGTACGGATCGAACCAACCAACCGAAGTTTACTTCTGTCATAATGTATTGAACAGAAGCAAAAGCTTCTGTAACTGTCGGACGATAGTAAAAAGTCATAGCAAAACCTGTAGCAACTTGAATAATAAAGCTGGTAAAAACAATTCCACCTAAACAATAGAAAATATTAACATGAGGTGGAACATATTTATTTGTTACATCATCAGCAATTGCTTGAATTTCAAGACGTTCTTCAAACCAATCATAAACCTTCCCCATAATAGCTTCGCTCCTCCATTTTAATCAAATAATATAGTTCGCGGTTGAACGACCAAATAACTAAAAGAACCCAATAAGAATATTTAACGTTAAGTAGTGTAATTTTAGTTTCCTTCCCCCTTCGGTTACCTCCGGCGACGGCCTCCTGGTTTTTTGAAAAAGCTACTTCTTGTTCTACGTTTGAAAAAACTATGGACCGTTAGGTTACTTCGCGGGTCCCATTTGCTTAGCTAAAGTCCTTTCCAGAACTTATTTGCACTTGGGGTAGTCTTCATAAGCCATTTGTGACCGAAGTGGAAAAAATGTGGTGCGAAGCAGCATAAAGTGTTTTCAATTTAATTAATATGCCGATGGCCGCCGGGAACCATCGGCGCTAAAACTTTTCTCTTCCCCTTTCGGGGACCGTCGGTGTCTTTTTCGGATGCTGCGCACCTACGGATCGGCGTGAGAGACAATGGGTTTATGAATTATTGCCAACTTACTGGAATTCCATCTAAAACAACAGAAGCATTATATAGTTCTAGAATAATTACTAAAAATACAGCAAATAAAGCCATAAAAACACCCATTAATACAGTAGTACCCCAACCAGGAGCTACTTTACCATATTCTGAATTAAGTGGTTTTAGAATGTCACCAAGAGCAGTTCTTCTACCCTTAGAATTAGCATCTTTAATGATTTGTGTGGCCATAAATCTTATTACTCATTGGTTGAGATTTGTTGACTTTATGTAATATTATAATAGAAATCAAATATTTTCATTACGAGGGAATTATCTGCAATGGAAACAGCAACTTTGGTAGTTATCTTTATATCTTGTTTACTTGTAAGTTTTACCGGCTATGCTTTGTATACAGCTTTTGGTCAACCTTCTAAAGAACTTCGAGATCCTTTTGACGAACATGAAGATTAAATTCTAGGCCTTTCTTATAGGAAGGCCTAGAGTAAACAAGATAGAAAACTATATTAATAAGATAAAGATCTTTTTCTAGATCTCTATTTCTTTCCTTTTACAGGTACTTTTGGTGGGTCTCGGAAAAAGATAGCAAAAAAGATAATGCCTAGAGTACCTACCAACAAAAAAGTGTAAACCAGGGCTTCCATAAGTATTAGTTTAGTAAAATATATAAAGAAATCTTTTGTACTTAATGAATATTAATTCATAGCAAAAAAGATAAAGATAATGATATTAATTATATGTGTGCCACAGAGGTACCCATATGACAAGGTCCGTAGGTCGTACCTGCTTTAAATGCCAAAAAGGTGCCCCCTTCGGCGGGTCCTCCGTCGGAGATACCGCCAAGGGGAGTTTTTTTCCAGGGGCGAGGTGCGTAGCACTGAAAGAACATTAAACAGCTTGTTTTCTTGTAGTTGGATCCCCTAGTTTTTGGAATAAACCAAATTCTACTTGAGATTCCAAATCAGGATCAATTCCGGAGAATACATCTCTGAATAAAGTTCTAGATCCATGCCAAATGTGTCCAAAGAAGAACAATAGTGCAAAATTCGCATGTCCAAATGTAAACCATCCTCTTGGACTACTACGGAAAACTCCATCAGATTTTAGAGTAGCGCGATCAAACTCAAAAATTTCTCCTAATTGAGCACGTCTTGCATACTTCTTAACTGTAGCAGGATCACTGAAACTGACACCGTTTAATTCTCCACCATAAAATTCGACACTAACACCTACTTGTTCAATACTGTATTTAGATTCAGCTCTACGGAAAGGAACGTCTGCTCGAACAACTCCATCTTTGTCTAGTAAAACAACAGGAAAAGTTTCAAAGAAAGTAGGCATACGACGAACAAATAGTTCATTACCTTCTTTATCTTTAAAAACAGCATGTCCTAACCATCCTACAGCAATACCATCTCCATTATCCATCGCACCAGCACGGAATAGACCACCTTTAGCTGGATTATTTCCAATATAATCATAAAAAGCTAATTTTTCAGGAATTTTAGACCAAGCTTCAGATAAAGAAAGTCCTTCATCTAAACTTGTACGAATACGTCTCTCAATTTCCTGTTGGAAATAGCCTTGATCCCATTGATAACGAGTTGGTCCAAAAAGTTCTACTGGGGTTGCAGCACTACCATACCACATAGTTCCAGCTACTACAAAAGCGGCCCAAAAAACAGCAGCTATACTACTAGATAGAACAGTTTCTATATTCCCCATACGTAAACCTTTGTAAAGACGTTGAGGCGGACGAACACTTAAATGAAACAATCCAGCAATGATACCTAAAATACCTGCAGCAATATGATGTGATGCAATTCCACCTGGATTAAATGGATCAAAACCTTCTGCTCCCCACGCTGGAATTACTGGTTGAACTTTTCCAGTTAATCCATATGGATCTGATACCCAGATGCCTGGACCAAATAAACCTGTTACATGGAATGCACCAAAACCAAAACAAAGTACTCCAGATAGGAAAAGATGAATTCCAAAAATTTTAGGTAAATCTAAAGAAGGTTTGCCTGTTCTTTCATCGCGAAACAGCTCAAGATCCCAATATACCCAATGCCAAATTGCTGCTAAAAATAGTAATCCGGATAAAATGATATGTGTAGCTGCTACACCTTCGTAACTCCATAGACCAGCATTTGTGATGGTTTCACCAGTAATGCTCCAACCTCCCCAAGATTTAGTTACTCCTAGGCGAGTCATAAAAGGAATAACGAACATTCCTTGTCTCCACATTGGATCAAGGATTGGATCAGAAGGATCAAATACAGCTAGTTCATATAGAGCCATAGAGCCAGCCCATCCTGAAACAAGAGCTGTGTGCATTAAATGTACAGCAATTAGACGACCTGGATCATTTAATACAACGGTATGTACACGATACCAAGGCAAAGCCATAGGTAATACCTCTTTCTCAAATATCCCTTCGGAACCTCCGGGATGTAAACTTTTTCTGATTCTCTTGCGCTAAAAATTTTTGTTACATGCCCTTTTCTACGCCAATGCCCTTTGGGAATCATAAGGAGCGAATCTGAGGGCCTATAAAACTTTTTTCTTTATTTTGTTGAGACAGTCATTTTGATTGTATCATTTCTTTTATATCAGAACAACACAGAAAATAGTTTCAATTCCAAGACTGTTAGTGTAGAATAATGCTCGCCCCCGGAAAAAATAGAAAGACGCTACGCGCCTTATTATTTTCTTCTTTTTTATAGGTGCGAAGCATATGGAATAAAATTATAGAATCTTACGCTAACGCGCCTACTGGTTTTGCTATGGAATAATTGTCAGTGGTCTAAAAAAGAAATATCCGCCTAAAGTTGGACCTCCGGGAAAAGAAAGAAAAAGGAGCTCCCCTCCTTTCAGTCGGGCCTCCGGCGAGAAGTTTTTTCCCGCCTACAGCCCAGTTGGGGTTATTAATTTCTTATGCAAATTCTTTGTTTTTTTTCAGGTGCGAAGCACTCTGGCAAAGACTTCGCTCTCCTCCGGGAAAAAATAAAATATTTTTTTATTTATTTTATTAATATGAACTAACTTATAATTTAATTTGTATCTATCAATAAAAAACCGGAGGCGAGGGGCGACGAAGGAGCCGCTACGCGCCTTCATGTCTGAACTTTACGGGACAAAGCAGCCGGAGGGCCGACTTTTCGGAGGCGCCGTTAGGTGACTTCGGATTCCTGTGCTATCGCGCCTTCGGCTCAGGCTCCAGCTACGGATACGGCTTCAGCGTGGTAAATAGGGATCTTTATTCTGTTTTCTTAGAACTGATACAATCATGTAATGAATAAAATTATTTTAAGAAAAATCTAAGTAAGTAATTTCAAGGGAAGTACATATTTTCATTAGACAAAAGAAAGTTATGCCTATTGGTGTTCCAAGAGTTCCTTTTCGACTTCCTGGAGAAGAAGAAGCTGTTTGGGTAGATGTTTATAATAGACTTTATCGAGAAAGATTGCTTTTTTTAGGTCAAAACGTAGATGATGAAATTGCTAATCAATTGATTGGTATTATGATATACCTTAATGGGGAAGATGAAAGTAAAGATATGTATATGTATATAAATTCACCAGGTGGAGCTGTATTAGCAGGAATTTCAGTATATGATGCGATGCAATTTGTAGTTCCTGATGTCCATACTATTTGTATGGGTTTAGCAGCATCTATGGGATCTTTTATATTAACCGGAGGAGAAATTACTAAACGAATAGCTTTACCTCATGCGAGAGTCATGATTCATCAACCAGCCAGTTCATATTATGATGGACAAGCTGGTGAATGTATGATGGAAGCTGAAGAAGTTTTGAAACTTCGAGATTGTATAACTAAAGTTTATGTTCAACGAACTGGAAAACCTGCTTGGTTAATTTCTGAAGATATGGAACGAGATGTTTTTATGTCTGCCAAAGAAGCTCAAGCGTATGGAATTGTAGATTTAGTAGCATCTGATGCTAGCTCGCCTACCTAAATGATGTCCTACGGACCTTTTGTTATTGATAGTTTATGAAAGAGAAGGACCGAAGGCACCCAAAGCAGAAGAAAATTTTGTTCTTAAAGGGTAGGGTGTTTACACGCCGCATGTCTAAAAGAACTTTACGGGACAATACGGGCGTCGCGCCTTCCCTTTGGGGAGCTTCGCACCTCCGGCCGGCTCCAGCTTCTGCCTCCGTCAAAGTCGTCGGCCGCCTCCTAAAAGTCGGCCTCCAAAAGGGACTCCCCCAAAGGGTGGACCTCCGGCGGCGAAAGCTCCACGCTACGCGCCTTCGGGGGACCAACTGGCGAAGGGGGAGGCAAAGGAACCTCCGGCCGGTTCCAGCTACGGCTACGACTTCGGCTCCGGCTTCGGCAGCAGCATCTACATCGTCGTACAAAATAAAATATAAAAGTAAAGACTATATTAATTATTATAATAATAGAATAATAATAATTAATATAGTCTTTACTAAACAAAAAAACTTTCTTCCGCTTACTTATGTGCTTCACACTTCACGTGACTCTAGTCCTATATTCTGACAAAGTATTCTTTCTCTGGAGGTGAGTTAGCAGAGCCGTAGGAAGAAAAACAATTTCCATTCACTTCGATTGTCCCCTTTCGAAGAAGATAGAGGTGCAAAGCAATCTTCGAAGAATCATACCGCCTCCTAAAGTCGGCCCTCCCTTCGGGAATAATTATCAATTAAATAAGTAGAGTATTGACTTGTTTCGTTGCTTTTATTTTTTTTCACAGATGATTGAAAAATATTGGGGTTAAGATCTATCTAAACTGAACAAATCTGTCTAATTACTATATGCCTACAATTCAACAACTTATTAGAAATAGCAGACAACCTGCTGAAAATAGAACAAAATCTCCAGCCCTTCGAGCATGCCCTCAAAGAAGGGGAGTTTGTACTCGAGTGTATGTGTGATTCGTTTAGATTTAAACTAAAAAGAAGCTAAAATCAAAATGACAGAAGAATTTAGAAACTTGAAATGTTGAGATCTAACACTTATTTATTAAATTAGGTGCAACTTATAAATTTTCTTGGTGTAAAACCAATCATCCAAGTGCAGGATGAAAAGTACTTTCTCCACGGTAGTGACTGGTTATCAATCCGTGAAGCGAGAAAAGGGAATAAAATCAAAATGGCTGACGCCCCAGAACTTATGAAAAATAAAAATAATACAAAGATTTTATTCATAGCAAAAACGGTTTTATAAGGTTAGTAATTTAACTAACTTTCTTAATAAAAACACTGTTATCAAAATTCTAGTACATTCTTACTTTTTATGAATGAGAATTTATTAGTCAAGCCAAAAAATCGAAGCTAGTACAAGTTTTCGATTGCACTCTTTTATGATTGATTTCATAAAAATTAAAGCTTCAGTGTATAGAAAGAACCTTACCGTACAAGGAAAATTTATAGGAACGATGTAATCTAAAAATGTTCTTAGGCAAAGGTCCTATCCCTTTTTTTTTCTAAGTAGTTACCCAAACAAAAACATTTTTAGAGAGGAAGGTTACAGAAGCAAATGCCATTCAGATCCTTTTTTCCTACATTAGATATACTTTAAAAAATAAATTATTTTATTTTTTTTATAATTTATAAAAAATGATTTCCCGTCCGACTTTAGGCGGATCTTTAGCTCGCATTTTTCAAGCATTTAGTAGCTTCACACCTTATGGGGTTCGTCGTCAGAGGGGCCCTATTGAATCCCAGAGTCTTCTTTTATAAGCGGGAGCCTGGGGGCGTAAGAATTTTGTTTTATATTAATAAGGTCCGACTTTAGGAGGAAAATATTTTTAAAAATTTTTTATTATGTCCGAACCAATCAAAAGAATTCTTACGCGGTTTCATCTATTTCTAAAATGCATTTTTAAATAAATATAAATATAAATATAAATATAAATATAAATATAAATATAAATATAAATATTATGACAAGAGTTAAACGTGGATACGTAGCTGTTAGACGCCGTAATCGTATTCTAGAACGTGCTGCTGGATTTCGAGGTGCTCATTCTAGATTATTTCGTCCTACAAAACAACAAGTAATGAAAGCTTTGGTTGCTTCTAAACGAGATCGAGATAAGCGAAAAAGAGATTTTAGAAAACTTTGGATTAGCCGTATTAATGCTGCTGTTCGAAAACAAGGTATGTCCTATAGTCGATTTATTCATCAATTATATCAATCAAAAATTTTACTAAATCGCAAAATGATTGCTCAAATAGCTGTTCTTGATGAAAATGGATTTACCTCCATAGTCAATAGTCTGTAATTTTAAAAAAGAGTGCTATCGCGCCTGCTTTAAGATAAGCTTTTGCTGCTTGGATAAAAATATTAAATGTTCAAAGAAATAATATAAATTCTCTCTTTTAGGAGCGAGAATTTGTATTATTTTTTATTATTTATTTGTAAATTGGCTAGAAGATTTCTATTTTATCGAATAGAATAGCTTTGAACTTTGATAAATAGGTAATTTGATTGAAGTATTTGTTTATTGTAGAAGTTCCCCATGCTTCGCACCTAAATTTCAATAGAATCCTCCATGCTAACGCACCTATAAAGGAGGAACTTATGGAACAATAAAGAAATTCTTTTATTTTTATCAAGTTAAAAAATATTTTTTAACTTGATATACCAAGTTCGTCGCGAAGCCAAGAACCTTTGTTTTCTTCCACCTCTTGCTATCACGTCGATGGTCCCATAAAGAAAATACCATCGTAACTAAAAAGTAAGAAAGAATTCTTTTTGTTACATATAAGATAATTTTGAAAAAAAAAAATAAAATAAATAATTTTGAAAAATCATTAGCCTACGGCCGTCGCCCCGAACTTCGCGCCTTTGGGTAGATTATTCCATAGGGACGTAGTCTGTAGGTGCGTAGCAATGAACTTTCAACTAATTGAAAAAATAGAAATTCCGTTACTTATGGGTAAAAATAAAGATGTAAGGATTACGATAACATTAGAATGTACAAATTGTCCACAAAATCAACTAAAGCGATATCCAGGGATTTCCAGATATACTACTCAAAAAAATCGTCGTAACACTCCTAATAGATTAGAATTAAAGAAATTTTGTTCTCATTGTTACATGCATACTATTCATAAAGAAATTAAGAAATAATTAATAATTAAATTAAGAAAAATTATGAAAAAATTTATTAGTCGAACAAAACGATCTTCTCGTCGTCGTAAAAAAACACCTATTAAACCAGGAGAAAACATAGATTACAAAAATGTAGGTTTGTTGAGAAAATTTATTAGTGAACAGGGTAAAATTTTATCGAAAAGAATAACTAGGTTAACTTCAAAGCAACAACGTGCTATGACAAGAGCGATTAAATCAGCTCGAATATTAGCTTTGTTGCCTTTTATTAATAACGAAAATTAAATTCCGGGGGGCGAGCGAATTTCATTTATTTCATTTAACCAATGTCGATGCCGACTTTTAGGAGCTGGAGCCGTAGCCGGAGGCGGCTGGAGGTCCCCCTTTACCTCCCCCTTCGCCAGTTGGTCCCCCGAAGGCGCGTAGCGTGGAGCCTTTGCCGCCGGAGGTCCACCATTTGGGGGAGTCCCTTTGGGAGGCCGACTTGTAGGAGGCGGTCGACGACTTTGACGGAGGCGGAAGCCTGAGCCAGCCGGAGGTGCGAAGCTCCCCAAAGGGAAGCGGCGCGAAGCCCGCATCATCCCATACATAAAGTAGTTATTTCAGACGTAAACGCCTTCGGCCATGAGCTAGGCCCTGTATGGGTCATTTGGCACTTTTAATAAAAAAGAACTCGCTAATTTCTGGCCCCGTAAATTGGGTAAGAAAAGTACATATTAAACATTTATGATTATAATTTTAAAAAAATTTTAATCATAAATGCTCGCCCCCGGTTTTTATTACAGGTGTTGGGACGGGAAAATCCTAAAGCGTACCTTTAGGACTCTTAGGGGCAATACTACGGCCCTCCCTTTCGGGACCTCGTAACTTTCTAAATACCGGAAGGGAGGGCCGATTTTAGGAGGCGGGTGTTTAACTCAATTTAAACATTTTCTATGCTGCGCATCTTCAAGGTCCGAAGAAAGCTCGCACAGTTTTATACAAAAGGTAGTACTAAAGCATCAGGGAAAAAACGATTAATTTCTATTAATAATCCAGCCAAAATTGCAAACCAAATTGCAGCCAATACAGGAGCTGTAGAAAGATAGGTTTTTACATCTTGCATAAAAGTTCTCCTTTTTTAGAATATGCGTATGCTTTGTTTATGGTAATTTCAAAGTTCTAACTTATATTTTTTTCCTGTTAAAACTACATAGCAAGTATACACGAAAAAAAGTTAGTATACTTTGGCAATCATAGATTTCATCTTTTAAAAAATTTGATTTTGTCTTTATTTAATACAGTTACCAAAGAGCTCTCTCGGCTCCTACGTTACTTCGTATTCTTGCTACGCACCTTAAAGTCTTTCCATATCGGAAGTCCATAAGGACTCTATTGGGTACCTAACCTCTTTCTGGTAGAGTAAGGTCATCATCCCATATTGATAACCGATAGGACCGTAGGTCGCTTCCAGCCGGAGCCGGAGCCCATATGTCCCCCGAAGGCTCGCAGCGTTTTGTGAATTCTAATCTGAAATTAAATTAGTAGTGGTGCGAAGCATTTTTAGTTAGAATTGTAAGAAAAATGACTAGATAACTAATATAAAAATACATAATAATATATAAGGTACAAGAAAGTTCTTTATATGGGGATGTAGCGCAGCTTGGTAGCGCGTTTGTTTTGGGTACAAAATGTCGCAGGTTCGAATCCTGTCATCCCCACTTTATTTCTAAAAAGAAATAAAGATTGTTAATTCTTATCAATTGCTACGCACCTTCACATGCTAACGAACTCCCAAAGGGACCTCCGGCTGGCTCCGGCTCCGGGGAAGGAGATGATTTTTTCCCGTAGGTCCCCCGAAGGGGGAGGGGGGGCGAGCGAATTTCATTTATTTCAAAGAGGACTATCGTGTGCTTCGCACGATCGCCTACAGTCCTTTTGTTCAGATTCTTTCGTGTCTTTTTTCTTTCAAGCCTCGGTCCTTTATTCGTATATATGAAGCAAGTATATATGAAGCACGTATATATGAAGCACTTCGCTATCGCGCCTTCGTATTGGTTACAATCCTTTGCTTTTAGGGTATTCACGAGAAAGGTGCGAAGCACGGGATTATTGGAATTGTCATCGGTATAGATCAATAAAGAAAATTGATAACTAGTATATTTACTTAGCGCTCTTAGTTCAGTGGTAGAACGCAGGTCTCCAAAACCTGATGCCGTAGGTTCAAGTCCTACAGGGCGTGCTGACGATTCGCGATGATTTTTTGAAAATAGCTTCTTAGAATCTTTTTAGGTCCTAAAACCAAAATGGTGCCAAGCACGATGATCTTTTTAGAGAGACTATTTCAATTTTCCCGGAGTTCCCCCAAAGGGGGAAATTCAATAAAAATGCTCGCCCCCGGTAAAAAAATAAAATTGATGTGCTTCGCGAGCTAGAAAAAAAAAATTCGAAGCACGGGCCGCAAGCTCCCTTTCTTATAAATCCTAGTTCAAATTATATGTTCTAAAAACATATAATTTGAATTGGCTGCTTCATATGAAGCAGCCAATTCAAATTATAGATCTAATTGATCACCACGTCTATATTGAAGGTAGGCAGTAACAAACAATCCAGCTAATGTAACGGGAATCATCCCTAACACTATCCCAGATAATAAAGGTTCAACCATATATACAAACTCCTTGTAAATTGTGTTAATTTTTTTTGCTAACTTCTTATTAATAAGAAAAATGCTACGCACCTTAGGCCGAAAATCCCATGAAGGAGGAGCGAAGCTATAAAGCGCAAAGCGTAATTATATTACTTTTTTTAGATAAGAAAAATATAATATAAGACTTTGTCAAAATGAAGACCAAAGGTCCGGGAACCTGCTCGGAAGAAATTTTCTTAGTATGCTGATGCCTATAGTCCCGTGAAAAAATCCCTACGGGAATAATGGGAAGTACATAAGAGAATTTGTACCATAAGAAGAAAATTTATTTCCGGATAAAAAACATGATTTCATTGGAAGACCAAAGGGGTGTATACTTCCAATAAAATCATGTGAGCTTCGCTCCTTGATTACAAGATAAGGGCAACTTTTAAATCAGTTGGATCTTGCTAAGGCCAACAAACAATACAATTGTAAACGTTAATGTAGCTAATAATAGACCAAAATAGCTGATAATAGTAAGCATAAAATAATCCTTTAAATAATGTCAAATTTAGTATACGACTCCAATAAAGAATTCTCTACGTAATGAAAATAGATAGTAAACAAATGAAGTAATCAAAGTGCTTTGCACGTGTAATATTGTTGAAATGTTTTCATGCTTATTTATATAGTAACTCGTGTAGCAATTTCTTTTACGGGTTCAATTTCATTCCGGATGAGCTCCTTCAGGAGCCGGAGACGGGAGACTTTTTTTTTGGTACACAATAGAGTCTGTACCAATACAAACTAAAGCTCGTGTTTCGTACCTAAAAAATTTTTTGAATATTTTTTTAAGATAAAGAAATTATGGATACAAAATCTGAGTTTCTGTGGATAGAAAACGTAGTAGGTTCGAGAAGAATTAGTAATGTTTTATGGGCTACAATAGTTCTATTAGGTGCCTTAGGTTTTATTCTGGTTGGTTTATCAAGTTATTTTAACAAAGATCTTGTATCTTTTTTACCTTCTCAATCTATTACTTTTACCCCTCAAGGGTTAGTTATGTGTTTTTATGGAATTGGGGGTTTTTTTTTAAGTTTATATCTTTGGTTTGCAATTCTTTGGGACGTAGGAAGTGGTTATAATGAGTTTGATCGGAGTGAAGGAGTTATTTCTATTTTTCGATGGGGATTTCCAGGAAAAAATCGTCGAATTCGAATTCGTTTTTTAGTTGAAGATGTACAATCTATACGTTTAGAACTAAAAGATAATTTGAGTTCTCGTGGTAGACTTTCTATTCGATTAAAAAATCAACAAGATGTTCCTTTAACTCAACAAAAAGAATCTTTAAATTTAAGAGAAATGGAAGAAAAAGCTGCGCAATTAGCTCGTTTTCTTCGTGTACCCATAGAAGGTGCGTAGCACATTATGAATTTAAACTTGAAATGCATTAATCTAGCTAAAGCCCTTGCGTCCTTCGGACCTATCGATAATTTATGATCCCTTTGTGAACTTTTAGCTTCCTTTTTTGATTTCAAGACTTAGTACACAATCTACTAAGTCTTGAAATCAAAAAAGGAAGCTAGAGTCGCGAAGCACAGGAAGAAGTAGATGCCGGAGGTGCGAAGCACAAATAAAAAAGACAATAAGAAACTTTATGTTTTAAAATTTATTTAAGAGCAATGTTCCTTAGGTGCGAAGCGGGTGCCATGAAAGTTGTAATTGCTCGCCCCCGGAAAAAAATTTTTATCTGGGTACGCCGCTGTCGATGGTCTACGAAGACTATCGACATCGAGATAGAACAAGCGCCTTCTCCGGAGGTCCCCCGAAGGGGGAGTATTTGATTATTAATAATTTAAGCTAAAAATGCTTATGAAAGTTCATGATTCAAAAATTTCTCGCTGGCTTTTTAGTACACCTTATCGTGCTCTTCATCGAGCTTATGAAGCAAGTAAAAAAGTACGAAATATTCAAAGAGACTATTTATTTTATAAAAATTCAGTAGGTGCGAAGCAATCAAAGCGTTCTTTTTATAACGTCACTTTATATATAGACAGTATTTTGAATCAATCAGCATCAAATATTTTTTGGAGTTTATTAGAATTCAAAATAAGTATCAATTTATGCAATTTTCTTGCATCCCTTCGAGACCCAAGCGCCTTCGGCCCTTGGGTACCAGATTTTCCCTCTGGGACTCCCAAAGGAACCTATGGCATTCCCGAAGGTACCTCCGTCGGCATTTTTGAATCTTTTAACAAATCAACAAAAGAAAATTTAGGTCCGAAACTTCAAAATGATAACAAAAAATTATCATCGATTGAAAGAAAGAATGTACTACCATTAAATATTTATACAAGATCATTAAAACAAAAATTATCTAATTGTATAAATATTTTGATTGGATGGAAAACTAAAAATCAAATAAATTCTTATTTAAAGCGACCGCTTAGCGGTTCCACACAGTTTACTTCTTCTATAGAAAAAAATTGTTTTTTTATAAAGAGATTTTATAATAAAAACTTAGATTGGGAACGTTGGAATAGAAAACTAACATGGATTGAAGCTGTTTTAATTGATTTAGAAGTATTAAAAAATAAAGGTCCGAAGGAATCGAACCAAGAAGCCTTTTTGGGGCAAAAAGATCAGTATCGGTATACTGTTTTCAATACCCCCTCTAGTGCCAACCTGCCTGTACCCTTTGTCGGTAGCTCCAAAGGAAAACAGAGGGCCGTAGGCTATTCAAATTCCGTTGGCTCATCGCAGGCGCCTTATGTTGATGGTCCTTTTGGAAGACCCTTAAGAGGAACAGAAAAAGGAAAAGATACAGCTTATGAATCCTTAGGATTGGTACCTCGATCTATTACTCGAACTTTGTCTCGATTTCAAACAGAATTAGCAGGACGTTCAGCATCTTTAGTTCTTCCGGAATTTCGATTAGCAAAATATCAAGCAATTACATCTCTAAAGTATTTAGCTTTTTTAATTTTATGCCCTTGGATTACTTTGGTTGTATGTAAAATCTTGTTTTTAGAACCTTTAATTGAAAATTGGTGGAATACTGCTCAATTTCAGATTTTTTTGAGTTTTTCACAAGAAGAAAAAGCCTTAAAAAGATTACAACAAGTAGAAGAACTTCTTTGGTTAGATATTATTATGGCTGACTCTTCAGCTAAACAACCTCAAGATTTATCAGCACAAATTCATCAAAGAACAATTGATTTAGTAGAAACATATAATCAAGAAAGTATTCAAACAATACTTCACTTTTTTACTAATTTTATATTCATTTTCGTTTTTATTTTGTTGTTAATTTGGGGTAAAAAAAGATTAGCTATATTAAATTCTTGGGTACAAGAAGTTTTTTATAGCTTAAGTGATACCATGAAAGCTTTTTTTATTCTTTTATTTACAGATTTATGTATAGGTTTTCATTCTCCTCATGGATGGGAAATTCTTATTGGGTTTATTTTAGAGCATCTTGGTTTTTCACATAATAAACATGTTATTTCTTGTTTTGTATCTACTTTTCCTGTTATTTTAGATACAGTGTTTAAATATTGGATTTTTCGGCACTTAAATCGCATTTCTCCTTCTATTGTAGTAAGTTATCACACAATGAATGAATAATTTTTTCCGGAGGCCCGACCGAAGGGAGGCGCGCAGCGTTTAATAAGAATTTTTTATTATAATGCCTATAATGCCGCCAGCCAGAGTCGGAGGTGCGTAGCGGTGCAACTAGATAAGAAATTGAAGGGCGGAGGCATGATTTGAACATGCGACCTCAAGGTTATGAGCCTCGCGAGCTGGCCAGACTGCTCCACTCCGCCTAAACCGTATTATAATTATTATAATTATACTATATAAAAATAATACGGTCAATCTTTTCAAAGTATTCTTATATAAATCCCGATATTATTGGTAAAAAGCACAGAATTTTGGTGCGAAGCATGACAAAGAGAATCATCAGCATTGGTGCATAACTCTATTTCTAAAACTGCTTCGCACCTGTATAATAGAACTAGATAATATGTATCAATTTTGATTCAGCGGGTATGGTCTAATGGTAGAATTCCTCCTTGCCAAGGAGAAGGCACGGGTTCGATTCCCGTTACCCGCTTAGTCATTTTGTCTTTACCCCTTACATGCTTCGCACCTGTTTACACTAACGGTCCCTTACGACCCATTTCCTCGCCTACGGTAAAAAATTTTTAATATTTTCCCTTTTGGACCTCCGGAAACAAAAAGCAAATAAGATTTACCATGCTTCGAACCAACGGCATCGGCATCGGCGAATATGAAACAAGTGCATAGGCACGGATGATTTTTTCGGTAAGTAAAAAAACCATAGTCAAAAATATTTTTGTTTTTCTTACTTGGTACAGGACCGTAGGTCGCCATACCAAGTAAGAAAAAAATTGCTACGCACCTATATACTTCTTCCATAACATTAAGATTAAGAAAAAAACATTCTACCTCTCCGATCTAGACAACGAGAAAAGTACTAGTCTTTGTACTCTTCGTAAATACTCCCTACGAAATCATTGATGAAAAGAGGATCTAGTGTCTTAAAAGGTGCGAAGCACTTTCAGTTGACGCCTTTTAAGTACAACTTTTAGGGTATTTGCACAATGCACGTCTAAAATAATTTTACGGGACGATGCGTGCTTCGCGCCTTCCCTTTGGGGAGCTTCGCACCTCCGGCCGGCTCCGGATTCGTCTCCGGCTCCGGCAATGGCATCAGCGAATGTTTTAACTTAACTAATTAAGAGATAAAAGAATTTAAGATACCTACTAAAAAAACTAAGCCAATCCACAAAGAAGCTCCAGAAAAAACCGTATTTTTACTAGTAGACCATCCATCAGGTGATGCAAGTACAACAGGGACACCAATTACCAAAAGAAAAGAAAGAACAATTAAAGCCAAAACAGAAAGTTGAAACAAAATAGTCATGATTCAAATACTCCAAGCTTTTTAACAAATTTAATAAGCCATTTTGCTCAAAATCAAACAAAAACTGATGTAAATAACTCAGAAAATGTTTTAAGAGCATTAAGACTCTCTTGCTCCTCAAACCTCACTAAAAGAATATTATATAATAAATTTTTGTTTGAAAATACTTTATGAGTGTACGAAAATGCTTACAACCAAGGTCGATTCTTATCCACTTCGAGACTTCTTTCTTCTTTGAGGAACCTCAGTCAAAGATCCGTAGGTTGGCGGAAGACAATCAATTTTTGTGCCCTTCGGCCGAAGGACCGTTAGGTGAGGCGCGTAGCGTCCGGCGACTTTTGGGAGGTGGCGGACATGAACTTACGGCAAAGACGCGAAGCATTCTATCTATATATCTATATATAGATAATCGGTTGTACGCCGATAACCGCCGGAATTCAATTCTCACGGAATAATTGATATCACTATTCTCATCGGCATGAAGGATTGTAATAATCTGACAACAAATTTTTCTTTTTATAAAATGCAACAATAAAGTTAGATTCTTCTATCAAAAAAAAAGAATTAAGTTTTCTTTTTCTATCTAAATTTTTTCGCGAGCTTCCTGCGGACCTCAATTTAGCGAGTTTTATCGATATCGATGTTGCGGATCATCCCGTACGGGATATTTTTGTCGTAAGAGCCATTGGGCTTTAGCTCAAAGCGTAAAAAATTTGTTTACTAATAAAGATTGAAAAAGATGGGACTTGTTTCAATAAGAATAATAAGGTAGAAAGAAAAATGCCAAAAGGCAAGAAGAAAAAAGAAGTGAACCAAGTCCTTATGCACAGTAGTAAAGAGATTCTAAATAAATTTATCTCTTTTCTATAAAGAAAAGCATATATTTCATGTATGGTTGCATTGATACATGAAAATAGTTAAGGTAATGGTACTTCATGATGACTTACATAGTTGGATGGGAGAACTTTTATGACTATAGCTATTGGAAAATCCTCCAAGCAGCCTCAAGGTTTGTTTGATAGCATGGATGACTGGCTAAGAAGAGACCGTTTTGTTTTCGTAGGTTGGTCTGGACTATTGCTGTTCCCTTGTGCATATTTTGCTTTGGGAGGTTGGTTAACAGGTACAACTTTTGTGACTTCTTGGTATACTCATGGACTAGCTAGTTCTTATCTAGAAGGATGTAATTTCCTAACCGCTGCTGTTTCTACTCCTGCTAACAGCTTAGCACACTCTTTGTTGTTACTTTGGGGACCAGAAGCTCAAGGAGACTTTACTCGTTGGTGCCAATTGGGCGGTCTTTGGACTTTTGTAGCATTTCATGGTGCATTTGGTCTAATTGGATTTATGTTGCGCCAATTTGAAATTGCTCGATCTGTTGGACTACGTCCATATAATGCAATTGCTTTTACTGGACCTATCTCAGTATTTGTTTCTGTATTTTTGATTTATCCTTTGGGACAAGCAGGCTGGTTCTTTGCACCCAGTTTCGGTGTAGCTGCTATTTTCAGATTTATTTTGTTTTTCCAAGGGTTTCATAACTGGACTTTGAATCCATTCCATATGATGGGTGTAGCAGGTGTTTTAGGTGCAGCTCTACTTTGTGCAATTCATGGTGCTACCGTTGAAAACACTCTATTTGAAGATGGAGATGGTGCTAATACTTTCCGTGCATTTAACCCAACCCAGTCTGAAGAAACTTACTCCATGGTAACTGCAAATAGATTCTGGTCTCAAATCTTTGGGGTTGCTTTCGCTAATAAGCGCTGGCTACACTTCTTTATGTTATTTGTACCAGTTACTGGATTGTGGATGAGTGCTATTGGTGTAGTAGGTCTTGCTTTAAATTTAAGAGCATATGACTTCGTATCTCAAGAAATTCGTGCTGCTGAAGATCCTGAATTTGAAACTTTCTACACTAAGAATATTCTTCTAAATGAAGGTATCCGTGCTTGGATGGCGGCTCAAGATCAGCCTCATGAAAACCTTGTATTCCCTGAGGAGGTTCTACCACGTGGAAACGCTCTTTAATGGAAATTTGGCTGTTAGTGGTCGAGATCAAGAAACTACTGGTTTTGCTTGGTGGGCTGGTAATGCTCGACTAATTAATTTATCTGGTAAATTATTAGGTGCTCATGTTGCTCATGCTGGATTAATCGTTTTTTGGGCAGGAGCTATGAATTTATTTGAAGTAGCTCACTTTGTACCAGAAAAACCTATGTATGAGCAAGGTTTAATCCTTTTACCTCACCTTGCAACTCTAGGTTGGGGTGTTGGTCCAGGTGGAGAAGTTGTTGATACTTTTCCATACTTTGTATCCGGAGTACTTCACCTTATTTCTTCTGCAGTATTAGGTTTTGGTGGTGTATATCATGCACTTATTGGACCAGAAACATTAGAAGAATCTTTTCCATTTTTTGGATATGTATGGAAAGACAAGAACAAAATGACTACTATTTTAGGTATTCATTTGATTATCTTGGGACTTGGTGCTTTCTTATTAGTGTTTAAAGCTGTATGGTTCGGTGGTGTTTATGATACTTGGGCACCAGGTGGTGGAGATGTGAGAAAAATAACAAATTTAACCTTAAATCCTAGTGTTATTTTTGGCTATCTATTGAAATCACCTTTTGGTGGAGAAGGTTGGATTGTAAGTGTAGATAATATGGAAGATATTATCGGAGGCCACGTTTGGCTAGGTGCTATCTGTATTTTTGGAGGTATCTGGCATATTCTTACTAAGCCTTTTGCTTGGGCTCGCCGTGCTTTCATTTGGTCCGGTGAAGCATATCTATCTTACAGTCTAGCTGCTATTTCTGTAATGGGTTTCATTGCTTGCTGCTTTGTATGGTTTAATAACACCGCATACCCAAGTGAATTTTATGGTCCTACTGGACCTGAAGCATCTCAAGCTCAAGCTTTCACATTCCTAGTGAGAGACCAACGTTTAGGTGCTAATGTTGGATCTGCACAAGGTCCTACTGGTTTGGGTAAATACCTTATGAGATCTCCTACAGGAGAAATCATTTTTGGTGGTGAAACTATGCGTTTTTGGGACCTTCGAGCTCCATGGTTAGAACCTTTAAGAGGACCTAACGGTCTAGATCTAGCTAAATTGAAAAAAGATATTCAACCTTGGCAAGAAAGACGTTCTGCGGAGTATATGACTCATGCTCCTCTAGGTTCTTTGAATTCCGTAGGTGGAGTAGCTACAGAAATTAACGCTGTAAACTATGTATCTCCTCGTAGTTGGCTATCTACATCTCATTTCGTGTTAGGTTTCTTCTTCTTTGTAGCTCATTTGTGGCATGCTGGTAGAGCACGTGCTGCAGCAGCTGGTTTTGAAAAAGGAATCGATCGTGAAACTGAACCAGTTTTCTTTATGAATCCTCTAAACTAATTTTTCAAAGTTTCTATTAGTCAAAGAGGACTAACCATCGGCAAATAAATAATTGCCGATGGTCCCCTTTCGGGGGCCTACGGCCTGCATTTGAGTAAGAATTCTTTTTGCGGATTCAAAATTTATAGATCCCCAAAGGCGCGACGAAGGAGCGGGGACGTATTTTTATTTTTTCCGGAGGTCCGACTTTAGGCAGAGATACAATAATCTAATTTTTCATGAAGGTGTTCGCAGGTTGCTCAATAAATTGTCTTTTTATAAAGAGTAGTCACGATTATTCAGGCTCTTCCTTTTTTGCGGATTCAGATGTCAACAGAGTCTAGTAGAATGTAAGAAAATATGCTTGTATAAGACAAAGATTTATTATATTGTAGGCGCGAAGCTATAATGATTCATGTTTATTTAACGCTACTCTATATAGTCTTATAAGAACTACTCAAATAAGGCCCGAAGGGTAAAAATAAACAAATTTTTGCAAAAAGACAATGCCGGAGGTCCTCTTTGGAAAAATCAAAAATCTTAATTACGCTTCGCGCCGACCGCCTTCGGAGGGCTCCTTTGGACCGGAGACCAAAGGGAGGCGCGTAGCGTCTTCGCCTTTAGGGCTACGGCATTATTCATCCCTTCGGCCGAAGGCGCTTCAGGGACCTTCGGCTCCGGATCCGGCGGCATTTTGATGGTTTACTTGATGGTTTACGATAATCACCGTCGCAACCCAATAAAAAATATATTGATATATTTTTTATTATTGAGTATATTCAGAAAATAGTATTTTTATAAAAAAAATGCTCGCCCCCGGAATAAAATGAACGGTCTCTAATGCTACGCACCTCGCCCTCCCCCTTCGGGGGACTTCCGGCCGGAAAAAAGCTTTATTTTTTATTTATATATCCGCCTAAAGTCGGACCTCCGGGATAATGACGATGATTTCTTTTGGAGCCTACGGCCCAAATACCATTGAGAAAACTATTCTCAAAAAAAGCACCACGCAATAAAATGATCAAACGCTACGCGCCTCCCTCCGGACTTTTTTGGGTAAAAGTGCGAAGCACAACACCGGCATTGGGAGGTAAAAAGGGGAGGCGCGTAGCGTTTCTTTCTTAGGACAGAATAAATTTATCATTTATCCTAAGAATTGAATGCTTCGCACCTGATCTAAATTTCCATTAGAAAATAAATTTTTTAGGAACGACTACCTACGGATTCTTCTTGTAATAGAAAAGCTTCTGTATGTTCTTTGATAGCTTCTTTTAAGATAGCTTGTGCCTCATCTGTAAATGCTTTCTTTTCACGAATAATTGCCACGAATTGAGGTTTATTAGTAACTAGATATTGACGTAATTCAGCAAGAAATCTTCTTACTTGAGATACTTCAATAACATCTAAATAACCATTAACTCCGGTATAAATAGTTGCAACTTGTTCTTCTACAGACAAAGGTGCAGCTTGAGGTTGTTTAAGTAACTCACGTAAACGTTGCCCACGAGCTAATTGATTTTGAGTAGCTTTATCCAGGTCAGAAGCAAATTGTGAAAAAGCTTCCAATTCTGCAAACTGTGCAAGTTCTAGCTTTAATTTTCCTGCTACTTGCTTCATTGCTTTAATCTGAGCTGCGGATCCTACACGAGATACAGAAATACCAACGTTAATAGCAGGACGAATTCCAGCATTAAATAAATCAGCAGATAAGAAAATCTGTCCGTCTGTAATAGAAATTACATTAGTTGGAATATAAGCAGAAACATCCCCAGCTTGTGTTTCTACGATAGGTAAAGCAGTCATACTTCCTTCACCTAGTTGAGAACTTAATTTAGCAGCTCTCTCTAATAAACGAGAGTGTAAATAGAAAACATCTCCTGGATAAGCTTCTCTTCCAGGCGGACGTCTTAAAAGCAAAGACATTTGACGATAAGCTTGAGCTTGCTTAGACAAATCGTCATAAATTACTAAAGTATGTCTTCCTTTATACATAAAATATTCTGCAATAGCAGCTCCAGTATAAGGAGCTAAATATTGCAATGTAGCAGGTGAATCAGCAGTTTCTGCTACGATAATAGTATAATCCATAGCTCCACGTTCCTCAAAAGTATTCAAAACTTGAGCAATGGAAGAAGCTTTTTGACCAATAGCAACATATACACAAATTACATTTTGTCCCTTTTGATTTAGAATTGTATCGGTTGCTACAGCGGTTTTTCCTGTTTGACGGTCTCCAATAATCAATTCTCGTTGTCCACGACCAATAGGAATCATTGCATCGATAGCAATAAGACCTGTTTGCATTGGTTCATAGACAGAACGTCTGGAAATAATACCAGGAGCTGGAGATTCGATTAAACGATATTCAGAAGCTGGAATATCTCCTTTCCCATCAATAGGACGACCAAGTGCATTTACAACACGTCCTAAGTATCCGTCACTTACAGGAATTTGAGCGATTTTTCCGGTTGCTTTAACAGAACTACCTTCTTGGATATTTAATCCATCACCCATAAGTACGGCACCTACATTATCAGATTCAAGGTTTAAAGCAATACCAACTGTTCCATCTTCAAATTCTAGCAACTCACCCGCCATTACTTTGTCTAAGCCATAAATACGAGCAATACCATCTCCTACCTGAAGAACAGTACCGATATTAACAACTTTAACTTCTTGATTGTATTGTTCGATTTGCTTACGAATAATACTGCTGATCTCATCAGGTCGAATGTTTACCATGGACGTGGTGGATAATCTAGAAAATATAGCACCTCATTTAACTAGAACTATTCTGCAGAAGTTTTCATGGCCTTAAATAAGCCAATATGATAATCAATCATTCGTGCATGTAAATCAAGATTTAAACGACTATTGATAATTTCCAATGCTCGTTTAACTGTTAATCGAGAAATCTGTTGACGTATTTGAACAATCGCTTTTTGTTCGGCAAAACGAATAGTAAGATTTTTTGCCTCTTCTAGCCGCTTGGAATCTTCATCAGCTGCTTTGATTAGCTCTTGTTTTTCTCTTTCCATTTGCAATATACCATTCACACGAATTTCTTCGGCTTTAGCCTTAGCTTGTTCTAATTGAGTACGAGCTTGATTAAGTTTATCAATTGCTTCTTGATATCGTTCTTCGGCATCACGAATTGTACTCAAAATAGTTTCTTTTCGGTTGTTTAAGATTGTAGTTAATGAAAGTAGATAGTCATTCTTAGTTCATGCTAATTGTTTAACTATCTCTTCCCAAACCGGACATGAATCTATTCGATTCATCCGGCTTTCCAGATCAGTTAATAAGAAAAAATGTTTCTGAAGAATTGAAATATTTGTCTAGTTGCGCTCCTTTCTTGGGGACCGGTGATGGTCCTCCTTTCCTTTGGGGATATTTAGGATGACAGGTGCGAAGCACTACGTCTGTAAGAACTTTACGGACTATTGGCATCGTCATAAGGAGCGAATCTGTTAATTCTATAATGAATTCTCGAAACATTGAAATACTTTCACTGAACCTGCCTTTTATGCGCCTTCGGCCCATTGTAAAGTTCTCATGATACAGACTTTTATGTCTGATCAGCACGGATGCTTTTTTGAATTATTCTCAATTATCTTTAGGTTGTCTAGTAATACTAATCAAACTAATTGTGTTAGATTATTTATGTTATGGGAGAGCCTGACTTATTCATTTGTAAAAAAAATTACAATAGAATTTCAGTACGAGTGTTATGTACCAAAAAGATCTCCAAAAAAGTTCATCCAATAACAGATCAACTTTTTGAGCTGAGGAAGCCCCATATTTTCTTAGACTTCAAGCTGAATAGCCTTAACCTGATAGATAATTTTTCTAAAAAGAAAACAAATCAAGATATCTGTTTCCTTTTTTACGAAATGCTGTTGTCCTCTTAAAAATTGCTTTCTAAAAGTTATTCGTAAAGATTATACACTTAGTAGTCAGAGTGTAACTGGTTTGTTAACCAATAAGCTAATTCAAAATTTCATCCCGCACACACTCCCTTACCAAAATAAACTAAAACCCCAATAACTACAGCTAAATTAATTAAATTAGTTTCTAAGATATTGGTGTTAAAGCCAAAACTCTCTGCTAGATCCCAATTATTTGAGGAAATAATCCAGTAAGTTTCGCTATTCATACTCTTTTTCTCCAATAAATTCGCTTTTATGCATAATCTTACTTGTAGAAGAATTCAAAAAAAATGCTCGCCCTCGCTCCTTCCCAGTAGGTCCCCTCCCCTTCGGGACCTCCGGCGAAGTCCCTCCTTTCAGTCGGGCCTCCGGCCGGAACAAATTTTTAGCTACGCGCCTTCGCCTTTCGGGCTCTGGGAATTGCTTTCACAATGAGTGATTCAATTTTTAGTAAAAAGACCAATCAGTCTAAACAGTTAAGCTGATATGATCAAAAAAACAAAGAATATTTTTTTGTTTAAGTAACTAGTAGAAAAATATTCATATTTTTTTTGTCTCAAAATAAACGATCTGGCTCCTGCTTCGCCCCTACTTTTGGATCTTCGCAGCGCGTGCCTATTGGTTTTCTATTAGGGTCCTAATGGATCTCGGGACAATATCATAATTTCAAAGAAAAAAAAGAATACGATCCCTTCGGGACCTTAATTTATAGGACCGATGTGATGCCAAAGGTCTGCTTTGGATAGATGGTAGGGCCCCTTTATCGGGACCCGGGTAGAAGGAGCCGCAAAGCGGCCGTAGGCGGAAGAAAATATTTTCTTATGTGGTATAGACTCTATTACATACCATACCAAGTAAGCAAAAAATTGCTACGCACCTAAAGTTTTTCAGACAATTGAGATTACGAAAAGGCCTACGGCCCTTACGGGATGATTATTGGCACTAAATAAAAGGATTTGCAAATAATAGAGCTAGAGCTACTACTAGTCCATAAATAGTTAAAGCTTCCATGAAAGCCAAACTAAGCAACAAAGTACCTCGAATTTTCCCTTCAGCTTCAGGTTGTCTTGCAATACCTTCTACAGCTTGTCCAGCAGCAGTTCCTTGTCCAATACCAGGACCAATAGAAGCTAAACCTACAGCCAAACCAGCAGCAATTACAGAAGCAGCAGAGATCACAGGGTTCATACATTTCTCCTTCAATTATGACTAAAGAGGTTAATATTTTATTACAAATCTTCCTCTTATTTACCCAAAAGCAGAAAGATTTAGGTATTTAGTAACTCGTGATGTCTCTTTGGCACTCATAGAGTGACTCAAAGATCAATGTTAAATGTCTATTTTATGATACCATGTAGAAGATTTTATATCAATTCGCGACCAATAGAAAAATTCTTAAGAAATTTATGGAATCATTTTTTTTACGTGATATGTAATAGAGTCTGTATCACGGCCGAAGGCTAAAAAGTCTTAGAAATTTTATTTTTATACCCAATGCCGATGCTGATGCCGCTGCCGGAGCCGGAGTCTGAGCCTGAGCCGGAGACGGCCGGAGGTTGGTTCTTTTGCCTTCCCCTTTGGGGAGGAAGCAGTAGCCTGCCGGAGTTGCGAAGCTCCCCAAAGGGAAGGCGCAAAGCTCCCCCAAAGGGGACCTACGGCCGCATTATCGCTAATCGCGTGCGCGTCCTTTGGACGTAGTCCCCAGAGGCCTTTGGTGAAAAAGAGAATCTATAGCCTTCGTTCCTTCCTCTTACGACCTTTTCTGGCTTATAAGTAACTTTTCATATGCTGCGCACCTTATTTTTTTTATTTTATTATTTACTATAAGCTCTATTGTGTAATCAATCCTAAAATCAAAAAGATGACCCGTCTGCAGGTCGGATGATATAAAGTTCTTTCAGACATTAGTGACAAAAATAATAAAAAAATTATCTAAAGATGCCATGCTAAACGCACCTTCGGCCGTTGGGAGAACTCAAGTTAAAAAAAATAAAAAGTGCTACAAGCAGACAGTCAAAAAATAAATGAATTCTTCATTTATTTTTTATTTCATCTAATATGCTCGCCCCCGGATTTTTGAATTACCAACTAGATTTAATTACACCTGGTAATAAACAAGCATGGGCCATTTCACGTAATACATGTCTTGACAAACCAAAATCACGATATACTGCTTTAGGTCGTCCTGTAACAAAACAACGACGAGTTATTCTAGTAGGAGCGCTATTACGAGGTAAAGATTGTAATTTTCTATATAACTGAGCTTTATCATCTAATGATAAACTTTGATGAATTTGTTCTTTCAATTGTTTACGTTGATCAGAATATTTTGCTGCTAACATTTTTCGTTTTTTATCTCTTTCAATCATACTTTTTTTTGCCATAAAATGCTCGCCCCCGGAAAAATAAAAATGTATAAAAATTTTAATAGAATCGGAATTTGTTTTAGTGCCCATGCCGTAGGTACAAAAGCAACTTCTGCCTACGGAAAAGTGCGCAGCTAAGTTTTTTTATATACTTTTCCGTACTAAATATTATATCCGCCTAAAGTCGGACCTCCGAGAAAAAAGGTCTCCGCCGGAGGTCCCCCGAAGGGGAAGAAATAAAAGAAGTTTTGTTCTCTGTTTTTTCTTTACCACAGAAATCAATATAAGTAATATCTCTCACTCCGCCTAAAGTCGGACCTCCGGCACACTATATTTTCTGCCTACGGCCGCCCTCTGTTTAAACTATCGGTGAAGTTCCTTCGTTTTTTTAGAGTCTAATAAAGACTCTAAAGGAGCGAATCTTATTCTATTTCCTCTGCCTATTGTTCCGATCCCCGTAGTTCATCGGCGTAGTAAGATGATTCATTCTTAGCTCTGATGGTGCGAAACATAAAAAATGCTCGCCCCCTCAGAACGAGAATTTTTGAGCATCCTTCGCTGACGGAGGGCTGCCTCCTAACGTTGGCCCGCTCCTTCCCAGTAGGTCACGCTACGCGCCTCCTTTCAGTCGGGCCTCCGCCTCCTAAAGTCGGGCCTCCTTTCAGTCGGGCCTCCTTCCACGCTACGCGCCTTCGGGGGACCAACTGGCAAAGGGTGGACCTCCGGCCGGCGACTTTTAGGAGGCGGAGAGCCCTAAAGGCGAAGGGGAAGTCCTACGATCTTTATGCCGATGGCATTTGATAACCATCGGCATAAAAAGTAGATCAATAGGAGTAAACAAAAAGAGATAGTATATTAACCAAATTTACCTGAAGTAGATGCAATTAGGAAAGCTGCATACGTAAACACGTAACCTACGGAGAAGTGAGCTAATCCTACTAATCGTGCTTGAACGATAGACAAAGCAACAGGTTTATCTTTCCAGCGTACTAGATTAGCTAATGGAGTACGTTCATGTGCCCAAGCTAAAGTTTCAATTAATTCTTGCCAATAGCCACGCCAAGAAATCAAGAACATAAATCCAGTCGCCCAAACAAGGTGTCCGAATAAGAACATCCAAGCCCAAACGGATAAACTATTCATTCCAAATGGATTATATCCATTAATTAATTGAGAAGAATTCAACCATAAATAATCTCTTAACCATCCCATTAGATAAGTAGATGATTCATTAAATTGAGCCACGTTACCTTGCCATAAACCAAGATGTTTCCAATGCCAATAGAAAGTTACCCATCCAATTGTATTTAACATCCAGAATACTGCTAAATAGAAAGCATCATAAGCAGAAATATCGCAAGTACCACCACGACCAGGACCATCGCAAGGGAAACTGAATCCAAATTCTTTCTTATCAGGCATTAATTTAGATCCACGTGCATCTAAAGCACCTTTTACAAGAATTAATGTTGTGGTATGTAAGCCTAAAGCAATAGCGTGATGTACCAAGAAATCACCAGGACCAATTGTTAAGAATAAAGAATTACTATTATTATTAATAGCATCTAACCAACCAGGTAACCAAAGACTTTTTCCTGCGCTTAAAGCTATGCTGGAACTAGATGAAAGTAAAACATCAAAACCGTATAAAGTTTTACCATGACTAGATTGAATCCATTGAGCAAATACAGGTTCAATTAAGATTTGCTTCTCAGGAGTTCCAAAAGCTAGCATAACATCGTTATGTACATATAAACCTAGGGTATGAAAACCTAAGAATAAACTAGCCCAACTTAAATGAGAAATAATAGCTTCTTTATGTTCTAACATTCTAGCTAAAACATTTCCTTTATTTTGTTCTGGATTATAATCTCTGATGAAGAAAATTGCTCCATGAGCAAAAGCTCCTGTCATAATAAATCCAGCAATATATTGATGGTGCGTATAAAGAGCAGCTTGAGTAGTAAAATCTTGAGCTAGGAAAGCATAAGGAGGCAAAGAGTAGATATGTTGTGCAACTAGAGAAGTAATAACACCTAGACATGCCAATGCAAGTCCTAATTGGAAATGTAAGGAATTATTTACGGTATCATACAATCCTTGGTGTCCACGACCTAAACCACCACCTGGAGGGACATGAGCTTCAAGAATTTCTTTCATACTATGACCGATACCGAAATTTGTACGATACATATGTCCAGCAACAATGAACAAAACTGCAATAGCTAAATGATGATGAGCGATATCAGTTAACCATAAACTTTGAGTTTGTGGGTGAAAACCTCCTAAGAAGGTTAAGATTGCAGTTCCAGCTCCTTGAGCTGTACCAAATAACTGGTTACTGGAATCTGGATCTTGTGCGTATACACCCCATTGACCAGCAAAGAAAGGAGCTAATCCTTGTGGATGAGGAGCTACATTCAAGAAATTATCCCATCGTACGTGTTGTCCTCTCGCTTCAGGAATAGCTACGTGAACTAAGTGACCAGTCCATGCCAAAGAACTGACTCCAAATAAACCTGATAAATGGTGGTTTAAACGAGACTCAGCGTTTTTGAACCAAGATACACTAGGTTTCCACTTTGGTTGTAAATGTAACCATCCAGCTACTAAAGCAACAGCAGCTAGTCCTAGTAGAAAAAGTGATCCTGTATAAAGATCTTGATTCGTGCGTAAACCAATTGTATACCACCATTGATAAACACCTGAATAAGAAATATTAACTGGTCCAGAAGCACCTCCTCTTGTATATGCTTCTACAGCTGGTTGACCAAAATGAGGATCCCAGATTGCATGTGCAATTGGACGAACATGAAGTGGGTCTTGAGACCATGCTTCAAAGTTCCCTTGCCAAGCTACATGAAATAAATTTCCTGATGTCCACAAGAAAATGATAGCTAGTTGACCAAAATGAGAAGCAAAAATTTTTTGATATAGCTTTTCTTCAGTTATATCATCATGACTTTCAAAGTCATGTGCCGTAGCAATACCGAACCAAATACGGCGAGTGGTTGGGTCTTGAGCCAAACCTTGGCTGAATTTTGGAAATCTTGATGCCATAATGTTCGCTTCGCGCCTCCATTAGCCTACTGAAATAATTCTTGCCAAGAAGAATGCCCATGTTGTAGCAATTCCGCCTAGAAGGTAATGAGCTACTCCTACAGCACGCCCTTGAATAATGCTAAGAGCTCGAGGCTGGATAGCAGGAGCAACTTTTAGTTTGTTATGAGCCCATACAATAGATTCAATTAATTCTTGCCAATAACCGCGTCCACTAAATAAGAACATCAAACTAAATGCCCATACAAAGTGTGCGCCCAAGAAAACTAAACCATATGCAGAAAGAGCAGATCCATAAGATTGAATTACTTGAGATGCTTGTGCCCAAAGGAAATCACGTAACCATCCATTGATAGTTGTTGCACCTTGAGCAAAGTTTCCTCCAGTAATATGAGAAACACCGTTTTGAGTTACAGTTCCCCAAACATCTGATTGCATCTTCCAACTAAAATGGAAGATTACTACGGAAATGGAGTTGTACATCCAAAATAAACCTAAGAATACATGGTCCCATGCAGAAACTTGACATGTACCACCACGACCTGGACCATCACAAGGGAAACGGAATCCTAAATTAGCTTTATCAGGGATCAATCGAGAACTACGTGCAAACAAAACTCCTTTCAATAGAATCAAAACTGTAACGTGAATGGTAAAAGCATGAATGTGATGTACTAGGAAATCCGCTGTTCCTAATGGAATAGGAGACATAGCTACTTTTCCACCAACTGCAACTAATTCACTACCTCCCCAAGTAATACTAGTAGCTGCAGCAGCATTAGGTGCTGTAAAACCTGGTGCAGCAGCATGAGTATTTTGTACCCATTGAGCAAATACAGGTTGAAGTTGAATTGCTGTATCAGAAAACATATCTTGAGGACGACCTAATGCACTCATTGTATCATTGTGGATATATAAACCAAAGCTGTGGAAACCTAGGAAAATACAAACCCAATTCAAATGAGAAATGATTGCGTCTCTATGACGCAGCACACGATCTAATAGGTTATTGTATTGAGTGGTTGGATCATAATCTCTGACTAAATAAATAGCAGCATGAGCACCAGCTCCTACAATACAGAATCCACCAATCCAATTATGATGAGTAAATAGAGAAAGCTGAGTTCCATAATCGGTTGCTAGATAAGGATAAGGAGGCATTGCATACATGTGATGTGCTACAATAATAGTCAGGGAACCCAAAGTAGCTAAATTTAAAGCTAATTGAGCATGCCAAGATGTAGTGAATATTTCATATAACCCCTTATGCCCTTCACCTGTTAGAGGACCTTTATGAGCTTCTAGAATTTCTTTCATACTATGACCAATACCCCAATTCGTTCTGTACATATGCCCAGCTACTAGGAATAATACAGCGATTGCTAAATGATGGTGAATAGTATCTGTTAACCAAAGACCTCCCGTAACTGGATTTAATCCACCACGGAAAGTCAGAAAATCGGAATAGTCTGCCCAATTAAGCGTAAAGAAAGGAGTTAAACCTTTAGCAAAACTTGGATATAATTGAGCTAGTAAATCTCTATTTAGTATGAATTCATGAGGTAAAGGAATTTCTTTAGGATCAACCCCAGCATCTAAAAGTTGATTGATAGGTAGAGATACATGAACTTGATGTCCAGCCCAACCTAAGGATCCTAAACCAAGTAGCCCAGCTAGGTGGTGATTAAGCATTGATTCTACATTTTGGAACCAAGCCAACTTAGGTGCTGCTTTGTGATAATGGAACCAACCAGCAAAAAGCATCAAAGCTGCCATAACCAAACCACCAATTGCAGTAGAATATAATTGCAATTCAGTAGTAATGCCGGAAGAACGCCAGATTTGAAAGAATCCAGAAGTTATTTGAATTCCTTGAAATCCGCCACCTACGTCACCGTTAAGAATTTCTTGTCCTACGATTGGCCAAACAACTTGTGCACTAGGTTTAATATTAATTGGATCACTTAACCATGCCTCATAATTGGAAAAACGTGCACCATGAAAATACATGCCGCTTATCCAAATAAAGATAACAGCTAATTGACCAAAATGAGCACTAAAAACTTTGCGAGAAATTTCTTCTAAATCACTGGTATGGCTATCAAAATCATGAGCATCAGCATGAAGATCCCAAATCCATGTAGTTGTGCTAGGACCTTTAGCTAAAGCACGGGAAAAATGACCTGGTTTAGCCCATTTTTCAAAAGAGGTCTTGACTGGGTCATTATCTACCACAATCTTGACTTCTGGTTCTGGTGAACGAATAGTCATTGAGATTCTCCTCTTTTCATACGAGGTGCGTAAGCAGAAACACTTACCCATAATACTGAGTCAACTGAAAAAGGCGCGAAGCACAAATGCATTCTTTTTTTCGCCCGCCAAGCCTCCGGCCCTGTACGTCTTTAGTTCCCGACGCCGATGGTTCCATGAAAAAAAGGGCTTTAGTTCACACGAAAAGCTTCGTACCTCTTTGTAGAGTTTATAACTAGAACAACTATAACACAGAATGAACTCAAGGCAGGTTTCTATTTATATTATGGCATATTTTTTTAGTGCTAAAGGGACTAAAAATTGATCCAATGCCTCTTTCTCTCGCCTCCCCTTGGGGGACCTCCGGCGGAGTAAGTTTTAAATGGGGTATCCGAAAATCGAAAACTCCGAGAGAAGAAGATTCAAAAAAGCCAAGAACTTTCGAACGAATCTTGAAAATTTATTATTTTATTATGGTTTCTAACAGTGTTTCGCGCCTCTGATTCAAATTCAAATATTTCCCATGGCCTCCGGTTCCGGCACAAACAATTTTTTTTGCCGACGACTGTTGACGTAACTTTTTGTGCCAACCTTCCTATCTTTCTCTCAAGAATCTTGAAAATAGGTGAGAAGCATGTTTAAAGATTCTTAAAAATAAAATTTCAGCGGACGCCCTAAAGGAGCTCCGAAAATTTTGTGTCTAGTCATATTTTTGTTTTCCCGGAGGCCCTACTGAAAGGAGGCGCGTAGCGTCTTAGTTTTTTTTGGGGCATTTATTTGGTACTTCTAGTGGAAGATGCCGAAGGGCTTTAGATCAAAGTTGCGTAGTCATTTTTTTATTTCATCTATATAAGTACCAACTGAGCGTCCTTTGGACATAGTACAGCGAGGGCCGAAGGTCCGAAGGACGCTCAATGAAAGAAATATTTCTATTCAATTAAGCCGATAGTCTTGTCAGAAAAAACAATCGGCATCGACATGGGGGCAGAGGGACTTGAACCCTCATAATCTTAAGGATCCACGGATTTTCGTCCTACTACAATTTACATTGTGATTCCCCAAAAAAGTTTTGTTATTCTAAAGGGCTAATCTATAGGATGGACTCTCTCTTTATTCTCGTCGTGTTATTTTTTGCTCGCCTACCGGTTTTTTGAAAAGAACTTCTCTTATGCTCTTTCATCCGTAATGGCGCGAAGCGCGGTCGGGACAAAACGGAGGCGCGAAGCACTCTCTAAAAAAGAATTCTTTTTTATAGAATAGAATATAATAATATATTATTATATTCTAAATTGACTCTCGTTAGAATAGCTTCCATTGAGTCTCTGCACCTATCCTATAAAGTTTTTACTTCTAGGATTTGGCTCAGGATTGCCTTTTGATCTTTCATGCTAGGTTTCCCTGAATTTGAAAGCTTTCACCTGTTAAGTTTCCCTAGCAGGGCTCAAAATATTTAAGTCCGTTGCGTCTACCAATTCCGCCATGCCCCCTATACCTAAATTTACAAATTTAGTATAATGAATTGATGCAATTATCGCAAGTTCTAAAGAGAATAAAAATAGAGCTTCGCACCTGCTTCGCACTCCTCCGCCTCCTAAAAGTCGGCCTCCCAAAGGGACTCCCCCAAAGGGTGGACCTCCGGCGAAGGCTCCCTCCTAACGTCGTCCCTCCGGGAAGGCAAAGGGAACTACGGCAGGCTCCGGCTAAAAATCCCACAGCTTTGCACCTCCGGGAATTTTTTTGATTGGTATGCAAAGTGCTTCCCACCTTCGGTTAGGGGATCTTATCTGGAATCTCATAAGAAAAAGTATAGAGTTCACATCGATGGTCTTTTCTTTTTTGAGCTTTCATTTCAAACCGGGGGCGAGCATTTTACACACATAAGTAAGTACTCCAAAAAGGTACATAGATGCTTTCAAGTACTCTTGGCATAAGAAGTATTGAATTTATTTTTTTATTTGCTTCGCACCTAACTATCAATAATCATTCATTTTCCAATTACCGATAATACTATACTTCGATTATAATAATAATATTAATAATAATAATATTAATAATAAATATATTAAATATAAAAGCCTGCTTAGCTCAGAGGCCAGAGCGTCGCACTTGTAATGCGATGGTCATCGGTTCGACTCCGATAGCAGGCTAAACTAAAATCTTTTGCGTGCTTCGCGACATTGAATCTTTTCTGTAAAAACAAGATTGCTGGCTTCCCCCATCAAAACCGGAGGTCCCAACGGCCGAAGTTGCTTCGTGACTCCTTTCAGGACTGAGACTCCTTCGTACTCCCTTTGGGGAGCTTTGCGCCTTCCCTTTGGGGAGCTTCGCATCTCCGGCCGACTCCTGCTTCCGCCTCCTAAAAGTCAGCCTCCCAAAGGGACTCCCCCAAAGGGTGGACCTCCGGCGGCGAAGGCTCCACGCTACGCGCCTTCGGGGGACCAACTGGCGAAGGGGGAGGCAAAGGGAACTACGGCCGGCTCCGGCATTGTCAATTTTGTTCTCCGGCATTGTCAATTTTGTTGTTGTTTTTTTTGGCGCTAAATCAGTACACACAAATAATAATTTATGTCTTTTGTGTATACACAACCCAAGCTACGCTTCTATACAAGTATTTTATCATCGTAAACTTTAGATAAAATTTTTTAAACAAAACTACATAAAAAAAATGATTACTAACTAATAACAATATAGTTTTTTATTTACTTTAAAATAAAAAAAAGGAGCGAAGCTATATTAGTTTACTTGTACGATCGTTTTACCAAATAAGAAAAAAATTCCCGTAGCCAGAGGTGCGTTAGCATGTCCCGAAGGACACTCAGGACGCTATTAAATAAAATATGGTAATCTTCTTTTTTCTTATGTAAAATAATTAATTATATTATTGATTGAATAAAAGAGGTTTAGATTCATGAAAATAGCTTATTGGATGTATGCCGGACCAGCTCATATTGGCACTCTTCGTGTAGCCAGCTCTTTTAAGAATGTACATGCAATTATGCATGCTCCATTAGGAGATGATTATTTTAATGTAATGCGTTCTATGTTAGAACGAGAAAGAGATTTTACTCCAGTGACTGCTAGTATTGTAGATCGTCATGTTTTAGCTCGTGGATCTCAAGAAAAAGTCGTTGAAAACATTACTCGTAAAGATAAAGAAGAACGTCCTGATTTAATTGTATTAACGCCTACCTGTACTTCGAGTATATTACAAGAAGATTTACAAAATTTTGTGGATCGAGCAGCTATGACTTCTCAATCAGATGTAATTTTAGCTGACGTTAATCATTATCGAGTAAATGAATTACAAGCTGCAGATCGTACTTTAGAACAAGTAGTACGATACTATTTGGATAAGGCACATCGACAAGAAAGTTTAAATCAACCTATTACTGAAGTACCGTCTGTTAATATCATAGGTATGTTTACTTTAGGTTTTCACAATCAACATGATTGTAGAGAGTTAAAACGACTTTTACAAGATTTAGGCATAAAAGTAAATGAGGTTATTCCTGAAGGTGGTTCTGTTGAAAATTTGCGTAATTTACCAAAGGCTTGGTTAAATCTTGTACCTTATCGTGAAGTTGGTTTAATGACAGCTTTGTATTTAGAAAAAGAATTTGGTATGCCTTATGTTGCAACTACTCCAATGGGAATTGTTGATACAGCAAAATGCATACGTGAAATTCAACATCATATAAACAAATGGGCTCCTATTTTGTTAGGGAAACTTGTTGATTATGAAGAATATATTGATCAACAGACACGTTTTGTATCTCAAGCTGCTTGGTTTTCACGATCTATTGATTGTCAAAATTTAACAGGTAAAAAAGCTGTTGTTTTTGGTGATACTACTCATGCAGCTGCTATGACAAAAATTTTAGCTCGAGAAATGGGTGTATATGTTGTTTGTGCTGGTACTTATTGTAAACATGATGCTGAATGGTTTAAAGATCAAGTACAGGGATTTTGTGATGAAGTTTTAATAACCGATGATCACACAGAAGTTGGTGATATGATTGCTCGTGTTGAACCATCTGCTATTTTTGGTAGTCAAATGGAACGACATATTGGAAAACGTCTAGATATTCCGTGTGGAGTAATATCTGCACCAGTCCATATCCAAAATTTTCCTTTAGGATATCGACCTTTTTTAGGTTATGAAGGAACAAATCAAATAGCGGATTTAGTATATAATTCTTTTACATTGGGTATGGAAGATCACCTTCTAGAGATTTTTGGAGGACACGATACTAAAGAAGTTATTACGAAAGCATTATCTACTGATAGTGATTTAACATGGGATACTGAGAGTCAAGCAGAATTAAGTAAAATTCCAGGTTTTGTACGAGGTAAAATTAAGAGAAATACAGAAAAGTTTGCTCGACAAAATGGTATGAGCAAAATAACAGTAGAAGTTATGTATGCAGCAAAAGAAGCTTTAAATGCTTAAATAGAAATATATATTCTATTTTGTTGCTCTAGCTTAGATTGCTAGAAAAGAGGAAAATTTATATATAAATAATTATTGGCTTTTTTTGTACGCTAACGCGCCTCCGGTTCTTCCGCCTTCGCCGGAGGTCCCACTTTGCCGGAGGGCCGACTTTGCCGGAGTCGGGGAGCTTTTTTTCTTCGCGCCTCCGGATCCGGCTCTGGCCCTGGCATCAGCCAGCGCGGTAAGAAAATTTAAATTACCGGAGGTCCCAAAGGCCCGACTGAAAGGAGGGCCGACTTTAGGAGGCGGAGGCCCGACTGAAAGGAGGCGCGTAGCGTGACCTACTGGGAAGGAGCGGGCAAATTAAAATAATTTAATTCATTTTCTCTTATTATAGTATATTATCTATATAGTCTACTAATCAAAAAAATTTCTTCCGCCTTTAGAAATTCTAGTTGGAAGCGCGACCTTTTTCAAATAAAAAAGGCTGAAGGAGTTGCTCCTTCGTCGCACCGCCTCCTTCCTTTAGCGCTCTCCGCCTCCTAAAAGTCGCCGGCCGGAGGTCCACCCTTTGCCAGTTGGTCCCCCGAAGGCGCGTAGCGTGGAAGGAGGCCCGACTGAAAGGAGGTCCCACTTCGCCGGAGGCCCGACTGAAAGGAGGCGCGTAGCGTGACCTGGAAGGAGCGGGCCGACGTTAGGAGGCAGCCCTCCGAAGGCGGAAGGAAACTCGCAAGATTTTGGAAAGTATTTTATTATTTGACGGAGGACCGACGAAGGAGGCGCGTAGCGGCAAAAGCTCAGGCGCGTAGCGTATTTTTGCTATAAAAAAAAACTTTTTGAAAACCAAATATATATAGGTATACTACTACAAAAGTGATCACAAACGAGCCAATTATACAATTTATTATTTTTTATCAAAAGGATCCATATGGTAAAACTTCGTTTAAAAAGATATGGTAGAAAGCAACAACCTACTTATAGAATTATAGCAATTGATGTTAGATGTCGGAGAGATGGAAAAGCTTTAAAAGAAGTCGGGTTTTATGATCCTAGAAAAGACAAGACTCAATTAAATGTTCCAGCGATTTTAACCCTTTTACACCATGGTGCTCAACCTACCGATACTGTAAGTCATATACTTCAAAGAGCTGGAGTTTTTGAAAAACTAAAGACTCAAAGCTAAAAAAGGAGCGAAGCTAAATGTTTAGATATTTACAATTATTTTGGTATTATCCGTCTTTTTTCTTTTTTTTGTATGTTTATACAATAAAACTTCAAAGAAAAGAAAAATTGGTATTAATTGACCAATTTTTTGCAAATGTAACAAAAATAACAAAAAGTTTCTTAGAAAAATTTAATTTATAATTATTTAGTACTTATTTCAAATACGCTACGCGCCTCCGTGTCATTTTGGTTTGCCTTCGGCCGTCAATGAATTCAATTTCCCAAAGGGCCGACCATGGCCTACCGGTTTTTGATATATTCTTTTCTTTAATATAAAATAAATATTTAAAGACAAAACTATTTTTTTTATGAGATTATCTTTCAGATTCGCGTCATATCAGCTTCGCACCTAAAAACGCTGCGCGCCTTCGGGGACCTCCGGGAAAAAGAGAACAAACTAATTTTTGGTCCCGAAGGGCCGCAGGCACTTCATTCTTTAAAGAAAATTGTGTTTTCCCGGAGCTGCTGGAGGGCCGACTTTAGGAGACGGAGTCCCAAGGTGCGCAGCAGTTTTTTCCGGAGGCCCGACCGAAGGGAGGCGCGCAGCGTTTTTAATAAAGTTATAATTTTTGAATGCTTCGCTCCTATAAAAGACTATTTATAAAAAGATTAGAAATCTTTAAAAAATAAAGTTGATATACAAGACTATTTCTAATCTTTTAGATATATTTTATTTTCTAGTAAAAGAATAGAGCTTCGCGCCTAAAAAAGCGCGAAGCATAAAGGGCGCGAAACGCACTTACGGGACCGTAAGTTTTAAGCTGCGCGCCTTCGCCGGAGGTCCACCCTTCGCCAGTTGGTCCCCCGAAGGCGCGTAGCGTGGAGCCTTCGCCGCCGGAGGTCCACCCTTTGGGGGAGTCCCTTTGGGAGGCCGACTTTTAGGAGGCGGTATGTAAAACTTATTTTTGACAAAGTTGTTCAACAGCTTGTACAATTTGTGCTGGTTGAATTACAGTTAATTCTTCTAACGGCCCACTGTAAGGAGTTGGTACATCTTGAGATGACAAACACATAATCGGAGCATCCAGATAATCAAATAAATGCTCCATAATAGTAGCTCTTAGTGACGCTCCAATACCTCCAGTTCGCATACATTCTTCAACAATCAACACTTTATGAGTTTTTTTGACAGAAATACTAATTGTTCCTAAATCTACAGGTTTTAAAGATACAATATCTATAATTTCAGGATCATATCCTTTGTACACCAAACTTTTTGTTGCTTGAAGTACATGATGTCGCATACGCGAATAAGTTAAAATAGTAATATCATTTCCAGGACGAACGATTTCTGCTTTTTCTAAACAAACTAAATATTCATTGTCGGGAATGGTTTCTTTAAGATTGTAAAGGAGAACATGTTCGAATAAAATAACTGGATTTTCGGATCTTATAGATGATTTCATTAGACCTTTAGCATTAATAGGTGTAGAACAAGCAACTAATTGAAGTCCAGGAACGGATTGAAAATAAGATTCTAACCTTTGTGAATGTTCCGCACCTAATTGTCTGCCTACTCCCCCTGGTCCGCGAATTACAATAGGTATTGTAAAATTAGCTCCAGAAGTATAATGCAACATACCAGCATTATTAGCAATTTGATTAAAAGCTAAAAGTAAGAAACCCATATTCATTCCTTCTACTACAGGTCGTAAACCAGTCATTGCAGCACCTATAGCCATTCCCGTAAAACTATTTTCTGCAATAGGTGTATCTAATAACCTCCAATCGCCGTATTTTTGTGCAAATCCCTTGGTTACTTTATAAGATCCTCCATAATGGCCTACATCTTCCCCCATAACCAACACTTTGGGATCCCTATCCATCTCCTCTTGCAAACCTTCACGAAGAGCTTCAAATAATAACATTTCTGCCATTTTTAGTAAATAAAAGTTGAATCATAAATCAATTAGACAACTTAAGAAAAAATGTTTCTAAAATACAAGTTTATTATATACAAGAATAAACGAATGGAGCAAACAAAAATTTATTTTTGCCGGAGGCCCGACTGAAAGGAGGCCCGACTTTAGGAGGGTACGCGCCTTGCGAAGCTCTATCTAAAACTTATGATCTTTTTATTATAAAAAAATAAAAAATGCCCTCCTTCGGACACCCTTCGGGACTCCCGACGGGAGGACTTCCGGCCCATGGGTTGACAAACTGGAGTATTCAATTTAAAGTCTCTATTGACTTTTGAATAAAAGTTCGAGTAATATTATTTTGCCTAATTATTTTTTGGGGCGGACGTGGCCAAGTGGTTAAGGCAATGGATTGTGATTCCGTTATGCGCGGGTTCGAGTCCCGTCGTTCGCCCTCGCTATCCAATTGAAAGTTTTATCCGCTCCTTTGTCGCGCCTTATATTATTCACCGAACGCTGCGCGCCTTGGTAGAATATTTAAGGCGCGACAAAGGAGCGGAAAGGTACGTAGTCAAAAAAGTATTCTTTTGCCAGCCGTAGCCGGAGCCGGAGCCAGAGGTCCCGGGAGTGCGAAATGAAATTCGCTCGCCCCCTTCGCCGGAGGCCCGACTGAAAGGAGGCGCGTAGCGTGCAACGTTAGGAGCGGGGAGAAATGCTCGCCTCCTCCGGAGGTCCCCTCCCCTCCTTTCAGTCGGGCCTCCGGCGAAGGCGCGTAGCGTAAATATTAAGTTAAGTAAGTTCATGTCCGCCACCTCCCAAAAGTCGCCGGTCCCTTTGGTAGGCGCGTAGCGTCCGACGACGGCGAAGGGAGGCTTATTTGCCGGAGGCTGAGAGCCCTAAAGCCGCTCCCGCTCCTTCCCAGTAGGTCACGCTACGCGCCTCCTTTCAGTCGGGCCTCCGCCTCCTAAAGTCGGCCCTCCTTTCAGTCGGGCCTTTGGGAAAAAAACTACTACTACGCACCTCGGTCTTTAATAGAATATGATGCTTCGCACCTTGAACAGAAAAAACTTTAAATTCCCGGAGGTCCGACTTTAGGCGGATCTTTAGAAATGGATAGCAATCAAATAATAAAATAAAGATTAAATAAGAAAACTACTTTCTTTAATTTCCGGAGCCGGAGCCAGAGGTCCCGGGAGTGCGAGCTTACTGCGTACCTTTGGCCGGAGGTCCGACTTTAGGCGGAGATATTGCAAGTTTTATTTTTCTTTTATAAAATAACAAAAAACCTTATTTAACTAAATCTATGGAATTTTATAAATTTAAGTCAAAGTATCAGAGATCTTTACGATCTATGTTTTCTTTAACTAAAGAATGGACTTTAGTAAACAAGAAAAAACAAGTCTTGAGTAGTGTAAATAATTTAATGAAATATCTTGAGTATTTTCTTTTCAATTGCAAATTATTTTTATTTTATTTAAAAAAAAATGATTTATTTCCGGGAGGCGAGCAATTTATTACATTTAAGGGCCGACTTTTAGGAGGCAATAATGTTTTTACTCAAAACTACATATTTTTATTTTTTAATAAATTTAAAAATAGTCGTAGTACGATTCTTCTTTTTTTTAATATACCTTTTATTATTTCTCTCATAATCTCAGAAATTTTCGAAAGTATTATAAAAAAAACAATATATTTATATAGATTTTTTCTTTTATTAAGTATTCCAGTTATTATTTTTTGTGTAAATAAAAATTTTGTATTACAAAATAAAAAAGATTATTTATCTTTTATATTACCGGAAAATAAAAAAATATTGCTACGCACCTGTTCCGCCGATGGTCGCGTAGGAGAAGACTACCAAAATGGAAAAAATTCTTTCTATCTTAAAAATTTAAGAAACGCTATGCGCCTTCGGGACCCTATTTTCAATTTTTTATCAAAAAAAATAAAAAATTTTAATTTACAAAAACAAAATTCTTCATATCTTTTTGAAGAAAAAAGATCGTATCTTTCAAGCTTCGCGCCTAATTTTTATGAAGCCTTCGGCCCTTTTAGAATTCTATCAAAGGCGCGAAGCGTAGTAGAAGGAGGTGCGAAGTACAATAAGAAGAAATTATCTCTCTTAAATCAATTTCCATCTAATAATATTCAAACTACAGATGAAAAAACAAAATATATCGATCAACAATCAATAATAATATCAAAATGGTTTTCTACATATATCAAATTAAAACAAAATTACTCAATCAAATTCCAAAATCACTATAGTACTAAAGAAAATAAATTAAAGAATATATACCAAAGTCCGGAGGCGCTTAGAAAGATAGCAAATGCTAATTCAAATTTTAAATCTTTAGAATTTTTTCCAGGGGGCGAGCAATTTAGTCAACGCTGCGCACCTTCGGGACCTACGGCAAAGAAGAATAGTTATTTTAAACAACAATTTTTACAAAAGATTGATAGCTTTTTTTTTTCATTAATTAAACCCAGAGATATAAATTATTTAAGAAGCTTCGCTCCATTAAAACTCTTATATAAAAAAAATTCAGTTCTTTTTCCGGTAGGCGAGGCGCGAAGCGAACTTCAAAATAAACGACTTAACAAAAAATCTTTTTATAGAGAAGATAACATTAATTGGTATACACAAAAAATAAATAAAAATGCAAATCTAGCACCAAGTATTAATAAACAACAATGGAGGGCCGTAGGTATCCAACAATGGATTAAATGCTTCGCACCTTCTCAGGGCCAAAGGGCTTTTCATTGTATTTTAAAAAATAAACCAAAATTAAAAGAAAATTTTCAGCTATTTCAGAATTTTCAATTTGTAATTCAATCTTTGAAACGTTTGGCTAGCGCCCTTTGGACTCCTTTAGGACAAATTTATTTTGAAAAATCATTATTCAATAGAGCACGCGATCCGCAAAGCGGACACTCTCTTTTTATTAACAATCAACACCCATCTATTTTTAGATCGTATAAAAATTCTTTCCAGGGGGCGAGCAATTTTGAACGCTGCGCGCCTTCGAGACTCCCAAAGGTGCGAAGCACGGCAAAATTTATGCTCCTTCGTCGCACCTTGCCCCCGGAAAAAAATGATTATTTAGAAAACTTCGCACCATTATATATTAATAAAACTAACAAGAAACAAATTTATCAAAAGATAAATTTTTTATATAATTTTTCTTGCCATTTTAATAATGATTATCTTTTTATCAATCCAGAAACATTATTTTTAATTCAAAATGCGGAAAAAATGTTTGGTGCGACGAAGGAGCATAAAAGTCGGCCCTCTCAACAATTAACGGCCGAAGGGCCGACTTTAGGAGGCACGAAGCAAAATTCTCAATTTTTTTTAATGGGCCGGGAACAGGCTCACAATTTATATGATTTAGACTTTTATTTAAATAATCGTTACGCTCCTAATGAAGATTTTTTTAGCTACGCGCCTAGTTTTTCAGTTTCTTTACTAGACCTTAAAGGGGCGTCAGCCACTATGTTAGAACCAGAAGAAAAAAATAAAAAACCGGTAGGCGAGCAAAAAAAAATTATTTCTAATTTTGGTCAAAGATCAAGATTTACTTCTTTTCAACAAGATTTCAAATTAATAAAAAAAAAACGTGAAAAATTACAAAATATTATTCATTCTACTAAATTAAAATTTTTAAAAAAATATAATAAATGGATTTTTACACCACAATGGTGGTTATTTCGTAAACAGGGAATACTTACTGAAATAGCTGCGCACCTTGTAGAAAATTTCACAAATATTATACAAGTTCTGTTATATCGAATTTCTACTAAACTTGATTATGCAAATAAAAAATATTTGTTCTCGACTCAAAAGTTTATTAATATTCGCTGCGCGCCTTCGGCCGAAGGACCGTTAGGTGAGGCGCGTAGCGTCCGGCGACTTTTGGGAGGTGGCGGACATGAACTTAATTTCGCACTGCCTCCTAGCGTCGGCCCTCTGGCTCCGGCTCCGGCTACGGCTACGGGAAATAATATTTTTGTCTTTCAAGTTCAGAGTTGGAATAAATTACTTGTTGAAAGAATATATACTGCACAACAAGAAAAATCTTTATGGATAAATCTTAAACTACTTCTATCAGTGAATAATAGTTCATGGAGCTTTTTTGCTTGGTTTTTTACAGGTTCCATTGTTTATTATCATTGGTTTCCTATGTTCACTGGAGTTATCTATCTATATCTATGGTTAGATTTTGAAAAAATTCGTTCTTTATCGGCTAACGCCCCTTCATGGAAAACTTTTTTAAGTATTTTAACTCATAATAGTTTTGATTCTCCTTCTCAACAATTAAGATTAGCAGGATATTTATCTAGAGGCGCGTCAGCGTTTTCAATTTATAGTAAATTTTATAGAATTTATAATGAAATTTTTTTTCTTTTAAATAGATTAAATTACATTACAACTTTAGATTTATCTCGAAGAAATAAAAATTTAGTTAGTAATTCCTTTATTACTAAAAAAACTCTTCAATCAAAATATTATTTTTGGAATCTAAATAAACAAAATACCGATGGTTTTGTAGGTGCGAAGCATGGATCTTTAAATGGATTTAATTTTTTTCAAAAATGGTATGAGAAGAATTCTAGAATTTCTAGTTTTTTTCAAAAAACTGTAGCGAAATCTTTTAGTTTGAATTGGTTAAATGATTTATTTTTTTACAATAAATTATTTTTTCCCAAAGCCGAAGCCGAAGGGAGTCCGCAGGAAGCCGGCATTTTAAGCGCGAAGAATAGGTGCGAAGCATCGAATAGAATTTCTATTAATTGTAAATCAAAACCTACCCCTCTCTTAGAACCTCTTACATATACACAACGGTGGTTATTTATTGGTTCATTAGAAAGTGGAAAATCTTTTGTAATAAAAAATCTTGCAGCAAGTACAAATTATCCTTTAATCCACATATCAATTAAAGATATTAAAAACGCAACACCTGATAGTAAATACACTAAAATCAGAAAACAAAAAAGATGGGTAGAACAATTATCAGAAAGAAGTTTTTTTTTAGAAAACATTTTTAATTTAGCAAAAATTGTGGCTCCTTCTCTATTTTGGATTTCAGATCTTCATGATTTTGAGACAAAAAATCAACTACAAGAAAAAAATACACAAAAATTTGATATCTCTTTATTAATGGCAACATTATTAAAAATTTTAAGTATCGATCTTGTACCTGAAAAACAAAATCAGATTACCTTTATAGGTTCAACAGAATATCCAAGATTATTAGACCCAAAATTTGTCTCTCGACAAAGATTAGATTTAATTGTCAATTTTCGAACACCATCTTTTAGTCAAAGACAAAGTATTTTTTCTTTTCTATTAAAAACTAAAGGATTTACTATAAAAGGCGCGAATCGTTCTTTTTATGAACTAAATTCTAATACTCTAGGATATACTTTTCGAGATATTACGAGTTTAGTAAATGAAACGTTATTGATAAAAACTACAGAAAATACCACATCAATAGATAGTAATACTATAAGATTAGCTCTTTATCGTCAAACTTCAACACAAAGCGTGAAATATAAAATAATAAGACAAGAAAATTTACAATATAAAATAGGTAAAGCACTTGTACAAGCTATATTAGTGTATCCAAAATCGATAATGCTTTTAAGTAAATATCATGATTTATGGAAAACTAAATTTTATTATTTATCAAATACTTATTTGGAAGTTTCAAGTAAAAAAGCAATAACTACTGAATTTGTTCTACTTACCCAAATATTAAATTGTTTAGCTGGTTCTGCAGCTCGAGATGCTTGGATTTTATCTACAAGAGGACCCTTTACTGAGTACAAAGAACCGTCGGCATTAGCTTTAACTAGTCAATTAAAACATGATTTTTCTATAGCTTCTAATATTCTACAATCCTTATTAGTAGAATTTTCGATGCAAGATATCAGCTTCGCACCTAAAAAGAAAAAAAATCGAAAAGATATTTCGAAAACATTCCATTTTCATTTTATAAAAAGAGCTACGTCTTACCTAGAATTTTTTGAGAGCTACGCACCTAGTTATATAAATTGGAGTATTAAAGTAAAACGTTTAAGTTTTAATTGGATACTTTTTTTTAGTGGAATTGAACATTCTACAAAAAATCTAGCTAGATTACTTTTTTTGGATAAAAGCAAAAAGAATATTTTTTCTCCAATTTTAGAAAAAAGTATTGATATAAATATTCCTTACGAAAGAAGAGAAACTAAACGACAACAGCAAAAACTTCAAAAAATTGATTCGTTATTCAATAAAATGATATATACGATGTATATGGAAAATTTAGGTTTTCCATGGGAATCAGAATATGTAATGGATTACAATCCATTTCAATTTTCACTCTTTTTTCGAGAAGCTAGACCTTTGTGGAATCCACAAACTATAATGCCCTCATATTCTATTTTATTTTTTGACCGTGATCTTCTTATAAATAAAAAATTATTAACAAAATTATATATTACATATGGAAACAAATTTCAAATTGAAAAGTTAAATCGAAAACGAATAAAAAAACAATTTTTCTGGTCAAATTTTGCTTTTAATAAAGTCGACTTAAATAAAATTTCTGAAATAAAAAAAGATTTTGGAAATTATCAACGCTACGCGCCTCACGGAATTCATTGGGCTGATTTTCATTTTTACCAAAATTTAATTCACTTAAATGCTCAATTAGATCAATCCCAAATACAACTTCCGGTTTATTTACATCAAGGATGGATAACAGCGGATCCTAATGAAAGTTTTCGAACTTTTGATATTTTATCTACTAAAATATTAGTAAATAATGCTCATTTAATTTATAAAGAATCTTTCCTTTTTGAAATCCTTTTAGAAATTTATCATTATTTATTAAAATTTTTTATTCAAAATAAAAATATTATGATTGATATAAATGAAATATTAATGAAAAACGAAATTTTATATCGACAAGATATAGAAATTATTATGATGAAAAAATATTATCAAACGCTGCGCGCCTCCCTTTGGTCGTCCCTCCGGCAGTTCCGGCCCTATTAAAAAAATTTATCACGTCTCCGACTCCTGAAGTCGCCTTTGCCAGGGGTCCAGAAATGAGAAAGACTTGGATCTCAAAAGGTCTCCTTCTCCGAAGGAGGGGACCATAGTCGCTATAATGGAATTTATAGTTCGGGATTGACGGGATTCGAACCCGCGACTTCCGCCGTGACAGGGCGGCGCTCTAACCAATTGAACTACAACCCCTAGTTTAAATGTATTTGATAAAAAAAGTATGCCATAGATATACCTTTTAAGTCAAATGAAAAAAGTATAAGAATCTTTTTTTGGTAAGGTCCGAAGGAAGCTCGTATATAATTTTTTATTAGTTTTCCCACCCTCCTAAAGTCGGGCCTCCTTTCAGTCGGGCCTCCTTCCACGCTACGCGCCTTCGGGGGACCAACTGGCAAAGGGTGGACCTCCGGCCGGCGAAGGAAGAAGGAGGCTCAGTCCTGAAAGAAGTTACGAAAGGTGCAAAGCGAAACTCCCTCCTAAAAGTCGGCCTCCCAAACCCCGGCGAAGGGCCGACTTTAGGAGGCGGAAAGAAACTTTTTTCTTCTAGTAGAAAAAACACAATAAATTTATATTGTGTAATAGAAAAAGACAACTTCTTCCGCCTATTGCGCTTTCGACCCTAGAGAGACAGAAGTACAAAATAATAATTATTAATAATATAATACGTTTTTTTTCCCGGAGGTCCGACTTTAGGCGGATATATAGCGCTTCATTTGAGAACGCGTTCTACATAAAACTAAGAAGAAGATTTAGATATATATCCAAAAACTTGACTAAATTTTTCTTTTACTAATAGACCTGAATCAATAGATTCTAATGGATCTTTACGAAGTCGGTGTCTTAAACATAATGGTATTACAGTTAGAATATCTTTAGGAGTAACTTGAAGACGTCCTCCTAAAGCAGCTAATGCTTTTGCTGCCCGATTTGTTACAATATCTCCTCTTAATCCATCTATGTTTAATTCTGCACAAATTTTAGATATATTTACACGTAAATCATGATCTATTTGAACATTAGGTAATCTTTCTCTAGCTTGCTTAATTTGTTCTCGAAGATTTGATTGAGCTTTTTCATACATGTCTCTAAAAGACACTGGATCTTTATCAAAATTAGCTCTTTGTTCTACAATTTGTACACGTAATTCAGCATCTTTTACAGTACCAACTTGTGCATGCATTCCAAATCTATCTAAAAGTTGAGGACGAAGTTCTCCTTCTTCTGGATTACCAGAACCAATTAAAATAAAACGAGCAGGATGCGATATTGAAATACCTTCTCGTTCAACTGTATTCCAACCAGAAGCGGCTGCATCTAATAAAACGTCAACTAAATGATCATCTAACAGATTAACTTCATCAACGTATAAAATTCCTCGATTAGCTTTTGCCAATAAACCTGGTTCAAAAGCTTTTACTCCTTCTGTAAGAGCTTTTTCGATATCAATGGTACCACATACTCTATCTTCAGTAGCTCCAAGAGGTAAATCAACCATTGAAATTTTAGTTTTTCCTGTAGGAATATTTTCTTTACTTCGAATTCTTTCACGAACTTCTTCACTCATAAGCTCTGGATCATTTGGATCTGAGTTAAACGGGTCATCAAGAACAACTTCAATTTCTGGCAACAAATCTACAAGAGCTCGTACTGTAGTTGATTTACCCGTTCCTCGATCTCCCATAATCATAACACCTCCAATTTTCGGATCAATTACATTTAAAAGAAGTGATAACTTCATTTCTTCTTGTCCTACGATTGCAGTAAACGGGAATACTGGACGCTGAGTTTGTTCTACTAATTGTGTATTCATAAAAAAAAGAAAAAAACAAATTAATTCTGATGAATGTTTAGTGCCTGCGAAGCGGGGCGAAGGACCGTTAGGCGCGCAGCGTTCAAAATAATTCAAATAAAATAGTACAAAATAATTCTTCTTATAACAAGACATTACTCAACCCCCACATAAATTTTTTTGAAAATGCCTGCCTGAGGGCTCCTTTGGACCGGCGACCAAAGGCGCGAAGCTGCTTTGGGGTTCGCGCCTTTAAGCTTTGCCACCTAAAGCTATTTAAGTTATAGTTGGTTTTCTTTTGTTGAGTTTGCATAAATATAAAGTGTTTTAATTATATGAAGCTTTAAATAATTCAGTTGTTTAGAGAGAGCATCTGATTGACTATACCGGCTCCGCGGGTGTTGCGTCACAAACTCAAGTTGATCCTGCCACAGCTGAATATATCGTTGTTCTTAACCGAACTAATGTTTGCATCTAAAATGGCACGCCGCTAACCCGCCTCCTAAAGTCGGCCTCCCAAACCCCGGCGAAGGCAATCTGATCTCGTTTAAAAACTTGGCAAAGATGGTGGTCCTCCAACTTGAAGAGTGAGATGAGACAAAACTGCTGCAGTAGGCCCCAGCACAATAAGAAAATTCGGCTCCAAAGGCTTGAAGGATATGTGATCGGAGGGAGGCCACCAACTCTGGACCCGGTGACTCACCATGACCAAGGCAGGTCAATCGAGCTTTCAATTGGGATCGCTTGGGATATTTAATTGTTAAGCCTCGTTCCACAAAGAGGAACACCACCGAGGGATAATAAATAATGGGAGGTTGAATCCCATTTGTACCAAGTCTCCCCGACAATGGAATTACAAACTCCTTCTACAATATCTTCCACAGGAGGGCATGAACAACACTTATCTTTGTGGCACTGTTTACAGCGTTCCAACAAGTAATGGGACCCTTAGGAGAAGGAGGGCCTACGTCCACAAGGGTCGCGGAGGTCTCCCCCAAAGGGGACCTCCGGCCGGGAAAGAAGTTTGATGCTAACAAAGGGCGCGAAGCACTGTTAATGAGGCCAGACAACCACGCAAAAAGGCAGAATAAGTAGCCGGCCGACTTTAGGAGGGAGTTTTATAAGGAGGTGCTAAGCACTAAAAAGAGCGCAGCTACGCTTAAAAGAAAATATAAAGGCGTACTACATTAACACAGAGACTATGACCATTACAAATAAGGAAATTTGGAATGGAGTGTAAGTCCACAAAATAGATAGGACAATTTGGTACTTAAATCCAAGGCCCTTGAATGAATGGAATGCTTGGTGCTTCGCTACCAAGGTTATAGGATGAATGGACTTAGACACACGTGGAGTCTTTTCAACATGCTTCGCACCTTGATATATTAATATATATTAATATATATTACATAGTACAATTATGCGAAAAGCTTTTTTTAGTTAGATACAAAGCATGAAATAATACATTTACGCTACGCGCCTCCTTTCAGTCGGGCCTCCGGCGGAGGCGAGCACTTTTCAAAGCATTATAATTCTTCTGAATTGAAGTGGAATGCCCAATTTATAAGCGCACTTGTGTTTCGGATCAAAAGGTGTCTTAGCTAAAACAACCCAGCGGATTCTTTGGAACATTACAAAAGTTCACTTGAAAGAAGCAGTCTAATAAAGCAAAGTAGGGTCATGCGAACTCACCATTGCGTTTGCCATATTTAAGTTAGACGTGACAAAAACGACTGCGTTGCTCTTGAAGCAAACTACAAAGCTCTATTGCACGTGTAATTTCTTTTATGATATTATGTAGATAAGCGGGTATAGTTTAGTGGTAGAAGTGTGATTCGGTAAGCTATTTTCTTAGTTTTAGGTTCAAATAGCTTTCAAAATATATTTGATAACTTCTTCTCTGTAAAGGAGCCTCAGGCCCTTGACTAAAAAAGTTCTAGTAAAATGTCATCTCTAAAAAAAGTAATCATTGATTTTCAGAGATTCTTTCTTAAAACATTGATGAAAGACTCCGCCTCCCTTCGCCTCCTAAAAGTCGGCCTCCCAAACCCCGGCGAAGGCTCCCCTTTGGCTACGGGAAGGGGGACTTCCGGAAATTTTAGATTACAACTTTAAAGCGAGATTGAAATATGATTTCTCTAAAGATCCGCCTAAAGTCGGACCTCCGGGAAATTTTCTTATAAAAGAATCTATGGTTAACAAATGAAGGTAGCAAAAATCATCGTGACTAAACTCTTTAAGAAATGATTATGAATTTCTTAGGATAGTTGTCTTGTAACTAAATCAAAATTATTCTCTAATTTGACTCACTTCTAGTAATAAGGCCGGTGATCTGACCATCCTAAAGATTTCAAAACAGAGATGAGGAACGAAGTAATTGAAAAGATAGGTGCGTAGTAGCTCTCCTTCGGTGACCTCTGGGAAAGAAGCACCCCTTGGGACCTTCGGAGCCTATCTATTCAAAGGGATCATCTAAGATGTAATGTGAGACGTAAAAGTCTAACAAAAACGTACGTAGATGCTAGAAAAAAACGTTTACTAAGTAGTAGATTTTGAATTTCTAGAGGAGCTGGATGAAAGAAATCTTTCATGTCCGGTTCTGAAGTAGAGATAGTTCTATTCTATAGATCAAGCATAGATGAAATAGAGTAGAAAACTATCGACTATAACTTATAGCCTTCCAAGCTAATGGTGCGGGTTCGATTCCCGCTACCCGCTATAAAATAATTTTCCGGAGGCGAGCAAAAGATTTTTATCCGGGGGCGAGCATTATTAATATTATTATTATTATTATTATTATTATTAGTATTATTAGTATTATTAGTATTATTATTAGTATTATTCTATTTTCTCAAATTATGAACCCGCCTCCGGCCCTTTCATGATAGGTGCGAAGCACAGACTGAATAAAGTACAAAGGACCGTAGACAGCCGAAAGCTTCCTTTTTTTTAGGTGCGTAGTAGCTCCCTCCTAAAGTGGGCCCTTCGGCGTTTTATTGATTTCAAAAAGAGCTAAAGCCCTTCCTTACGGGCCTTTCCTTTGTTATCATAAGTGTGAGCCGGTCGGAGGTGCGAAGCTCCCCAAAGGGAAGGCGCAAAGCTCCCTAAAGGTACGTAGTCAAAGCGTCCATCGTCTAACGGATAGGACAGAGATCTTCTAAATCTCCAATATAGGTTCGATTCCTATTGGGCGCATTTTTTCTTTTTTTAGTTTTTTATTATGCGTAATAATGAGCTTACGGCCCACTGACTAAGTAATTTGTCGATACTAAGAAGAGGCTACTTTGTTTTTAGAAAGAAGCAAAAATCCCCTTCGGGACATGCTAATTCACTCCCAAAGGGACCTACGGCTTCGGCTACGGCAAAGTAAGTGCTGCCACTAAAAAACCAGTGGCCAACGGGACATGCTGTCGCAGCTCAGGTATTCCCTCCTAAAGTCGTTCCTCCGGCGGCACTTTTCAAACCGTCGCCGGAAGTTCGAAGGTTGCACTACACCTACATGAATGTCTGAAAGAACTATATTTTATTTCTGCTGCTTTGTTTTTGAAAAGTATCTATAGCTCATAAGAAATAGAATCAGATAATCAAAATCAAATGCCGTGCTAAACGCACCTTCCCGGAGCCAAAGGGGGAGCCTTCGCCGGTCCCTTGGTTGGTTGGTTGGTTGGTTGGTTGGTTGGTTGGTTGGTTGGTTGGTTGGTTGGTTGGTTGGTTGGTTGGGAGGAGGCCGACGACGGCGAAGGAAGGCTTATTTGCCGGAGGCTGAGAGCCCTAAAGCCGCTCCCGCTCCTTCCCAGTAGGTCACGCTACGCGCCTCCTTTCAGTCGGGCCTCCGGCTCCGGCGACTTTAGTCGGATGTCGCACCTTTGGGAATTTTTATCTTGGAAAATTGAATCGATAAGGCTTTTTTTTCAATTTTAGTAAGCCCTTTATCGGATTTGAACCGACGACTTACGCCTTACCATGGCGCCACTCTACCGCTGAGTTAAAAGGGCTTATTTTAGAGTATTTCTCCGCATTTTAGATTATAAAAAAATTTATTTTTATGTCAATCCTGATTGCTTCGCTACGCGCCTTCGGCCGAAGGACCGTTAGGTGAGGCGCGTAGCGTCCGGCGACTTTTGGGAGGTGGCGGACATGAACTTAATTTCGCACTCCCGTGACCTTATTTCATTTAATTGTTGTCAAGAAAAAAAAACAGATCCTGAAATCCATAGGAACGGAAAGGAACGAAACATTATGGACTTTTGTTCTTAGTACCTTAAGACTGTAATTTTGTTCAAATCAAAAAGGATCTAAGTGACTTTAGTACCATCTTAATTTGGGAACCAATTTCTTTGGAAATAATAGAAACAAGTTGTCCATCTTCCTCTACGCTCGGTTAGCGCAAAACACCCCCTATCTACACACCAACCTGTATTGACTAATGGCTGAATAAGTCTCGAAAGAAAAAATTAATTTCTTCGAGAAAATCAAATTCCCAAGGCGCGCAGCGGTTTCAACCGGGATTTAGATTTATCCATCTAAATTTTTATTGGGCCGAGCTGGATTCGAACCAGCGCAGGCGTTGCCGACGGATTTACAGTCCGTTACCATTAACCACTCGGTCATCGACCCTTCAATATAGAAAAATTTTACCGGGGGCGAGCATAATAAAATAACGTTCGGGCGGTTCCTTCGGACCTTATCTTTTTAGTTTCTCTTTCGGACGCTACGCGCCTCCTTACGGACCTGACTTTTGTTTATAAAAAGATGATAATAATTATTATTATACGTGCCGGTTGAACCGCTGCGCGCCTTTGGGAGTTATTAGGGCCGAAGCCTATACTATCAACTTAAGACGAAAGAGCCGGCTAACGCCCCATGGGGTTCAAAAAAAGGAAGGCGAAGTACGGGTCGTTGACGTCCGCTAAATCCTCCCGAAAATGACCTATCATGGTAGGGCCAAAAGGCGCCTACCTGCTGGGCTTTAGCTGCAAGAGATTCTACCCCCAGGGGAATTCGAATCCCCGTCGCCTCCGTGAAAGGGAGGTGTCCTAGGCCTCTAAACGATGGGGGCTTGTGTACATTCGAATTCTATTTTACTAAAATTTATAACGGATGTCAATAGGCTGTTGTTTCCCGAAAGGGAACAGAAAAGAGAATAATATGATTAATTCATTAAACAAACTAAAATTCTTGCCAGCCGGTAGGTGCGAGCTTTAGATATCTTTGGGGAGTTTTGTTTTTTTATTCCTAAAGGTGCGAAGCATCTTTATTGCTAACTCCCCCTTTGGGGACTTCCGGCTAAAAGTTCAAACTTTTGCTCGCCTACCGGTTTTTTAATTAAGGTACGTAGTAACTATGAAAAAGAATTATTCCCCGAAGGGGATATTTTTCCCAAAGGAGACCTCCGGGACTAGAAAACCACACGCCCATTGGGCGTATGGTTTCCATTGAATGAGCTAGAAAAGGACTATGCCAAGTCTAGAGGGAAGTTGTGAGCGTTACGCTCGTGCATAACTTCCATACCTAGGTTAGCACGGTTGATGATGTCAGCCCAAGTGTTGATTACACGACCTTGGCTGTCAACTACGGATTGGTTGAAGTTGAAACCGTTTAGGTTGAAAGCCATAGTGCTGATACCTAGAGCAGTAAACCAGATGCATACTACAGGCCAAGCAGCTAGGAAGAAGTGTAGAGAACGAGAGTTGTTGAAACTAGCGTATTGGAAGATTAGACGACCAAAATATCCGTGAGCTGCAACGATGTTGTAAGTTTCAAATTCTTGACCGAATTTGTAACCAGAGTTTACAGATTCGTTTTCAGTAGTTTCACGGATCAAGCTGGAAGTAACCAAGGAACCATGCATAGCGCTAAATAGAGAGCCGCCGAAAACACCTGCTACACCTAGCATGTGGAATGGGTGCATAAGGATGTTGTGCTCAGCTTGGAATACGATCATGAAGTTGAAAGTACCAGAGATACCTAGAGGCATACCGTCGGAGAAGCTTCCTTGTCCGATTGGGTAGATTAGGAATACTGCAGTAGCAGCTGCAACAGGAGCGGAGTATGCAACAGCGATCCAAGGACGCATACCTAAACGGAAAGATAGTTCCCATTCACGACCCATGTAGCAAGCTACACCTAGAAGGAAGTGAAGAACGATTAGTTCGTAAGGACCACCATTGTATAGCCATTCATCAACGGAAGCAGCTTCCCAGATTGGGTAGAAGTGCAAACCGATAGCTGCAGAAGTAGGAACGATAGCACCAGAGATGATGTTGTTTCCGTATAGAAGAGAACCAGCAACTGGCTCACGGATACCATCGATATCTACTGGAGGAGCAGCGATGAAAGCAATGATGAATACAGAAGTTGCAGTTAGAAGAAGAGGGAACATCAATACACCGAACCAACCGATGTATAGGCGGTTTTCAGTGCTAGTAATCCAGTCGCAGAAACGACCCCAAAGGTTTGCGCTTTCGCGTCTTTCTAAAGTAGCGGTCATGGTAAATATTGGTTAGTAATTTAATAATGTGTAACTCAAGCTATATAATATAAGCTTGTTAAATTATATTATTACATATCAACCTTTAGCTGTCAACCTTTAGTTTTTTCCATAGTCTTTTCTTTTAATGGCTCGAAGCACATTATCTTATCTTCTTTTATTACATAAGAAATTAGTATTAAAATTTTGACGTAAGAAATTTTTTCTTACGCCTAGCTACCTAAAGGGACCATAAACGCTACGCGCCTCGCCATCCTCGCCCCCGGTTTTTTTATCCCGGAGGGACGACGTTAGGAGGGAGCCTTCGCCGGCCGGAGGTCCGACTTTAGGCGGATGGCCGACTTTTAGGAGGCGGGAGAAAATTTGTTTTGTTTGCTTCATACGGATTCAAATTCTATTATGTACGTTACACTGATGCCGATGATGCTAGTCCCGAACGGCGGGCGTGTAAACACCCTTTGTTATAGTTCCAGGGGAGTGAACTTAGTCTGAAGAAGTGCCTAAAAGGTGCGAAGCAACCAGAGGTGCGAAGCAAAATGCTCGCCCCCGGAAAAGAAAAGCTAAAAAAAGTATAAAAAGTAAAAAATAGGCGCGAATCTTAAATGCTCGCCCCCGGTTCTATAAAATGATGGAGCGAAGCTAAAATACTTTTCCCGGAGGTCCGACTTTAGGCGGATCTTTTTTTTAGTTTATTTAAGTACTGTTTTTTGTCAGATAGGTCCTTTAGGAAGCTTCTCTGTGACTATTTTTTAATATAAAAAATCAAAAAAAACGAAGAAGAACTCGAACACATTAAGATTATTGAAAATTTAATTAAAAAAAGTGCTACGCACCTTTAAAAAATCATATTGATACTTCTGTAGAGGCGCGCAGCGTTGGCATTTGATAAAATATTTCCTAAAGGATCCTGTGGGCTTTGGTTTTTATCAAATTGCAGTTACCATAATAAGAGAGTCTTCGCTAGGAACAAGGTGCCCCTTGGGTCTTCTAGCTATAATTTGTTGAAAAAATCTATTCGACCATGCAAAACAAAGATGCTTGTAAATCATTAAGTAGTTGGGTAAGTTTATCCATCTCCTTGTTAGTTCTGACTGTGCCACTAATTTGGCCATATAATTCAACAGCATTTCCAATTTATGCACAGCAAAACTATGAATCACCCCGTGAAGCAACCGGGCGTATTGTATGTGCCAATTGTCATTTAGCAAAAAAACCTGTGGATATCGAAGTTCCACAAGCAGTTCTTCCAGATACTGTATTTGAAGCGGTAGTGAAAATTCCTTATGATACGCAAATAAAACAAGTACTAAGTAATGGAAAAAAAGGGGGACTAAACGTTGGTGCTGTATTAATTTTACCTGAAGGTTTTGAATTAGCACCTCCTGACCGTATTCCTCCAGAACTAAAAGAAAAAATTTCTAATATCTATTTTCAACCTTATAGTCCAGAGAAAAAAAATATTCTTGTAGTAGGACCTCTTCCTGGAAGCAAATATAGTGAAATTGTATTTCCAATATTATCTCCAGATCCTGCTACTAACAAAAAAGTATCTTTCTTAAACTATCCAATTTATTTAGGTGGAAATAGAGGACGTGGACAAATCTATCCTGATGGTAGTAAGAGTAATAACAATGTTTATAGCGCTTCTACAGCAGGAACAATTACTCAAATTACCCGTAAGAAAAAAGGTGGATACGAATTAATTATTAAAACACCAGATGGTAGTGAAGTAACAGATATTATTCCTCCAGGACCAGAATTAATTGTTGCAGAAGGAGAATCTATTAAAGCAGATCAACCATTAACAAATAATCCTAACGTTGGTGGTTTTGGACAAGCAGAAGCTGAAGTAGTTCTTCAAGATCCACTACGTATTCAGGGTCTGTTAGTCTTCTTTGCATCTGTTATTTTGGCACAAATTTTCCTAGTTCTTAAAAAGAAACAATTTGAAAAAGTACAACTTGCTGAAATGAATTTCTAATTTTTTCCGGAGGCGAGCGAATGATATATTTATGTGACTCAAAAAGGTTTGTATATTTATTGGATTTTAGGCCCCAAAAGCTATCAACGTGAATAGGAGGTGCGACGAAGGAGCAAGTGAGGTCCGAAGGAGGAAGAAGCTTCGCGCCTTTTTTTTATAACAAATAAATGATTTCCGGGGGCGAGGATATATAAACCAAATACATCACAGAAAGCGCCCGATTTTTTCAAAAAATTGATCATATGGGTTTTATGAGATGAGTTTAGATGATCTCCTTTGGAGACGCTTACATTTCCAAAATGTAATAATGAAATGCTTAAGTATTGAAAGTGTTGAATATTGTTATTTAATTCCAATTGTTTCACAATTAGCAGACTATTGGGGAGACATAAAAATGGCATGTTTGTGTAAAATAATGTCACGACAAGTCAAACAACACTTAATTCATGCTATTCATATACATTCGCTTTTGTCGACTCCTTTTCGGGACCCTTTGCTCTCCGGGTCCCAAAAGGGCCGGGAACCGGCTCAGTTAAAAGAGGTTCTATGTGCTCTAACAGCACATCAGAATTTATTACTTAATAATAGATTGACCAAGGGTGCTGTAAAAAGCAGAAAATGTTCGATCCTTGGGGAAGCTTCTAGTTGTCAGTCTTCCTCTCGTCCATATTCAACATCTTCCTATCTATTGCCTTCCCAAAGTGGATCATCAGTGCAACGATTTCAGATGGAAATTTTTATAGGACAAAAAGATCTCAGACAGAAGCCTTCCTTCCTCTTCGGAGATGAACCTAACAAAGAAAGGTGCGAAGCAATTCGAGAAAATACATATAAACAAGTGCTACGCACCTTCCCTTTCAAGCTATGGTCAAAGAATCCTTTAAGCGAAAACTTTCCATTTTCCCAGCAAAATAACCAAATTTACGCATTGTCTCCTTGGGCCGAAGGCTTCGCGGAAGCACCTCTAACAGAGGGAATTCAATTTCTTTCAGACGAAAGGTGCGTAGCTCAAAAAAAGAACGCTTCGTACCTTAGTGGAAACCTCCGAGAAAGGCGTATCCTTGCTGTTTTACATAATATAGATAATTCTTTTTTTCAATTATTAGAAGATAGAAATAGGAAAGGACCTGACGGGCAACCAATTCACATGAATTTTATCGATGAGTGCTTCGCGCCTTTACTTCCGTTTTATGGATCTTCTTCGCTACGCACCTGTAAACCTTCATTTCAAAAAACCCCGTATGAAGTACAAGATTTTATATGGAATCTAGAATCTCATATGGCTGCTGACTTTTTTGGTCAACCGGAATCAATAAGACAGAAAAGGGTAAATAAAATCGTAGAGTCTTTGTTTAAGGGCCATAGGCAGAAAGATCTTTATTTTTTGTTTTTGCAAATTTTACGAAATCGCAAAATTTGGAAAGCAGAACAATGGTATCCTTTTGTATCTACAATCTCCTTGAATTCTAGATTGTTTGTTTCTAGGTCCGTAGGCTCATCTGATGATTCTTCTTTTTCATGCTTCGCGACCTCCCCTTTAGGGGACCTACGGAGAAACGGGCTTTATGGATATCATAAAAAAAATCTGAAAAAATGTCGGCAAATATCCCTTCGGGACCTCCGGGAAGATAAATTGTCTCAAAGTTTTCTTAAAAACTCTCAATCTGAAAAACAATTAGGTCAATTAGTTACAATTTTGATTAACAAATAATTATTGCCTGAGGGGAGTTAGCCACTTTGGTCGGCCCGCTCCTTCCCAGTAGGTCACGCTACGCGCCTCCTTTCAGTCGGGCCTCCTTCCACGCTACGCGCCTTCGGGGGACCAACTGGCAAAGGGTGGACCTCCGGCCGGCGACTTTTAGGAGGTGCGCAGCAGCTCAGTTGCGTTCCTTTTGAAAATTATTGACTAATGAGACCAGCGACATGTCCTTATCGGTGCCATAGTAAGAAATTGTGGATGGAATCATTTGACAAAAAAATTTATCCCGGAGGCCCGACCGAAGGGAGGGGAAATATGGTATTTATAAAAAATTAGGAAATACCAAGTACAAAAAGTTTCTGCTGTGCACCTCCGGCCCTTAGGAGATCAAAGGGCTTTAGCTTTTCGAATTTTAAAGTGATTCCCCTCAGAAATGAATTTCTTTGGGGAATTCTTTTTTTGCTGGTTCAGTGAGGGCCGCAGGCGGCCTAAAAATTTGTTTTTTCACTTGCCAAGGGTTCTCTCTTTCGAGAGCTATTGTTCATGATGACCAGCGGCATGACCCTATCGGCATTGAGAGACGGGAATCATTTTATTATATGCCTGTCTAGTTACACCGATGGCCTAAGAAGAATTGAGGTGCGAAGCAGTAAAATCTAGGGCCGAAGGCTTCTATTCTACTATTTACCCCCTATTTTTTTGGCCATTATAAGGATGAACCTAAACCAACATAAGAACCATAAAAGAAAAGACCTACTAAGCCAATTGCAACAATACCTACAACTGTACCTATTAACCACAACGGAATTCTTCCGCTTGTTCCAACATTAGACATCTGTTCTACTCCCTTCAAATGTGTATTGGAGGTCTTGACTCAGGATTAACACAGTCGCAAGCAAAAAAATCATTCAAACAAAAAACTCCAAATAAATAGTTCTCTAAGAGATCCTTTGTTTTTTTGGATCCCCTACGAGAGGGCAATGGTCAATCTCGATTACTAGTTAAAGAAATAACTAGAGAAGAGTACTGCAAGCACGAAAATAAGTAGCAGCCCCCAGTATAAACCAGTACGGCTTAATTCAACGCTTTGCTTGTTCGGGTTTGGTGTGGTCATATTTGTGCACTTAACTTAATAAACAGCTTATCTTTGAATGAACTGCATTGCTGAGATAGAGCCCAAAAAGAAAACTGTAGGCACAGCTAGTCCATGAACAGCTAGCCATCTAAACGTAAAGATGGGATAAGTTCTATCGATAGTCATTTAATGCCTCCTATAAGGATCTAGTAAATTCGTCTAGTTGCTCTAGAGTGTTAAAACGTCCCGTAATTAAAGGCACTTCTTGACGACTCTCTGTAAAGTATTCATTGGGACGAGGACTCCCGAATACGTCATAAGCTAAACCAGTACTAACGAACAACCAGCCTGCTATAAAAAGCGAAGGGATTGTAATACTATGGATTACCCAGTAACGAATACTGGTAATGATATCTGCAAAAGGGCGTTCTCCCGTATTCCCAGACATGGTTACCTCCGTATATAAAGACAAGTTATGATTCGCAAATAATGTTGTTGCCTCCCTTTAAGTGGCTACCGCCAAAGAATCCCGAAAGGGAGGCTTTTTGGCTCACTTTTATTAGCCTTGTCAGGTGGTATTATACTAAAAGTATTTGCAAAACATGCTAAGTAAGTATAACTAAGATTTCTTTAAGACAGCAAGGCCCTAAGAAAATAGGAATCTAATTCTTGTCTAAGCCCAAAGCTGATGCATATCTAGATAAGAATAAGATAGCCTACGGCCTTTTTTATCAAAAAAAGAACACAATAATTTTCTAAACGCTACGCGCCAAAGGGCCGACCAAAGGTACGCAGTCATTTTTTTATTAAATTTTTTTTACCGGAGGCGAGGCGCGAAGCGTGTTGAGGCGCGCAGCGTAAGAAGTTCAGTTGCGAAGCTCAATTTGAATCTGTACCATAAAAAGATTTCTTATCGGATCAAACTATTATTTATTATTGATGTAAAAATTTTAGAAACGCTACGGCCGACATTAGGAGGCACTTGGTATTTTTCATTTGAAATTTGAAAGATCCCTTCCCGGAGCCAAAGGGGAGCCGTCGCCGGGGTCCCTTTGGGAGGACGACGACTGCGAAGTGCCTTCGGCCCAAAGGGAATGAAAAAAAGTATTGATATTTAAAAAACTTCCCTTTTTTGAATCCAAGAGAAGACTCTTATATACAACGAGATTCGTCCATCTCCCATCAGTCCTTTAGATTGAAGATGGGAGAAAAAGGAGCGAAGCTCAAATGCCGCCGGAGCCAGAACCGAAGGTCCCGGGAGTGCATTAGTAAGTCCCTTCGGGAAAAAAATTGTTTACTAATTTAAACAATTTCATCTTGTTCAATATATAAGAACAAAGAAGCCATAGTTACAGCTGGAAAAACTAATCCTACTAGGGGAACTAAAATAGATGGTAGATAGGAAGCACTCATAATTTTGTTTCCTCATTTACAGCCTTGTAAAAAGAACACAAAGCCAATTATTTAATAACGAAAAGATATTTGTATAAGTCTAATTTAGAAAATCAAAACAAAAAACTATTTAGTACTAAATGAATTCTGTTTTCTATCGCTGGCCTACACCGATGTCTGATGCCGGTCCCGTGAGGTGCGCAGCGAAAAACTCTGTGGCTGGTTTCTTTATCGTCTTTTGAAACCACGTTCAGGCCCGTTTTCGCCGGTTAACGCCCCTTGGCCGGAGGAGGCAGAGGGCTGGCTCCCAAAGGGACCGGCGACTTTTAGGAGGCGGGAGCTGCTATCGACGCGCCTTTGAGAGTCCCGAAGGAAGCAGCTTCGCGCCTTTGGGGAAACAAAAAGGAACAGTGTTAAAAACAATACTAAAACAATTTTGTCTATTAGAGATGCGCTTGGCGCCTCACAGCACCATTGGTGAAGTAAGAAAAAAAAGCACCATTGGTGAAGTAAGAAAAAAAAAGGTTTTCTTACGAACCTTTGCCGTTGCTTGGCACCTCCAAGTTTTGGATAGAGATCCAGAGCGTCCTTCAGATCTTTGCTCTTTCATCTCTGCCTTTGGCCTTTTTACAAGAATAGTTCTATTTCACTATTTTCTGATAGAAAAGTCTAGCATAAGAGCTTATAGTTAACAAGGGCCGAAGGCAACTTCTAAAAATATTTTCAGTTGTAATAAATAATGCTTTTTATACAAAATTCGTCAGAAATCTAAGGTCCATAATAAAATTCTTGTCTGAACAGCCGAAGCGCCGAAGGCACTTCATTTTCTTCTGTTACACAAGATTTTTTGTATAACACGAAGAAGATGCTCGCCCCGGAATTTATTTTTTACTTCCAAAGGATGCTCACACGCTTCGTTCTTTTTCGGGACGATGCGGCCGGAGGGCCGACTTTTCGGAGGCGCCGTTAGGTGACTTGGGACTTCTCCGCCTACGAAAAGTCGGCCTCCCAAAGGGACTCCCCCAAAGGGTGGACCTCCGGCGAAGGCTCCACGCTACGCGCCTTCGGGGGACCAACTGGCGAAGGGGGAGGCAAAGGGACATGAACTTATTTAATTTTTTCGCACCTCTGGCTCCGGCTCCGGCTCCGTCATCAGCATAAGAATAACTTAATATCATCATCATCATCTTTTTTACTTAGTATAGACTAGATTTTGTACTAAATGCTCGCCCCCGGTGGCCCCTTTGGGGTTTCCGTGCTTCGCGCCTACGGAACCATTGGCGCCGTAGAAGATTGACTAAATTTTTGACATGGAGCAGCTCTATAAAGTTCAAATAATTCTCCTAAAACCCCTTTTAAAATAGCTCTAGGTACAATTAAATCTAAGAGACCATGATCTAAAAGTGATTCCGCTACTTGAAAACCATCAGGCACTTCTTGATTTAATGTTTGTTCAATAACTCTTTTGCCAGCAAAAGCTATATAAGCTTTTGGTTCAGCTATGATGATATCACCCAACATACCAAAACTAGCAGTAACACCTCCAGTTGTAGGGTAGGTTAAAATAGATATATAAAGAAGTCCTTTTTGAATTTGATGAATTTGTAAAACTGAAGCAATTTTTGCCATTTGCATTAAACTTAATGTACCTTCCTGCATGCGTGCTCCTCCGGAAGCGCAAACAATAATTAAAGGCAAAGAATTTTGAGTAGCATGCTCAATTAATCGTGTAAGTTTTTCCCCTACTACAGATCCCATGCTTCCTCCCATAAACTGAAAATCCATCACTCCTAAAGCAACCGGAATTCCATTTAATTCTCCTATACCTGTTTGAACTGCATCTGTAAGTCCTGTATGTAACTGATTCTCTTCTATACGATCTTTATAAGATTGTTGATCAACAAAATCGAGAGCATCACAAGGTAACATATCTTCATCCATTGGTTCCCAAGTTCCAGGATCAATTAATAATTCGATCCTTTCTGTACTATTCATCTCCAGATGATAGCCACATTCATCACAAATACGTTGATTTTGCTTTAAAAATCTAACATACAACATACTTTCACAATTATCGCATTGTGTCCATAAACCTGCACTAGGGTCCGATTCAGGATATTTAGGTTTCGGAGTTGTAAGCAATTTTAGTCTGCGTTTTTCTTCAAACCAATCAACTAATGACATAAAAAAACCCCCTTGAAAATAATAAAATTAAAGAAAGGCGCGAAGCGTGGCGCGTAGCTCGGCGAAGGAAGATAATAAGAAGTTTAGTGTAGTGAAAATGAAAAGGCCCCGAAACGGGGGTCTCCGAGACGAAATTGTCTTTTTACGTTACATAAGATATTATTAGTAGTATTATTATTATTATTATTATTATTATTATTATTATTATTATTATTATTATTATTATTATTATTATTATTATTATTAATAATTATTATTATTAATAATTATTGTGCTGCGCGCCTCAAAAGATCGGAGTCGGAAGAAAATTTTTTGATTAGTAGACTATATAGATAGTCTGTACCAAGTTGAAAAAATTTTTCCAATAAATACTTATTTTTCTATTCTGCTTTCGCGCCTCAGGGCTTTAGCTCAACATGAAAATAGGTATATACCAATAGGATAAGAAGCATCTTTTCCTATGCACGTCCGAAGGACGCTTCACACAAAGGTCTTTTTCAAAAGGGATATCGATGGTATTCAGATCCTACAATATAATTAATTTACTATCCAAACTCTCTTTGATGTTGTTTTCTATTTATTTGTATTATCAAATGATTCGAAGTTTATATCAATAGACGGTTCCCTAAAGAGCCTAAGGTACGCAGTAAGCTCAAAACATTTCTTATTCAGTTTCAGAAACTATTCTGTATCATAAGAAAAAATTTTATTACCAAGTCGTTTAGAACTGTCCCGTAGGGCTTTAGCTACATGAATTATTCAATTTTTCTTTAGCATTTATTTCGGAAAAATTTTTTTGACTTGGTATCCACTATAAAAAAGCTAAGTGCCGCCGGAGGGCCGACTTTAGGAGGCGCGTAGCGGTAGGTTCGGTAGCATGTCCCTTTGGGAAAACCTTTTTCTTTCGCCTACGGCCCATAACCTATGAAATTTCCCTTTCTTTGAGACCTTAAGGATGAGACAATTCATGAGCTTCATTAGAGATTCTAAAGAAAATATCCCAAAGGGACCTCCGGGACGTGGCAGCCAACTCAGGAAATAATTGTTTTTTAAAAATGGGCGAGAAGGGATTCGAACCCTTGTCCTTATAGTTCGGAACCATATGCTCTAATCCACTAAGCTACAAGCCCATTGTTAAAAAGTCAAAGGTGCGCAGCATGAATCACAGATTTTATCCTAACCTAAGATAACTTTTTTTTCAATTGTTCTTTTATTTGGTCAATTCTGAAAACAATTTAATAGTAGCCTAAAGCCCTTCTTTGTCATTTTTTCCGTAGGCGAGGCGCGAAGCGAAAAGATGCGCGGCTTAGGAACCTATTTCCTTCTTGACTTTGATGGTTTTTCCTTGCTTCGCGCCTCGAATATCATGCTTCGCACCTAGGTGCGAAGCATAAAATTTATAGAAAGAAAAAAATATTTACTATTTCATATTAAATATAGATAATTTAATGATGTCCTTCCATTGATTCACCAATATAAGCTGCAGCTAAGGTGGCAAAAATTAAAGCTTGGATACCACTTGTAAATAAACCCAAAAACATCATAGGGATAGGAACAACTAAAGGTACCAATGAAACTAATACTGCTACTACAAGTTCATCTGCTAAGATATTTCCAAATAATCGGAAACTTAGTGAAAGTGGTTTTGTAAAATCTTCTAATATATTAATCGGAAGAAGAACTGGAGTTGGTTGAAGGTATTTACCAAAATAACTTAATCCTCTTTTATGTAAACCAGCATAAAAATATGCTCCAGAAGTTAAAAGAGCAAGAGCAACCGTTGTATTAATATCATTTGTTGGTGCTGCTAACTCTCCATGAGGAAGTTCAATAAGTTTCCATGGGAAAAGAGCACCAGACCAATTACATACAAAAATAAATAAGAAAAGTGTTCCAACAAAAGGTACCCAATCACGATATTCTTCTTCTCCAATTTGGGTTCTAGCTAAATCTCGAATAAATTGTAAAACATACTCTACAAAATTTTGAGTTGCATTTGGTACTGTTTCTAATTTACGAGTACCTAAAAAAGCTACTGCTAAAAGAATACCAATTACAACCCAAGATGTAATCAAGACTTGCCCATGAACTCGTAAGTCACCAATTTCCCAATAGAAATGTTGACCTACTTCCACTGCAGATATCTGATATAAAGAACTAAAACTATCAATAGAAGCCTCTGTAATATACATAGTACTTTTTGAAAAAAAATAGAAGCTTTAAATAATTTACTCAAACAGCTTCGCGCCTAAATAAATCTCAAAAGCGCGCCTTTTGCGCGTGATAAAAAAGGCCGTAGGCTGCCGAAGGACCGTAGGTGCGCAGCAGAAAATTTTTGCCGGAGGCCCGACCGAAGGGAGGGGAAAAATAACTAACAACAACTTTTTTATCTCCCTCCTAAAGTCGGGCCTCCGGCAAAAAAAAAGTTCGTGCTTCGCGCCTATGTATCTCGAATAGGAAACTCTGAATGGGAAAATATGCTAGTAGAATTGCATCAACTTCTTTCCCATAGGTCCCTGCTAGGGGATCTAATAAATACTTCTAGGAAATCTCCAAGTTTAGTATATCTATATAGAATAAAAGTATATTCTTCTAAAGAATTAATTAAAGATTACTTGAAAACTAAATTTATCTTCAAGCGCTTATCAGCCGTATGATAATAATAAGACTTTCGCTTTCAAAATGCTCGCCCCCGGATCTTTTTTGTTTTATTACGCGGATAGTCTCGGTAGGGCTTTAGCTCGGCGTGAACGAAAGATTATAGTATGAGCTTCCTGCGGACCTCGGGTAAAAAGAAAATTTCTTTCCGGCCGTAGGTCCCCCGAAGGGGGAGGGCGAGCGATTTTATCTTTTCTAGAACTAATGCTCCTTCTAACTTATCTATCTTCTTTTGACTGTTTAAGGCGCGCATCTAAGTAACTCTATTACGTCCTTCTCGAATTGCAGTAGTTAATTTGTCCAAAATCCATCGAATTGAAGATCGAGCATCATCATTAGCTGGTATAGGCATATCAGTAAGATCCGGATCACAATCAGTATCAACTAAACAGATTGTTGGAATACCTAATTTTATACATTCTTCAACGGCAGTAGCTTCTTTCTGCTGATCAATTATAATGACAATATCTGGTAAACGTGTCATATACTTAATACCATCTAAATATTTTCGTAATTGAAGAAGTTGTCTTTTTAAGACAGCAGCTTCTTTTTTCGGAAGCTTATTTAGTAGACCGGCATTTTCTTGATCTTCAAGTTGTTTTAGTCTAGTTACTCGTGTTTCTATTGTAGACCAATTAGTAAGCATTCCACCTAACCATTTTTGATTTACATAATGACATCTAGCTTTTTTAGCAGCTGCACTGACAAGATCTGCTGCTTGATATTTAGTACCAACTATTAAGAATTGTTTTCCTTGAGAAGCAGCATTAGCAAGAAATTCACACGCTTCGGCTAATAATCGAGCTGTTTTAAAAATATGAAGTATATAAATACCTCGTCTCTTTGTAAAAATATAAGGCGCCATTTTGGGATTCCACTTACGAGTTTGATGACCAAAATGAACTCCTGCTTCCATCATTTCTTCTAAACTTATAGTTAATGGTTCTGCCTTCATATAGAATTTATTAATTTTTAAGAGCAATAAATAAAATAATGTTGTTGCTGCCCTGCTTCACGGGAAACTAAGGTCCGAAGGACGGCGTGAGTCTTCTTTTTCAAAGAACCAAAAGGTTTCTTCGACATGCTTCGCACCTTTACCGCTGCCTTTGGCAATTGTTTCTGTTTTTACCGATGAGAATGTTATTTAGTTGTACTAATGGTCTCCTTTCCCTGAAGGAAGAGTAACCTAACGGTCCTTTAAAGAGGATAGGAAGGCCAGAGAGCCGTAGGCTATGTAGTCAGAAGAAATTTTCTTCTTCTAGTACAATATATCTTATATTGTGTAATATGCTCTCCCCCGGAGAAAGATTTCTGTTCAGAAAACAGTTTTTTCCATTTTCGGCATTACGAGACTCCCTTCGGGACCTCGGGCATCGGTACTTTTTTTCCAACCTTAAACTTATTTACAGCATCTTTTACATGATTTCATCATTTAACAAAATGAACTATTTTATTAAACCCACTACACAATGTCTATATCAAGATAGCCTTCGGCCTTTGATAATTTTCCTATGCATGCTTCGCACCTTTGATTTTAGGAAGATATTTGGCATGAGACATAACAATTCATTTTTTTATCTACCCAAAGGCTTCGCGTGCTCCTTCGTCGCACCTATGGCATTATAAGGTGCGAAGCATAATAATTTAATTTAAAAAATTTTCGTACTATCAACGCTACGAATCTCGCGTGTTTATGAGTCCTTTTTGACTTACGCTATATAATTTGTGTTGTGTTGAGTTAAAAAATAGAAGATATTTTCTTTTTTTTAGGTAAGAAATTATTTGTTAATTGTTGAAGACAAATTTTTTTTGTTTCATAATTTAGGGATTGTTCAGTTAATTGTTTTAACGAAGTATGAAGCCAATTTCGTTTTGTAATATATGGTTTACAAAGGCAAACCATAGGTGCGGATCGTTTATTCTGTACAACAATTGTGTTGTTCTCCCTTAACGGTACCAGAGAAGAAAAAATTTTTCTCATTGGGACTTTATGTCTGTGCTGTGCGCCTGAAAGAGAAGTGAATTTTTTTTTTTTAAAAGTGTTCTGCTGATGTATCGAAAAGAAAGTTCCTGTTCCATCTGGGATCCAAACGACAGGAGCTTGTTTTAAACCAGTCCCAGCAGGAATCATTTTACTAAGTAATACATTTTCTTTTAATCCCTTTAACCAATCCATTCGACCTTGAAGAGCAGATCGACTTAAAACAGTAATTGTTCTTTCAAAACTTGCTTCTGATAAAAAACTATTAGCATTTAGCGATGCTTGAGTAATACCTAATAATACAGGTTTGCAAGGTAATGGTTTATAAAGTACACGATTCATTCGTTGTGCTTTAGAAATTTCAAGAAGTTCTCCTGGAAAAAAAACACCTAAAACATCATAAGGAAATGCTGTTCTTATTACAGCTTTTGGTGAAAAAGCAGTAAAATCTGTATTTTCAACAATTGCTATTTTACCACTCATTTGTCGTACAATCACTTCAAAATGTTTATCAGAAATATAAACTCCTTGGGATAAGTATACTTTTTGAACTTGATCTACAGTTTCTAATTGACTATATTCAAGAGCTTTAGATGCTCTATTAACAGAGATTTGAGATAGCATTAAATCCATTTGTGTCAAACTTCCTATATAATTCCGAAGTTGTTCTTTTATACGTGCTACTAAAATTTCAAAACGCATGTATAAATTAATGACTACTTGATTTCCTATTCGAGCTTCTAATAATTGTTCTGCTTTTGGAAGTCCTTGAATAATATCACTAGCCTTAAGTCTCTCATAAGCAAGTGTTACTAATGTATCTCCTTCATTAATCGCTTGTTTATGAAAAGCATGTGCTACACCTCCAGTAGGAATTAAATAAAGTTTTGCTAATCGAATTAAAACCCTTCGGCCTTCATTTAAAGATAATATATGACCAGATTCGGGAATCATATTATGAATAAAGGGTTCAATATCTTTATTTCCAGGATCTCGTGAAGGACAAATTGATTGTCCTATTTTGACTTGTTGCCCTTTAGTGCCTTCGGCCCGAAGTTCTTTCAGGCGTTGTAAGGAAACAATTTTTTGCTCCTTCCCAGTAGGTCCCCGAAGGGGAGTCGCGCCTAAAGAAGAAAAATTGATTAATTCGCTTCGCGCCTCATCCGAGTCCCATTGGATAAAATGACACCAAATTAAAAAATAAATAGATAGTAACCAATTTTTTATATGATAGATATTTTTGTTATCGTTGATAAAAAGTTTTTTTTCTTTTCTTTCAAATGTCGTTTCATCCGTAATCCATAGAACAGAAGGAATGTTTTTTTTTACAAAGAAACTTATTTGAATGGTAGAAACAAAAGTTCTAACAGAAAGAATGGAAAATTCTTTTAAGAAAACAAAAAATTGACCTAGTAATCCAATAGAAGAATCTCCCTCTTTGACACCTTTGGTTAATAAAATCGCCGGAGGGCCGACTTTTAGGAGGCGTTGTTTAAGAAAAGTTGTTGTTTTTGATAACGGATAATTTAAAATTCCTTTTTCTGGTAGATCCTCTTCCTGTTTTGTTGGTGAGCTAAAATCCTTACAAGATAAAGGGGCGTTAATCAAATAGGAAGACATTTTCTTAGAAAATTGATCTCCAAAAGAAAGAGTTAAAATCCATTCATTTTGTTCACTAATAGTATGTATTGAACCTGTATGTTTACTAAATATTTTTATGTGCTGCGCACCACGGTATGTTGACTTAAGAGAAGAAATTGTTGATTTTTTTCGACCTCCTTGGACCCATAGAGCAATAGATCGTTGTCGGTTATAGGTTGAAAATAATAAAGCTTGAGGGCAGCATAACACGTGATTTCGGATACCAATTGGTAAATCTCTTTGGATATAATCTTGTGTTTGATAAAAAAAAGAAAGATTAAGAGTTGCATTAAGGAATTTGTTTAAATGACCAGAAAATATCCAAATATAACTAGTTTTTTCGACAATAGGACTAAGATAACTACGACTAGAAGCAAATTCCATCCATAAGTTCACTCGACTAGAGGAACATAAAAAATGAAGAAAATGTCGCTGTTTTAAACAAGATGCACGAAGACCAATAGGATTATAAAAAATTTCACCTTGAATATGAGAATAAATATTTTTTTCTATTTTTTCTTTTAATGGAGCGATGCTAGCACGAACTTCAGCAATAATTTGTCGTGATTGGACATATTGATGATTTTTTACAAGAAGTAAACTATCTTGTGGTACATTTAATACTTTTTTCTTTCCAACAAGATCTTCTATAATAACAGAAAATGCTTCAGGACATGTCCAAGCAGGACGTCCATGACGATTTCGTGTTGGTTGAATAATTTTTGTCTTCTGGGTCCCAGGTGGGATAGAAAAGTGAACAATTCCATTAAATGGAGCTCGTACATGTTCGGCTACGCCTCCTGTAAAAACACCTCCAGTATGAAAAGTACGTAAAGTTAATTGTGTTCCTGGCTCACCAATAGATTGGCCAGCAACAATGCCAATAGCTGCTCCAATTTCTACTAAATTCCCACAACTTAAATCCCATCCATAACATCTTTGACAAGCACGAGGCATACTTTTACAAGTTAATGGCGATCGCACTATAATCTCAGACGTCCCCGTTAGGGGAGCTATAGGTGAAAAGGTTTTTGGTAAATTCACTAGAGAATTTACTAAGTCAGGTGCAAGATCTTGATTTCTAATTGCTATACATCGCTGACCTAAAAATACATTACGTGCCAAAACTCGTCCTATAAGTCTTTCTTGCAGGGATAATAAAGAATTACTTCCAGCACTTACTTCACGAGTCGTTTTTCGATCTCGAATTGAATTAAGACGTATTCCCTGCATAGTTTCACAATCAGGATTACGTATTACCACATGTTGTACAACTTCTACAAGCCGACGTGTAAGATATCCAGCATCAGCAGTACGTACAGCAGTATCAACTACTCCTTTTCGTGCACCATAGCAAGATATAATATATTCGGTTAAAGATAAACCTTCACGTAAATTACTTTGTATAGGAAGATCAATAATATTTCCTTGTGGGTTTGCCATTAATCCTCTCATTCCTACAAGTTGGTGGACTTGAGAAACATTTCCTCTGGCACCTGAAAAAGACATTATGTGAACTGGATTGAGTGGATCTGTAATTCGAAAATGTGAAGTCATTTCACGTTTTAAATATTCACTAGTAGTGTGCCAAGTTTCAACAACATGACGTAATTTTTCTACTGCATGAATAGATCCACGTCGATATTGTTCTTCTGATGTATGTGCTTGATATTCTGCATCTCGAATTAACCAAGTTTTTGAAGGAGTTGTTATTAAATCATCCACTCCTAAAGAAATTCCAGCTTGTGTTGCATGTCGAAAACCTAATGTTTTTAATTGATCCAGTATTTGTGCTGTACAATTGCTTCCTAAATAGGTTATTAACCTACCAATCAATTGTCTCATGGCACCTCTATCCATCACTTGGTTGTAGTAGATTCTATCTCCAAATTCGGCTGTCAGTCGTGCCATAAGTAAAAACCTCCATAAAAAATTTTATTTAATGTTTTAAAGTACCAAAATGTCCCGATGTGCTTCGCACCATTGGTTCGTAGGTACCTATGTGAACCTAACCCGCTTCGCGCCTTGGGGACTACAAGACTCTCTCATAGGACGCCTTTTACGAACTAGTGGCATCGCCGTAGGTCCCCAAAGGGGAGTATTGAAAATTTTTTTTACAACGTAGGTCCGAAGCACGCCTTTGTAAATTGCACCGAGCCTACGACCCTTTTGCAAAAAAAACCAGGTGCGTAGCAGCAATTTTTTTGTTGCAACATTTCCCCTTCGGGGGACCTCTGGGACTGGAAAATAAAGAAAAATTCTATTGTATAAGGGACCGTATTTCGTTCGCTCTTTAAAGGCGCGAAGCGCTGTGGGGCCGTAGGTGCGAAGCAAATACACTATATAATAAAAAAGTAGTTATCCGACGGCCCTTAAACTATAGATTCTACAATTGTTACTCTTTCTTTAATGATAATAGCGATTTTTTTTCCGGCCGGAAAAAATGTATAGGGGCGGGCGCCTCCAAGGCGTGCTTCGCGCCTTATTACTCCTCTGAATTCCTAAGGGGCGTCAGCCTAAACTAAAATGTTCTTGAATTGATTGTTGAATTTGTTGATTAAAAAAAACTCTTCCAGCAGTAGTTAAAATATATTTACTCAAGTAACTGCCGTTTCGATTTTTTTTAATATAAAAGTTTTCATAAATATTTATAGAGTTCCCTAAGGAATCAACCTGATATTCAATAGGTCCTTTACGAGATGATATAACGGGATATTTTGCATCCCAACGTAACCATAAAAAACAAAAAAGATTTATTTGCCCTTTATGAACAGAAATTAATACATCGTCATAATCATAAAAAGTAGGAAACTTCTGTAAACGCCTCCCTAAAGTGGGCCCTCCGGCGAATTTGTTTCCCATAAAGTTCCGATAGGACCGAAGGCGCGAAACTTTCATCTGTTGAGAATCTTTTTGTCGATACTTTCTAGATTCCCAGAGGTCCCTTTGGGATATTTGCTCCCGATATTTTTTGGAAGACAAATAAGACGATTCAAAACGAAGTTGACGACTTCCGTATATACCAATAGATCCTTCTAAAGTTAAAACATATAATCCAAGAAGCATATCTTGACTTGGGACCGCTACTGCTCGTCCTGTTGCCGGCGATAGTAGATTTGATGGTGACCACATTAAAATACGAGCTTCAACTTGTGCTTCCCAAGATAAAGGTACATGAACAGCCATTTGATCTCCATCAAAATCCGCATTAAAACCAGCACATACTAAAGGATGTAAATGAATTGCACGTTCGCTAACTAATACTGGTTGGAAAGCTTGTATACCTAATCGATGTAAAGTAGGTGCTCGATTTAAAAGTACCAACCGATTTTGTACAATTACTTGAAGTACTTTCCATATAATTGGTTCTTTATTTTGAATTATGCTTTTAGCAGCTCGGAGATTTGGTGCTAATTGTCGTGCGATTAATTCTCGAATAATAAAAGGTTGAAATAATTCTAGTGCCATTTCTCGAGGTAAGCCACATTCATGTAAAGCCAATAAAGGCCCAACGACTATTACCGAACGACCAGAATAATCGACACGTTTACCTAATAAATTTTCTCTAAACCTACCTTTCTTACCTTTTATTAAAGCAGAAAATGATTTATATGCTCTTTTATTGTAATCTCTAAAAGTAGAGGAACCCATTCCATTCGCTAATAAAGCATCAACAGCTCGTTGTAAGGATGCTCGTTGAAGGCGCGCAAGTAAACCTGAAAGTACAAGAGTACCTTGATATGACAACCAAATTGAAAGATCTTCATTTCTAAATAAGACTTTTCGATATAATTCATTTAAATCAGAAGTAATTAATTGCCCCTCTCGTAATTCAACAATGGGTCTTAAATCCGGAGGTAAAACTGGAAGTACAGAAAGTACCATCCATTCTGGTTGAGTTCTTGATTGGATAAGATCTCGAATAATTTTACTAGATCTGATAATTAATCTTTTTTCACGTTGAATATCGGCGCTATGTTCACTATTTTTATATTTTCCTGAAACAGGAAACCACATTTTTTCTGTTTGTTCAACAGATCTTTCCCAATTTTTTTGAAGAGAAACTAATTTATTTTGTAAATTCAAATTTATTAACATTCTTTGAATTCCATACCCACCAGTAATAATTTCTCTACTTTCACAATCACGATACCACTTTGAAAGAAAAAGTTCTAAGGCAATACGCCAAGGTACATAAAACCTATTACAAATAAGTTTTGGTTCTAAAATGGGTTTAGAAGCTAATCTTAATAAACGTTTACGCGCTAAAATAATTCTTTGTGACAATTTAATCTGCTTCGTACCTACAGGACCATTGGCATTTGCTTTATCTTGAAATTCTTCTAGGACACGGCGACTACGTACCTTAGTAGATAAAGAGATATTTTTAGTTTGTAAAAAATGTTTACGAGCTCGAAGTCTTTTTCGTGTTAAAATTCGTTTATAAGCTCTTTCGTGTGTTCCTATTCTTAGAGTCCCTAAAAGTCGAAATTTTGAATATGTACCTGGTCCTATAACAAAAGATCCACAATAAACTAAACTTTCGACATCTTTAAGTGGCATCTCAAGTAAATGTGAAATAACACTAGGGCGATTTTTTAGATACCATACATGAGTAACGGGGGAAGCTAATTGAATGTAGCCCATCCTATGTCTTCGAACTCGAGATTCAGTTAATTCAACACCACATTGTTCACAAAAAGGAGGAGAGTCGCTATCTCTCGGCCCTTTATATTTTCCACAACTACAAAATCCACTTTTTATTGGTCCAAAAATTCGTTCACAAAATAAACCATCTCTTTCTGGTTTATGTGTTTGATAATGTATGGTATGAGGTTTTAGAACACGTCCTACAATTTCTCCATTTGGTAAAATTCTCTCCGCCCAACTACGAATTTGTTCAGGAGAGGCTAATCCTATACGAAGATTTTGACCCTTAGGGCTTTCTTGGCTCTTAGAGTCTTCCCCTATCAGGGACCTCTGTTCCCATCCGGAATCCCGTGAGGAATGGAGGTGCGTAGCACTATTATTTGAGTAAATCATAAAAATTTTTGTAGTCTATAGAATTTTACATTTGATTTATTTCTAGACAAATAAATTAAATATTATATCAAATAGAGTCTCTTTATTTACTTTATTTTTTATGTAAATCAATTTTCGCCTAACGGCGCCTCCTAAAGTCGGCCCTCCTTTCAGTCGGGCCTTCGCCGGAGGCCCGACTGAAAGGAGGCGCGTAGCGTGACCTACTGGGAAGGAGCGAAAATTTATTGATAAAAGCTACGTTCCTTGCTTATGGTGCCAAAAAAAGGCGCGAAGCCCCGAGAGTCACTAGTACGAAGTTGGTTGAAAATTTGAAGTATTTTTATCTCTAAAGATCCTTTTTGTGATCCAGTTCCCGTCCCTTTATAGATCTTAAATAATAAAATAAATTATTGGTAAAAGAGTTCTGTTTTCGGAGCCAGTAGGTGCGATAGCATGTCCCCGAAGGGGAGGGCTCCCAAAGGGACCGGCACCTTTTGGGAGGCGCAGCGTTTCTTTTATTTCTTTTTGTTTTGAGGTCCGAAGGACGCATAAATAGAATAAGACTAACATTATATGCTATTATAGTTTGTGAAAAATTCATTGAATAGAATATGTTTCTTCCACCAAAGTGTATGTTTTGCGTCTCCGTTAAGGGCCGTAGGCGTTTTTAGTAAAAAACCCTAGAGCCTTTTTGCCAGAAATTATGCTTGCCCTCCCCCTTCGGGGGACCTCCGGCGGAAAAATAAGGCGCGAAGCTCAAGTGAAGGCGCGAAGCCTTCTTCCCAAAGGTGCGAAGCACGGCATTTTTTGTTTTTTCCGTAAGAATTAGAAGTGTGCTAGCTTCCTTCGGACCTTTGGATAATTATAAATATTAAAGAAATAAGGAGTTTTTTTTATGTCTCGTTATAGAGGTCCTCGTTTAAAAATTATACGTCGTTTAAATACCCCTCTACCGGGTTTAACATCTTCACCTATTGTTAATTCTACTTTGAATAGTAAGTCTCAACGAAAAGATAAATCTGAATATCGTATTCGTTTAGAAGAGAAACAAAAACTTCGTTTTCATTATGGAATCACAGAACGACAATTATTAAGATATGTTCGTTTAGCTAGAAGAGCAAAAGGATCAACTGGTCAAGTTTTACTTCAATTATTAGAAATGAGATTAGATAATATTATTTTTCGCTTAGGTATGGCTCCTACAATTCCTGCAGCTAGACAATTAGTTAATCATGGTCATGTTCTTGTGAATGATCGTGTAGTAGATATACCAAGTTATCGTTGTAAACCTCAAGATGTTATTGTTATTAGAGATCGAGCAAGATCGCGTGCTTTAGTGGACAAAAACCTTAATAATGCTCAAGAATCGAAAAACCGCTCCGCGCCTTCTCGAGACTTTTTGAGCAAATTACCAAGTCATTTACGTTTTAATCCAAAAACTTATAAAGCATCTGTAAATCAAATAGTAAATCGTAATTCAATTGGAGTGAAAGTAAATGAACTTCTTGTTGTAGAATACTATTCTCGTCAAGCTTAAAGGTGCGAAGCAAAAACTCCCTCCTAAGTCGGCCCTCTGGTAAATTCTTTTCCATTTAAAACCCAAAAGGGCCTTCGGCCCCTTGGTATTTATTTTTCTTTTTTAAATTTAGTTTATTAAACACTCGGCTGACGCCCCTTTTTTTCTTATATGAAATGAATAGGTGGGTAGCGTTTTTTATGAACAGAGTCCAAAGGATTCACTCTTCTGCCAATGCCAATCCATAGGATCCTATCAGTAAAGTAGAATTGAAAATGACTTGGAAAATTGTAGCGTAGGGCTAGTAGGTGGAAGAATCATTTTTCAACTTGGTACCAACTATTTCTTTTCTTTTCTATAGTCTAGTGTACCAAGTAAAAAAAAATTTTTTAAAAAATCATTGCCTCCGGAAAAAAGGCAATGCTTCGCACCTACGGCCCTATTCATCTCCTTCAAAATCTTTGCACCTCGATAAAAAATCCTAAGGTGCAAAGATTTTTGATAAAAATAAAAAATTTTTGAGAATGGCTTAAGATCGAACGGAAAGAGAGGGATTCGAACCCTCGGTAGACAAAAGCCTACATAGCATTTCCAGTGCTACGCCTTCGACCACTCGGCCATCTTTCCTTGTTTTTTTTTACTTTCATTTTATTATAAAAATCTCTTTTATATCAAGCTTATTTAGAGTTTCTAAACTAAAATTGATTTTATATGTATTTAGATTAAATGCTCGGAAATAAAAATTTTTAATGTAGTGTACATTAGTTATTATTAGTATAGTGTTCCAAGTCAAAAATTTTCTTGCGTCTATGGCTTATTAACTAATGATCTTATCATATGAAGAGTCACCAAAATTTTTCAGCCTAGAGAAACTCCATAAATATCCCCCTTCGGGGGACCTCTGGCAAAAAGAACTATTGGTCTGAGGAAGATCTAGATTACTTATAAAAAATCTTTTACTTCGAGCGCCTTCGGCCCATTAATTATTTCTTTTGAGCTTCGCTCCTATTGGTTATAGTTTACTATTTCCACTTTCTTTTTTTTATTTTATATTTTAGTACACCATATAAAATAAGAAGTTCTTTCAGACATAAAGCATAGGTTCGAAGCATCCGAAGGAATCGAACGGTAATTCTGTTCAAATTATTATTTATTTTCCGGGGCGAGCAATTTTCCCAAAGGGCCGACCAAAGGGAAGCATTTTTTAGTATATTGTTACCTTCTTACTAGGTCTCAAGAGAGACCCTTTGGATCAAGACAAAAGTCTTGAAAAGGCTGGCGTCACTAAAGGTACCAGAAGTGGACGAAAAGTTTTTAATTGAGTACATAATCTAATCTAGATCTATTCGATCTAGTGTACTAGTCAAAAAAATTTTTTATTGGACCTTTTTTCACACCTTTAGATTCTCTGTCGATAGTCCTATTCGTTGATAGTTCTTTTTCCCGGAGGTCCCCGAAGGGGATCTACGCCGACCGTTTTTGGAAATATAAAGACCATCGGCATCGATGAATAGTCAGTCGTTCATTGGAAGGAATCGAAGTGAAAAGGAGGGCTTTAGCTCAGAAAATATTTTTTTATTAAACTCAAATGCCAAGATCTCAAAGAAATGATAATTTTATTGATAAAACTTTTACTATTGTTGCAGATATTTTATTACGAATCATTCCGACTACTCAAAGAGAAAAAGAAGCTTTTACTTATTATAGAGATGGAATGTCAGCTCAATCAGAAGGAGAATATGCAGAAGCGTTATTAAATTATTATGAAGCTATGCGTTTAGAAATTGATCCTTACGATCGAAGTTATATACTTTATAATATAGGATTAATTCATACTAGCAATGGAGAACATGTTAAAGCATTAGAATATTATTTTCAAGCACTTGAAAGAAATCCATCTTTGCCACAAGCTTTAAATAATATGGCTGTAATTTGTCATTATCGTGGAGAACAAGCTATTGAACAAGGAGATTCAGAAAATTCTGAAATATGGTTTGATCAAGCTGCTAGTTATTGGAAACAAGCAATTGCCTTAGCTCCAAATAATTATATTGAGGCAGAAAACTGGTTAAAAATTACTGGCCGCTTAAAATAATAATTTTTCCGGGGGCAACAAGTATATTTATTTTTTTTATCTTACCGATGTGATTTCCATCCGAGTCGCCGGAGGTCCGACTTTAGGCGGAGATAGAAGAGAGCTTTAACTCAAAGTATTGTATTATTTATTCACTGGTTGATGTTTTTTTTGAGGGGTCGTCAGCCGAAGTACTAAAAAGGGCTGGTAATCGGCTCAAGTTTTTTTTTAAAAAACTTTTCTACTGAGTTAGTACAGATTATATAGTGTATCAAGAGTAAGATTGGGGCACCTCCGAATCTTACTCTTGATATCATTCCTTTTTATGGATCGAAGCTTTAATTAAAAAAATATAGCTTGAAAGTGCTGCGCGCCTTTAGGACCTCCGGGAAAAGTCAAGTCGCTTCGCGCCTTTCCCCCGCCGTAGGTCCCCCGAAGGGGGAGAAAAACAAAAAAGTTCTAGGGGGGGGCAAATGCCCCCCCCAAAAATCCCAGTCCTCAATTTGGCGCGAATCCCGGGAGAAATGAATTATAGAGTATCAATAGTATCAAATTCAAATTTAATTTCTTTCCAAACTTCGCAAGCAGCTGCTAGTTCAGGACTCCATTTTGCAGCTTCACGAATAACATCATTACCTTGACGAGCAAGGTCACGACCTTCGTTACGTGCTTGAACACAAGCTTCTAAAGCTACACGGTTAGCTACTGCTCCAGGTGCATTACCCCAAGGGTGACCTAGAGTACCACCACCAAATTGAAGTACAGAGTCATCTCCAAAGATTTCAGTCAATGCAGGCATATGCCATACGTGGATACCACCAGAAGCTACAGGCAGTACACCAGGCAAGGATACCCAGTCTTGAGTAAAGTAAATACCACGACTACGATCTTTTTCAATATAGTCATCTCTAAGAAGATCAACGAAACCAAGAGTTACTTGACGTTCACCTTCTAGTTTTCCAACTACAGTTCCGGTATGAATGTGGTCACCACCAGACATACGTAGTGCTTTTGCTAGTACACGGAAGTGCATACCGTGATTCTTTTGTCTATCAATTACTGCGTGCATAGCACGGTGAATGTGAAGAAGAAGACCATTGTCACGGCAATAATTAGATAGACTAGTATTAGCAGTAAAACCACCGGTCAAATAGTCATGCATGATGATAGGTACACCTAATTCTTTAGCGTATGCAGCTCTCTTCATCATTTCTTCACAAGTACCCGCAGTTGCATTTAGATAGTGTCCTTTAATTTCCCCTGTTTCAGCTTGAGCTTTATAAATAGCTTCTGCTACAAACAAGAATCTATCTCTCCAGCGCATGAAAGGTTGGGAGTTTACGTTTTCATCATCTTTAGTAAAATCAAGTCCACCACGTAAGCATTCATATACAGCTCTACCATAGTTTTTTGCAGATAGACCCAATTTTGGTTTAATAGTACAACCCAAAAGAGGACGACCGTATTTATTTAGTTTATCTCTTTCTACCTGAATACCATGAGGAGGTCCTTGGAAAGTTTTTACATAAGCTGGTGGGATTCGTAAATCTTCTAGACGTAGAGCTCTAAGAGCTTTAAATCCAAAAACGTTACCTACAATGGAAGTAAATAGGTTGGTGACGGAACCTTCTTCGAATAGATCTAGAGGATAAGCTACGTATGCGATGTACTGGTTTTCTTCTCCAGGTACAGGTTCGATATCGTAACAACGACCTTTATAACGATCTAGGCTAGTAAGACCATCAGTCCAAACAGTAGTCCATGTTCCGGTGGAAGACTCAGCTGCAACAGCTGCTCCAGCTTCTTCCGGAGGAACTCCTGGTTGAGGAGTCATACGGAATGCAGCTAAAATGTCGGTATCTTTGGTTTCATAATCAGGAGTGTAATAAGTAAGTCTATAATCTTTAACCCCTGCTTTAAAGCCAACACCAGCTTTAGTCTCTGTTTGTGGTGACATAAGTCTCTCCCTACAATTTATAAAATCATTATTGGAAGCACAAGGTCTGCTCGACAAAGAATTGCTCTTTTTCATTATTTTAGGCTCCTATATGTTAGTTAGAAGCCTATGAGCAAAAAATAAACTTTTGCCAGGCTAACTCCCCTAGTATACCGTTTGAATTCTAGGGCCGTAGGCAACAAAATCAAAGTTTATTCTATTTTTGTTTTATTCTATCTATATTACAGATTTATTGTAACTGCATACATTGATTAAAACAACTAAGACAATAAATAAGTTTGTATGCTGCGCACCTTCTTTTTTACCGGGGGCAAGTGGCTAACGCCCCTCCCTTCGTCGCGCCTTTGGGGAAAATTTTCAAAATCTATTCAATAGGTACCAGAAAAGAATAAGAGCTTCGCACCTTACGGCCGAAGGCACTTTGTTTTATGCCCCCCTTCGGGCTTGTTGTAAATCTCTATTTTTTTAACTTTTCTTTAGGATCTTGCTGTCAGTATCTTATGCTTCGCCTCCTAAAGTCGGTCCTCTAACTTCTTTTTATTTCAATTATTTCTAAAATGAAGATACGAAGTGATTTTCCAGTCTTTAGATTTTTCGAATCTTTTAGGAATGTGCGAAGCACGCTTGCATGCGGTCCTTGAAAAGGCTTCGCGTCTGAAACGATGTTCCCATGATAAAATAACTTAATTAATAGTGAATCCTTCTTATAGAACTCAGAAAGTTTCGTTACGTTAGCATAGCCAAAGAAATAGGCCAAAGTCAAAAAAAGGTTTGAAAGGCGTATTCGTCAAAGGTATCTTAATTCTTTAGCTCAAAATGCTACGCACCTCTTATAGTACATAATATTTTGTATAGTGACAAATAAGTTAAGAATTTCTAGATATTTATAAAATATAGAAATTCTTGACTTATTTTCAAGAATATGATATTTTATAAATATCTAGAAATAGACGAAAAAAAATAATCACTCTATTTGGGTGTTTCTGCTGCGCACCTTAGACACGCACGCGTCAAATTTATTAGAACACAAAAAAGAGCGTGCTTCGCACTGCTCATCTTACTTTTCTCTTCTTTAAAAAGATGTAAAAGTTATTAATTGATTGAATGAATACAAGATGTAGAAGCATCACTTTCAATATATACACTTTAATAATAGGCTTTCTATGAAAACGAGCTTTTTTTCACTTGGAGCATCTACAGTAACTACAAAAAATGTAGGACGTATTACTCAAATTATCGGTCCTGTTTTAGATGCAGCATTTTTACCTGGTCAGATGCCTAATATTTACAATGCTTTAATTGTTAAAGGGCAAAACCCAGCAGGTCAAGAAATTAATGTAACCTGTGAGGTACAACAACTTTTAGGTGATAATAGAGTAAGAGCTGTAGCAATGAGTGCTACCGATGGCTTAATGAGAGGAATGGAAGTAATCGATACTGGAGCACCTTTAAGTGTTCCAGTAGGTGAAGTAACATTAGGTCGAATTTTTAACGTTCTTGGAGAACCTGTAGATGAGCTAGGTCCTGTAAATGCTACAACTACATCTCCAATTCATAGATCTGCTCCAGCTTTTACGCAATTAGACACTAAACTTTCTATTTTTGAAACTGGTATTAAAGTTGTAGATTTGTTAGCTCCTTATCGTCGAGGCGGTAAAATTGGATTGTTCGGGGGTGCCGGTGTTGGTAAAACTGTATTGATTATGGAATTAATCAATAACATTGCTAAAGCACATGGTGGTGTTTCTGTTTTTGGTGGAGTAGGTGAGCGTACTCGTGAAGGGAATGACCTTTACATGGAAATGAAAGAATCTAAAGTTATTAATGAAGAAAATATATCTGAATCCAAAGTAGCTTTAGTTTATGGACAAATGAATGAACCTCCCGGAGCTAGAATGAGGGTTGGTTTAACCGCGTTAACTATGGCTGAGTACTTTCGCGATGTAAATAAGCAAGATGTGCTTCTTTTCATTGATAACATTTTCCGTTTTGTACAAGCTGGTTCAGAAGTTTCAGCTTTGTTAGGTCGTATGCCATCCGCGGTTGGTTATCAACCTACTCTTGGTACAGAAATGGGAGGATTACAAGAAAGAATTACTTCTACAAAAGAGGGTTCAATTACTTCTATTCAAGCTGTTTATGTACCAGCTGATGACTTAACTGACCCAGCTCCGGCTACTACTTTTGCTCACTTAGATGCGACTACAGTTCTTTCTCGTGGTTTAGCAGCAAAAGGAATTTATCCTGCAGTAGATCCTTTAGATTCTACTTCTACTATGTTACAACCTTGGATTGTTGGTGCTGAACATTATGATACAGCTCAAGGTGTTAAAAAGACATTACAACGTTATAAAGAATTGCAAGATATTATTGCTATTCTTGGATTAGATGAATTATCCGAAGATGATCGTTTAACAGTAGCAAGAGCTCGTAAAGTAGAAAGATTTTTGTCTCAACCATTTTTTGTAGCAGAAGTTTTCACAGGATCTCCAGGGAAATATGTAAGCTTAGCAGAAACAATTAAAGGTTTTCAGATGATTCTTTCTGGAGAACTAGATCATCTTCCAGAACAAGCGTTTTATCTGGTTGGTAATATTGACGAGGCTACTGCCAAAGCTGCAACCATACAAGTTGAGAGTGCATAAACTATGACATTAAATCTTCGTGTAATGGCCCCCAATCGTATCGTTTGGAATTCTGAGGCTCAAGAAATTATACTATCTACAAATAGTGGTCAAATTGGAATTTTACCAAATCACGCTCCTTTATTGACTGCTTTAGATATTGGCGTGATGAAAGTAAGAATTAATAGTGATTGGTGTACTATGGCTTTGATGGGTGGATTTGCTATGATTGAAAATAACCAATTAACAATCTTAGTGAATGAAGCAGAAAAAGGTAGTGAGATTAATCTTGAAGAAGCTCAACGAACATTTGATTTAGCTCAAGAAAGTTTAAATCAAGCTACAGGGAAAAAACAAACTATTGAAGCAAATCTAGCTTTTCAACGAGCTAAGGCTCGATTAGAAGCTGTTAAAGCTAATCCTTCATCTGCATATAACTAAAAGGTTTCTTTTATCAATATCAAGGAGGGCCTGGTACCGGCGGGCGCGGAGCTGTGTTTCGCGCCTATGTACTTGACTTTTTAAGAGAAAAATAAATGTTGCTCCTTCGTCGCACCTCTTTTTTTCTTTTTTAAGATTTTATAAGGTGCGACGAAGGAGCAACCTTTTTGTCGCCTACGGCCCTCGCACCTTTTGTTTTTAGTAGAATCCAAAGATTTTTTTATTATGAAGTGAGAAATCTATTGCCAAAAAAGGAAAAGCAGCAAAAAGGCTTCTCACCTTCGCCGGCCGGAGGTCCACCCTTTGCCTTTGGGGGAAGGAGGCCCGACTGAAATGAAAGGAGGGCCGACTTTAGGAGGCGGAGGCCCGACTGAAAGGAGGCGCGTAGCGTGACCTACTGGGAAGGAGCGGGCCGACCAAAGGGAGGGGAGCCGAAGGGAAGACTTATTGCAAAAATTTGACTACTTAAAAAGTAATAACAGAAGGAGCGTTAGCCGACAAAATTTTTAGGGCCAGAGGGCTTTAGCTCAAACAAAAATTTTGCTCGCCTACCGGTTTTTATAAATTTCCCCAAAGGCGAGACGAAGGAGCGGTAAAAAATTTTCCGGAGGTCCGACTTTTAGGCGGATATTTTATATTTTTTACGGGGCAAGGTGCGTAGCAATATTTTTCCCAAAGGGAGCTCCGGCGGCATGTTGCTTCGCATTCTTTTTTAAATGTTCTGTTCTAGCTAAATTTCTTAGTACGCTTCGAGCAGTTGCCACTTTCTTTTTTAGTAGAAATATTGTATAGGAGCTAAGCACGAAAAAGATAATTTGCCTACTATTGGATTTGAACCAATGACTCTCGCCGTATGAAAGCGATACTCTAACCACTGAGTTAAGTAGGCTATTAGATTTATTTTACCTGACATGAAAAATTGATATCAAGCATTTTTTTCTACTCTGCTTTCTTGTTTGTGCTTTGCACCTTTGTATAAAGAGGCGAAGCAGTATTGTCATTAGTCCTTCATGCTATTTTATTTTTTTTAATGAGTTGAGCAATTAGCATGTTCATTTCTTTTTTATTTGCTTCGCACCTGTTAGAAAAAAACAAACTTTTAATGTTTTGAAAAGTTTAAGAATGCTAACGCACCTTCTAGTGATGATTTACCCATCAAACATTGAAGGTGGTAAGAAGTTTGTGATTTGTACTATAAAACTTAGCTAAAGCCCTGTAATTTTTCTATCTTCTATTTCTATAAAAAGATGGGATTATTATATGAGATTATTTTGTATTGACTTGAAGGAAATCATTTTGTAAACTATATAATGGGGCTATAGCTCAGCGGTAGAGCACCTCGTTTACACCGAGATTGTCTACGGTTCAAATCCGTATAGCCCCAATTTACAGGATTACAATCATTTTTGCTTTATTTTTTCTCACCTCCTTTCAGTCGGGCCTCCGGCGGGGGCAAGGCTCGAAGCAAAAAGGTGCACAGCACTGCATAAAAAAGAAAAAAAAGCCGCCGGAGGAGGTGCGTTAGCATGGCCGACTTTTAGGAGGCAGAAGCAGGAGACTGATTTATGAAAAAGTAAGTAGATATTTTTTTATTGTTTATATTTCCCGGAGGCGAGCAAATTTATTTTATAAAATAAAAAATATATTTTAAATATTATCTAAATCATAGTGTCTGAAAAGAAAGAAAATATAGAATGTATAAAATACATAAAGGGTGCGTCACGATATGTAGTATATATTAAAGATCCACGGATTTATCTTACAATAAATTGAACTAATATTTGAATTTCATCGCTTCGTACCTATTAATCATTAATAATGTTCTGAAGGAAAACAAAAATACTAATCTCTTTGTATAATTAGGTTTATATCTAATAATGAAATAATGTGTGCTTCGCACCTCTTTATTGGATTCTTAAAAAATTTGCTTCGCACCTTCGGGAACAGCGAGACCGTTATTTTTTTCAATAAATCTTTCAGAGACCGTGAAAGAAAATTTGTTGTTACGGCCCTTGATGGAAGGCGCGTATCACTGAAATTCTTTTTGCCGCAGGTCTGAAGCCTACGGCCCTCCTAAAAGTCGGCCATGATAACGCACCACCTCTGGCGGCTTTGTATTTCATTTTTAATTATTAAAAAGTACTTTTGTATTATGTCTATACTTCCAAACTATGAATCTTTTTGGGCTTTTTTGTTAATAGCTTGTTTAATTCCTGTACTTGCTATTAGTATTTCTAATTTAGTAGCACCTTCTACCAGTAAAAATCCTGAAAAATCTACTAGTTATGAATCAGGAATTGAACCAATGGGAGAATCTTGGATACAATTCCAAATTCGTTATTATATGTTTGCTTTAGTTTTTGTGGTTTTTGATGTTGAAACGGTGTTTCTGTATCCGTGGGCTATGAGCTTCGATGATTTAGGAATTATTGCTTTTGCAGAAGTATTAGTTTTTGTAATAATTCTTATTATTGGTTTAATTTATGCATGGCGTAAAGGAGCATTAGAATGGTCATAAATTCAGAAGTGTTTCGTTCTTCTAATTCTTTTCAAGAACAAGGGTTTGAGTCAGTTACAAGTGGCTTCGGTTTTTCTGTTACTGAGGAAGAGATTTCCGATTCTGTAATATTAACTACTTTTCACGATTTTACAAATTGGATCAGGTTATCTAGCTTGTGGCCTTTACTTTATGGTACAAGTTGTTGTTTTATTGAATTTGCCTCATTAATAGGTTCACGCTTTGATTTTGATAGGTATGGATTAGTTCCTAGATCTAGTCCACGGCAAGCCGACTTAATTATTACAGCAGGTACAGTCACGATGAAAATGGCACCTTCTTTGGTTCGTTTATATGAACAAATGCCTGAACCAAAATATGTAATTGCGATGGGAGCTTGTACTATAACGGGTGGAATGTTTAGTACTGATTCTTATAGTACGGTTCGAGGAGTAGATAAATTGATTCCAGTCGATGTTTATTTACCAGGTTGTCCACCGAAACCAGAAGCAATCATAGATGCTGTTATAAAATTACGTAAAAAAGTAGGGCAAGAAAGTGCTCATGAAAAAAAAAATTATCAACAAAGTCAACGTTGTTTTACAATCTCTCATCGTTTAAAACCGGTTTTACCAATTCATACTGGAACGTATGATCAACAAACTTTGCGTCGAACTCCAGGAATTGAGATGGATACATCTTTAGAATATCCTTTAGAACGAATTTTACAAAATTCTATTGAAACATCTTCTCCTTTTCAGGATTCTGAACGAACAGGTTTATTTAAAGATTGGAATCAAGGTGCGAAGCAAAGACAAGAACAAAAAAGCATCAAACTGATGAAAGAGGAGGAAACTTAATATGGCTGAGAACTTTTTGAGTAACTCTTCACAAAAGCAAGGTCGTTTATCTGCTTGGCTTACTATTCATAGACTATCGCATAGACCTTTAGGTTTTGATTATCAAGGAGTTGAGATGGTTGAAGTAAGACCTGAAGATTGGCCATCAGTTGCAGTTTCCTTATATGTTTATGGTTTCAATTATTTGCGTTTGCAATGTGGCTATGATGTAATTCCAGGCGGTCCTTTAGCAAGTGTTTATTATCTTACTAAGGTTCAAGATGGTGCAGATCAACCAGAAGAAGTTTGTATAAAGATTTTTGTTTCTAGAGATAATCCTAAAATACCTTCCGCTTTTTGGATTTGGAAAAGTGCAGATTTTCAAGAAAGAGAATCTTATGATATGTTAGGAATTATTTATGAAAGTCATCCTCATTTAAAGCGAATCTTAATGCCAGAAAGTTGGCTTGGTTGGCCACTTCGAAAAGATTATATCACTCCAGATTTTTTTGAATTACAAGATGCCTATTAATTTGTAAATGTAACCACCCAGAACCGTAGGTCAGATAAAAAATGATCTTTATTTCTTGGGTGGTTAATTAGAATTAAAACGATAAAATCTCCCTCCTAACGTCGTCCCTCCGGCAAAACTTTTGCCGGACCTCCGGGAAGGCTTACCGGTTTCTTTCTTATTTAGAGACTAGTGATAAAGAAGCCTTCATAAAATTTAAATTGTGCTACGCACCTTCAAAACTTGGAGGTGCGTAGCCCCCCCGCGTAGCCCCCCCGCGTAGCCCCCCCGCGTAGCAAATTTTTTCCTGGAGGGACGACGTTAGGAGTGATTCTATCAATGATTTTTTAGGTGCGAAGCACTGAAAGAATGCTTTTATATTAAAAAAATAAAATTTTTTCTTATGTTGCCTACGGCACTTTAGGTTTTTATAATGATGACTTTTGCAGATCATTAGCATAAGGCTAGAAACACCACTGCTGTGCACCTTACCGAAACAAGGTAAGAAGGAGATGACGACGTCAAAGAGAAAGCAAGTACCAACTTACCTTTTTGATACAAAGACACTTAAACTTCTGGCAGACTGACAAGGTTTGAAGAATGCGGGAACTCAAGCGGCCTTCCTTTTTTGGAAAGTGAACAAAGTCTGCAATTGTGTAAGAATTAATAAAAAAATATGTTTGGCTTCTACTTCGCACTACTCAGCCTCCTAAAAGTCGGCCGCCTCCCAAAAGTCGCCGGACGCTACGCGCCTCACCTAACGGTCCTTCGGCCGAAGGGAGGAATAATGCCGTAGCCCTAAAGGCGAAGCGCCTTCGGCCCAGAGGAAAAAGTAATTGGGCCGAAGGCTCAAAATACAAATCGTAAATTTCCGGCGAGCAATATTGTATTTTAAGTTTTTTTAAGTTGCTCCTTCGTCGCACAAAAAAAAAGTAAATTTGCTCGCCGGAAATAAATTAACTAGACGTATTGACTAATTTATGTTTTCAGAATATCTTTATCTTAGAATAAATAATCTAAATATTATTTGATGTGGGTTGCTAACTCAATGGTAGAGTATTCGGCTTTTAAGTGCGATTAAAAGGTTCAAAAAGTGAAGGTAAGAAAAATTATCTATACTGCTGGCGCAGTGTAATAGGTTTCGGCTGACCTTAAAAGGAAACTTACAAGGGACTACAGCATGCCGATTCAAGAACAAAGGAATTATTAAATAATGGAGGCCTACGGCCCCCGAAGGGGCACTCCGGCCCATTAATTAACAATTCCTTTGTTTTTCTTCTAAATTAATGGACAGATAAAAGAGTCTAAACCACATAAAGTAAATAAAGTGCCGAATCTTTTCTTGAATGAAAATTCAAGTTCCTTGAAATTGTTTGATATTTTAAAGATCAAATACTAGCCAGTTTAAGGAAATTATTTATCCGAAAAGATAATTTTGTACAGAAAAGTGGATCCTATTAAATTGAAGAAAATTTTTTGAATTATTTAAATGCTGACTAAAAAGAGAAATCTAAAAGTCAGGAGAGCAATCACAAGAGTAGAAAAATTCTATACTTTTTGTGGATTGCATTGTGTGTCTAGAAAACTAGAGGGAGAATGTGAGAATGAAAGACTCACGCGAAAAGTTAATCAAAAGATTTTTATGTGCAAAAACGAATACAAAATCATTCAAGGCTGACGCCCCTTTAGGGTCTCTCCGGGAAAATAAACTTTATTTCTTTTTGTTACATGAAGATTTCTACCCAGTTCTTTTTCAAAATACAGAGGAGGCCTACGGCCCTTTTGAAAAATCCTCTTATGTATTAAGAAAAAATAACATAAAAAAATATCCGAAGGGCTTTAGTTCCTTTTTAACAATTAAGTATGTTATTTTTCTTTTTCGCTCTAATCAATTTTCGGATCTAAAAAGATCTTTTTTTTCTCATACAAGATTTTATGAGCAGAAAAAGTATGAAAATTATTTGCAACGAAAAAAGAAAAGTATCTTCTATCTAATTGTAGAGAGCATTACTTTTCTTCTCTTATGTAGTCAACAAAAAAAAAGTGCCAATGCCGTAGGTCCCTTTGGGAGTCCCTCCGGGATATTTGAAAAAAATTTGTTAAGAACAAAACATATATCTATCTCTATTCATAAACCATTGGCATCTATAGAAAATCAATGGCAATATTATTCTTTTGGATTGGAAGGATCTTTTTGTCGTTTTTTTCATCCTGAGGTATTAATACGAATTCTTCGTAAAAAAATTCAAGATATTTCTTTTTTACATTTAATAAGGAATTTTTTGCATTCTAATTTATATTTATCAGACGCTAACGCGCCTTTCAACAGCTTCGCGCCTTTTACTAAAATCAAGAATATTTTGTGGAATATTTATGTTTTAGAAGTAGATAATTTTTTTCTTACAGATTGCAAATATTATTCCACTTCTGATAAATGGATCGATGCTAGTAGCAATTCTTCTTTAAGTTGTTTTCAAAAAATGAAAGAATTGACCTATTTTGTTCCAAAAGAAAAAAAGAAAGATCTTACTGAAGCAAAAGTAATTCCATATAAGGTCTTTCATACTAGTACCATATGCAATTCAGAAGAACGAGGAGAGGAACAGCGAAAAATCTCTTTTTTAGCACAATCTAGTACTTATAAATATTTGCGAACAAATACTAGTTGGTTTCTTTTTCTTCAAAAAGAAAAATCTTGGAATTGTTTTATTAAGAGACGAATTATTCAGTTTTTCAATCGACGTTTAGGATATATTTTTTCAAAAAATACAATAAACCGCTCCTTCGTCGCGCCTTCTTCAATATATAATCAGGCCGAAGGCAATTCTTATTTTTTTTTAGCTTACATTTTACAATTTACTAAAAAAATAAATTTTGTAAAAGTAAATACTAAACTTTTCTTTTTGATAAATTATTTTGTGAAAAGGGTTGTTTCATTTATCAATCCTTTCTATTTGATAATTCTTATTTTATCAAAACAAAATTTTTGTAATTCTGTTGGCTATCCTAAGAGTAAATCCGGATGGGTTACTTGGACTGATATTGATATCATACAACACTTTAATCGAATAATAAATAGTATTTTTTTGTTTTATAGTGGTTGTAATAATAAGAAAGCCTTATCACGTCTTCAATATATATTACACCTTTCGTGTGCTAAAACATTAGCTTGTAAACATAAAACAAATCTTCGAAAAATTTCTAAAAAATTTGGAAATTCTTTTAGAAATAAAGATTTTTCAAAAGAACCATCAATATTTTTTGTTTCTAATCAATCTAAAAATTATAGATTACGATCTTTTTTTAGAAACAAAAAAATGTCTAGAGTTTGGAATTTTCATTTAACACAAATGGATTCTATTATTTTTCATTTAGAAGATTTTTCTACATTGCTAAAAATCTAAACAAATCTTTTCCGGAGGTCCCCCGAAGGGGGAGATATTTTTCCGAGGGCGAGCATTTGATTAATCACTTTTTTCTGCTTCTCACCTTCTAGTTTTCGATTTAGATAACATAAAGAAAGCCGTGTGCAATGAAAATGGCAAGCACGGTTTGGGAAGAGGTTGATTCGTAATAAATTTACAAAAAATTAACCGACTTTCATCCGACTAGTTCCGGGTTCGATCCCCGGGCAACCCAAACAAATCAAATAGATTGTATTGTAAGCTGCGCTCCTTTACTCAATATTTATTGTCACAAGGGTAAAGGAGTAGTTTAAATGAAAGGTGCGTTGAAATTTTACATAAAAATAAAAAAAGGAAAATGAAGTATCCCCGCTCCTTCCCAGTAGGTCACGCTACGCGCCTCCTTTCAGTCGGGCCTCCGCCTCCTAAAGTCGGGCCTCCTTTCAGTCGGGCCTTTGGGAAATTTAAAGATTCAGGGGGCAAGCAATTTTCTCAAAATCAAGAAAAAAAGAATTGACAAAAAAACTTATTTCTTCTATAATAAACTTAGTTGCCAGGATAGCTCAGTCGGTAGAGCAGTGGACTGAAAATCCTCGTGTCACCAGTTCAATTCTGGTTCCTGGCATAAAAATAGAATTCTAATTTCTAATTAGAAAGGTACGAGGCTTTTATAAAAAGAAAAG